TTCTTTATTCTCTTTATTAAAAGATTTAACTATAAAATTATATGATTGATATATTGCTATACAAAGTAGTACAAAAATAAATGTAAATATAAAAGCAATTGTCCATACAGGTAATTGATTAAGCATGATAGATATTCTAAGTATTATATGTTAATAATGTAACTAAAAAATATGCAGTTTTTTGTTGTTAATCCTATATGTTATTATCCAAAATATTGCAATATAATTTTTATAGATTTTACTATACATTTATAATATTTTTCAAATTCTGTTAATATAAAATTTATAACTATTAATTATGACGATTGAATTGTTTTCTTTATTGAGATCATTTGATAAACCTTTAAATATAGGAAGTAAGTCTTTTAATTCTAGACTTATGTTAGGTACAGGTAAATTTAAAGATCTTCAGCAAACTCAAGCTAGTATAAATATGAGTTCAGCAGATATTGTTACTGTAGCTGTGCGTAGAGCAAAACATGCAAAATATATTGGTAAAAGTAATTTAATTGATGGCTTAAATTGGAAGAAATTATGGCTTTTGCCAAATACAGCTGGTTGTACAACAGCTGAGGAAGCAATTAAAATAGCTTATCTTGGTCGTGAAATGGCTAAAAGGATAGGTCAATTAGATAATAATTTTGTAAAGCTAGAGGTTATTTCAGATCCTAAATATTTGTTGCCAGATCCTTTAGGAACACTAAAAGCTGCAGAGTATCTAGTAAACAATGGTTTTACTGTTTTACCCTATATTAATTCAGACCCTATACTAGCTAAGCATTTAGAAGATATTGGTTGCTCAGCGATTATGCCTTTAGGTTCACCTATAGGCTCTGGTCAAGGTTTACAAAATATTCAGAACTTACAAATTATTATTGAGAATACTAAAGTACCTGTTATTATTGATGCAGGCATAGGTACTGCTAGTGAAGCAAGCAGAGCAATGGAAATAGGTGCATCTGCTGTTTTATTAAATACAGCCGTTGCGAAAGCTTCTTTTCCCTATCTAATGGCTGAAGCAATGAATTTAGGTGTACTGTCTGGACGCATGGCTTATTTAGCAGGGAGAATGAGTTTACAAGATAAAGCTCTACCTAGTTCTCCCCTGCAAGATATAATCTATAGTTAATTATTTTTCTTATTATATTAACAATTATGCGTTATTTGATTTATAAGTTTATACTTGATAAAATCTATATACTTTGTAAAGTAAACATATTAATATAGGGACCTAGTAGAATGACAATTTTAATCATAGATAATTACGATAGTTTTACTCAAAATTTAGTCCAATATGTAGGACATTTAGGTTTTTCTATAAAAATTGCTAGGAATGATGAAATATCTGTAAGAGACATAGATTCTATTAACCCTCGTTATATTATTCTGTCACCAGGTCCAGGCACACCACAGAAAGCAGGAAATTTATTAAATTTAATAGAAAACTATGCACATCGAGTACCCATATTAGGTGTATGTTTAGGTCATCAAGCCATAGGTCATATATTTGGTGGAAAGATAAAGCATTTAGGTAAGCCTGTGCATGGAAAAGTAAGTAGAATTTGGCATAATAATAATGATTTATTTAAGCATTTACCTAATCCTTTTTATGCTGCTAGGTACCATAGTTTAATTGTTGATACTCATGATTTTCCGGATGATTTAGAAATAACTGCATGGACTGAAGAAGGTTTAGTTATGGCATGTAGACATAGAAAATATAAGTATTTACAGGGTGTACAATTTCATCCAGAAAGTGTATGGACACAAAATGGCCATCTTATAGTTCAAAATTTCTTATTTCATCATTGTGATTGTTAGTGATGGAAACAGTATATGACTTCTGAATTAATATAAAATCATTCTCAAATGCTAATGAACCTCTATTAGTAGAACCTGTCAAATGTAAATTATGTTTACCTATACTGACCCAAATTTGTGAATATGATATATAACTAGTAATAGTAGTTATCATTAAAATTAAAAATCCTGTATAAACAATAGGTATACCAGGATCTGTTTTAATTTGAATACCTGTGCTTGTCATTATCTCTTGTACCTGAATAAGACTGTTATTAATATAAAAAATTTGATTTCTATTAACTTCATCAATTAACTTACCATTACTATTATAAATATTAATATTATCTTGTAAATTGTAAATCACAAGGAATATAATTTCCTTATTCTTAATGGGTATTCTAGAGATCCATATGCTCTTACCATTTATTTCTCTTTTTTCAGTTGTTTGTTGTATATTATATTTATGTCCTATATTTAAACGTAAGGCATTAATTTGCCAATCAGTTTGGTAAAAAGATATGTGATTGAAAATTAAAGGTTCATTGACTGAAATTTGTTTTTCGATAATTGTTTTACCTGTGTTATTTAATATTTTTATCTTTGAAAAAAATTGTTTAATAGATTTATCTGTATTATAATCAATCCAAAAATTATTAATCTTTCCTGTAATATTTATAGGTAATCTAGCCAATTGGCCAACTTTAATTATATTTTTAATATGGAAAATTTCTCCTTTAGGTATCATTTCTTGAGCTGTAAAGCCACATAATAAGCCTATTAAAGATCCACAGATAGTTAAAATAATACTCATATGGACAAAAATAGGTGCAATTCTTCCAAACAATCCTTGATGACCATAAATCTTATTTTTTTGATGAAATAAAAAATAGTTCTTTTTATTAATAGAATAAATAATATTAGATATATATTTGCGTCGGAATTTTTGTAAATTGATTGATTTTTCTAATTTGCTATTGGATTTTGAGAATTTCCAGTTTCTTGCATATTTTAAGCTAGGTAGTTGGCGCGAAAGAGTACAGCTAGTTAAACTCAGAAAGAATAAAGATAGTAGTAGTAAAAACCACCAATTGTCATAAAGATGATCTAGACCACTTATAATAATGATTTTCCAGTTAAATTGTAGTAAAGAGAAATCTTCATTTGTATTTGGATAGGTATTCTTATAATATTCTAAAGTTTGATTTTGTTCTATAACTGTGCCTAACGTGCTAAAAATAGATATACATAATAAAAGAAAAATAGAAAAATTTAAATTACTGAATTTCTTAGCTATAGCCCAGAAAGAACTTTTTAATTTATTTATTGTCATAAGAGTTAATTATAGTATTTAAGAAAAAAGTTGACTTAATAGTGAAAATGTACCAATACTAAGTGTTATAGATCCACCTAATGAAATACTTTTATTCCATAACTTATTGAGAATAGTGAAATTTTGGTAATGGTTGATTAAATTAAGTAAGGCTATTATCGGCAAGATAAGACCTATTATATAAAATAATATATATATTAATCCCCAAAAAAGATTTGATGTGAACGAAATCCAAAATAATATAGTTGTTAATATAGGTGTGCTACATGGTATAGAAGAAAATCCAATTACAGTACCCATAATAAAAAAATTTATTTGACTATTCTTCTTGAAAATAGTTCTATTGTAATTTGTATTTATAATATTAAGATTCCAGATTTGCAATAGATATAGTCCTAAAAATATTATAATACTTGATGAAATTATTGGTAATGATTTAAATATCCATTTGTATTGATAATCTATAAAATAAATTAAGATTATCATGAATAAAAAACTACTTATTAAGCCAGTTGAAAATAAAAATAAACTTAGGCAATTGTTTTTCTGTGAGGATATATACGATATAGTTAATGGTGCTATAGATATAAAACATGGATTTAAGCTTGTCATAGAGCCACCCACAATTAATAAAAATAAAGTTAATGCATTAAAGTAGTTTAGGTCTGTTGACAGACTGTGTGAAAAGTATTGTTCTATATAGTACAATTTTATTTGTATGTTATTTAATGAGTTCATTGGTTAATGAGTTTTTAGATTAATAAATGAAGATACTAAAAATCTCCCCAGGAAGGATTTGAACCTACGACCAATCGGTTAACAGCCGATCGCTCTACCACTGAGCTACTGAGGATTAAACTGAGTATCAATATAACAAATTAAGACTAATATATCAACCTATTAATAATCTTTAATTAGTATCTTATAAGACCTTTTTGATATAATTTATTAATTGTGATATAGTTGTACTATCTTTAAAGCGGACGTGGTGGAATTGGTAGACACGTTAGATTTAGGTTCTAGTGAGTTTTTCTCGTGAGAGTTCAAGTCTCTCCGTCCGCATGTTTGAAAATTAAGACCAACGTTGAACTATTATTTTAATAGATCCATCAGGTAATCGTTCTTGACTTAATTCATTAAATCCTTCTTTTATACTTGTATAATGAATAGATTTTACTGCATATTGCTGCATCATATTATCAAAAAAACATTCGAATGATAATGGTTGATTCCACATTTGCAGGTCAGCAATTAAATTGTATTCTTGGCCATCCCAAATAAAGCCTAATAGATTTTCTTGATTATTCTCAGCAATTAGATCTACAGTTTGAGTATTGCCATTTAAATCTTTAATGTATCGTTGCTCGCAGCTGTAATTATAACCTAATTCTCTTAAAGTAGCTTTAAGTATAGATAGATTATTAATCTTTGTTTTTATTCTATTAAAATGTGACATATGAATTGATGTAATAACTAAAAAGTTTTTATTATGACAAATAATATAATGTTAAAACTATTTATGAATAAATTTAATTATTTGTGTCTTTTGTTAAGTGTTATCGATTAATAAAAAAAGGTCAAGTGTAACTATTATTTTTATTAATAAACTTAGTGAGCTTAGTAAAAAAAATATACTTATACTTTACAATTATTTAGTGTAGCTGTAATAATGTTACTAACAAGAGTAAAAAGCCTTGGGAAGTATCCTTAATTTATCCTAAAAAACAAAAATTATTATGACTGCTACTTTAGAAAGACGCGAAAGCGCAAGCCTGTGGGAACGTTTCTGTACTTGGATTACTAGTACTGAAAACCGCCTATATATTGGTTGGTTTGGTGTACTAATGATCCCAACACTATTAACAGCTACATCAGTATTCATCATTGCATTCGTTGCTGCACCACCAGTTGATATTGATGGAATCCGTGAACCAGTTGCAGGTTCTCTTCTATATGGAAACAATATTATTTCTGGTGCTGTAATTCCTAGCTCTGCAGCTATTGGAATCCACTTTTACCCTATTTGGGAAGCTGCATCTTTAGATGAATGGCTATATAATGGTGGTCCTTACCAATTAATCGTTCTACACTTTTTATTAGGTGTATGTTGTTATATTGGACGTGAATGGGAATTAAGCTACCGTCTAGGTATGCGTCCTTGGATTTCAGTTGCTTTCACAGCACCTGTTGCAGCAGCAGCAGCAGTATTCCTTGTATACCCAATAGGTCAAGGAAGCTTCTCTGATGGTATGCCTTTAGGTATTTCAGGTACATTCAACTTTATGCTTGTATTCCAAGCTGAGCACAACATCCTAATGCATCCTTTCCATCAATTAGGTGTAGCAGGTGTATTTGGTGGTTCTTTATTCAGTGCTATGCACGGTTCTCTAGTAACTTCTAGTTTGATTCGTGAAACAACTGAAAATGAATCAGCTAACAACGGTTATAAGTTTGGTCAAGAAGAAGAAACTTATAATATTGTAGCTGCTCACGGATATTTTGGTCGTTTAATCTTCCAATATGCAAGTTTCAATAACTCTCGTTCATTACATTTCTTCTTAGGTCTATGGCCTGTATTAGGTATCTGGCTTACAGCTATGTCTGTAAGTACAATGGCGTTTAACTTAAACGGATTCAACTTCAACCAATCTGTTGTTGATAGCCAAGGCCGTGTAATCAATACTTGGGCTGATATTTTAAACAGAGCTAACTTAGGTATGGAAGTAATGCATGAGCGTAATGCACATAACTTCCCATTAGATTTAGCTTCTAATGAATCATTACCAGTAGCTTTAATAGCTCCTTCAGTTAATGGTTAATTTTAAAACTAAATTATTGCTTAGCCTTAGCATAAATTAAACTAAAACCGTTGCATTAATTAAATAATGCAACGGTTTTTAAATTTACAGACAGGTTTCTTCAACTAATTGAGAATATAATATTAGTGGGGCAATATAGTTGGCTTTTAGTCTTAGTAAGCTTATTTTATTTATATGATCATAATATAGAAAAGATTTATGATTATATTGTTTATTTTTTTTGTCTGTGCCGTGTGTAACTTTTTTGTTATACAAGGGGATTCTTCTGTTGAATTGTTTATTGAAGAACAAAGACTTAATATTTTTATGAATTAATAAATTTTTATCCCATTGATTATATTCTTTTGATTTATGAATATTATGTAATAAGTAGTTTTTTAGATATATATTTGCATAATTCTTGTAATTGCATAATTCTTGTAAACTTTGACCTCTACGTCTTCTTGTGAGCTCGACTAAACCTAGTTCTGATAACTGTACAATACGAGGTTTACTGTGATCACTTCTCAGAACTTTACTAAAATGCTCTAGTAATTGTAATTGGTCTTTTTGAGATTGCATATCAATAAAATCTACAATTATAACTCCATTAATATTCCTCATTCTTAGTTGATATGCAATTTCGATAGCAGCATAAAAATTAGTTCTTAAAATAGTCTCTTTAGAATTGTCTGTTTTATTAAATGACCCAGAATTAACATCTATAACTGTAAGTGCTTCATTGCTTTCTATAATAATATAGCCACCAGAACTTAAATGAACTTTGGATTGTAATGCATGAAAAATAGCTTCTTTAACATTGAATTGGTTAAGTATACATTCCTGTTTATCGTATAATTGTAATTTTGTTTGTACTATAGATAGTTTCCACTTGTTAAAAAAATAATTCAGTTGCTTCAAACCCAATACGGAGTCGATAATGATTTTTTGAACATTTCTATCATGAAAATCTCTAATGACAGTTTTAACTAGATCTTTGTCTTTATAGATAAGTTTAGGTTGGTATGTATATATAACAGATTTTTCAATAAAATGCCATTGATTTTTTAAATTCTGGAGATCTTCAATAATAACATCTTCTGCAACTCCTATGGCTGTGGGTTTTATTAATAAACCCATCGTTACAGGTTTTAATAATAGAGCTAGTGAATAAAGATATAAACGTTCATTTTCATCATATATTTTATTTGATATCTGAATGCCATTGCCAAATGGCATCAATATAACATATTTGCCAAATAAATTTATATTTGTAGTTAATCTAGGCCCTTTATTTAATGTTGGTTCTTTTACAATCTGTACTAGTATTAATTGGTTAATAGATAATATATCTGTGATTCTATTTATATTACGTTGCCTTTTTAAGCATTTAAGATCATTAACATGTATAAAGCCACTTTTACCTGACTTGCCCATCTTGATAAAAGCGGCGTTTATACTAGAGAAAATCTTTTGTACAGCACCTATGTATATATCATTTACCTGATATGTATTTTTAACAAGAATAATTTCTTGAATTTTATTGTTCTGTAAAATAGCTGCTATATTATTAAAATAAGATACAACAATTTTTTTTACCATTCTATAAATATAGCTAGGGATAAATAATATAAGATTTTATACGGATAATTCATTATATTTATGTATATGTTTATATAGGATATACACTTACTTTTTTGTGTTTTTTGTTGAAAATTTCGAACTTGACTTTACCAGAAATTAATGAAAATAAAGTATCATCTTTACCTATTTTTACATTATTGCCAGGTTTAACATAAATTCCTCTCTGCCGTATAATTATAGTGCCAGCATTGACTTTTTCTCCGCCATATTTTTTGACACCTAATCTTTTTGATCGTGAATCACGTCCATTTTTTGTACTACCGCTACCTTTTTTGTGAGCCATAATATTCCTTGCCTTGTTGTATTTTATCTATTCTATTTATTCATTATCAATAGAATGTATTAAGAGTCTAGTTAATATTTGCCTATGTCCTCGTTTAACTTTTTGGTTCTTTTTGGGCTTCATTTTAAATACAGTAATCTTGCGCCCTTTTAGATGCTTTAATATAGTGGCCTTTATACAGGTAGATTTTATACATGGTTGGCCAACTTCAATTTTATTTTTATCGTGCTTTAATAAAATTCTATTGAATTGTATGATATCTCCAGGTTGACCACCAGTATAATTTACATCATAGAATTTACCGGGCTCTACCCATAGCTGCTTCCCAGATGCTTCGATTATTGCATATAACATAAGAATTTAAAGTTAGTGAATAATAAAATTTTTTTTAATAAATTATATAACCTTGATATTAATTTATATTGAAATATAGCATACCATATTTTATTTATATTTATACTTTGATAGCGTATATCTTGCTAGCTTCATTTTGAGTTCTAGTATGGTATTTATATTTGATTAATGCTATTTGTTTACCTGTTATATTATTATTCTTAAAATAATTTCCTTGTATTATTGTACCATCAGGTAGTAAAAAACAGTTATCTTGCTTTAACTGTCCGTATAAAGGTCCTTTAATTAGATAAAATATCTCAGCTTTTTTAAGTCTAAATTGACCATACTTTTCTCTTGAGATTAAGTATAAAGTATATTCTTTATTTTTAATAAATATATATAATTTATAATTGTACTCCTTTATAACTAATCCAGTCTGTAGTTGATAAATATATATTTTGTACTTAAAATTTGTTTGAGAGTACTTTTTTGATAAATCTAAATAATTATCTATACCTTCTGGGCTGTATATTTCTATATTATCTTTTCGACCGATTAAATTCAGGCTTGATAGTAGTCCAATAAGTCCACTTATACTATCTGTGTCTAATTTAGTAAAAATAATCTTGCTAATGTTATTTATTTTGAGGTTCTTTTTTATTAAATTATGTTGACAACCCTCTTGACAATTAAATAACCAGATCTCTTTTGATTGCATTAATTTGAGAGCAAAACTTCTACTGATTTTATGCAAATTGGGTAAATGATTATTTAAAATAATTTGATCCATAGACTAAAATATCTGTTAAGTCTTCATTAAATTAAACCAATTTTGTCTCATTATTGAAATCAGTATATATAAAACTATTCTGTTTATCGTTTAATAATGATTTAGCTAAAGAAACTGACTTTTTGGCAGCTATTCGAGCTTTTCGCTTCCAATTAGCTTTTCTAGATCTAGATTTTGATTTTGAAGTACGTTTTTTGGGTACAGCCATAATAGGTAAAAATTTTCGTGATTATATGATTTATTTATTATTTAATTATAAAATGATTTACAGTACATTGAAAGACCTTATTTGTATTTATATATATTATAATTTCTAAACAAAAAGCAGAAAAAATACATAGATTGCAGTTTTCCTACTTTAATAATAAATGTAATTTTATTAATAAACTTTTTTACATACTTCTGAATTGCTGTATAGCTATTCTTCCTATATTGTATAAAGCCCAAGAGCCAGCAGCTAAAACTGGAGTTAGTACAATTAGAAGTCTTATATCCATTATATCTCCTTAATAAATTGATACAGAACTAAATTATATTATAATCTGATTACATGAAATAACGTTATATCTGTTTATTTCTTTACTATATTATCTTAGTATACAAAATGATATTTACAGTATATATTAAATATTAATTGTTATGATATACAAATATAATTGAACTATATGAGAGATTTGCCCTTTACTTTAGATCAGTTAAGAATTTTAAAAGCTATTGTAAAAGAAGGAAGCTTTAAACGTGCAGCGGATAGTCTATATGTATCACAACCAGCTATCAGTTTACAGATACAAAATTTAGAGAAACAATTAAATATACCTCTATTTGAGCGCACTAATAAAAAAGCTACTTTAACAGAAGCAGGTAATTTATTATTAAGGTATGGTAGTCGTATTTTAGCATTATGTGAAGAAACTTGTCGTGCTTTAGAAGATGTACAAAACTTACAAGGAGGTACTCTTGTTATAGGCGCTAGTCAAACTACAGGTACTTATTTAATGCCACGATTAATAGGATTATTTAGGCAAAGATATCCTCAGGTTAATGTTCAATTGCAGGTACATTCAACCCGTCTGATATCATGGAGTGTTGCAAATGGCCAGGTAGATTTGGCTGTTATAGGAGGAGAAGTTCCTAATGAACTTAAAGAAACTCTTCATGTTACTTCATATGCTGAAGATGAATTGGCACTTATTTTGCCAACTTCCCATGTATTTTCTAAAGTGCCAGATATTCAAAAAGAAGACTTGTATAGATTGCGTTTTATAGCTTTGGATACACAATCTACAATTCGTAAAGTAATAGATAAAGTCTTAAATCAGCACGATATAGATAGTAGTAGATTTAAGATAGAAATGGAACTTAATTCTGTAGAAGCAATAAAAAATGCTGTTCAATCAGGTTTAGGTGCTGCTTTTGTTTCTGTCTCGGCTATTGCAAAGGAACTAGAATTGGGCATATTACATTGGGCTAGAATAGAAAATGTAACTATTAAAAGAATGCTGTCGATAATTATCAATCCTAATCGCTATAAATCTAAAGCAGCAGAAACTTTTAGCCGTGAGATTTTGACTCTGTTTGTAACACCTCCCCAAGATAAGGTGTTTACAGAAAATTAGTTATATATTTATAGTGACAAAGTATTTATATTATGTTTATCTAACCGTGATCTAAACTCGCCTGTCATAACAAATATTAATCTAAGTTTAAGCCACTGAATAAAGTCTTTGTCTAATGAAATAATAGCTGCGTAAGAGATAGGTTGTTTTTGATTAAAAGTTATATTGTTTTTTATAAAGTCTGGATTACGAATAAGCCAAAAGTCTATGTCTTTGTTAATACTATTATAGTAATTGGTTCTTTCTCGAAGAATTTCTTCTACAGGTTCTTCATGTGTCAAAAAGTTTACGCTAGCAAGCGCAAAATAATAATTGTACATTGTTCTATTTGTCAAATAACTTATTTTTTTATTATAATATATATTATATGATGGTCCGTGATCAATATAATTGTTTTAATATTTCAGTATATTAATTATGTTTTATATAATTATGTATAAAATTTAGGTAAAGTTAAGATAGATTATAAGTTATAGCGAATATAGTATGACAAGATTATGGCCTACAAATTCAGGTACAGATTTAAATAATGAAGTAGCTTATTTATTTTTTAATATAAAAAATAAATTCTCACATAATTTAGCAAATTATACAAGCTTTTTTCTTTATACAGATTTACTAAATATTCGTAGTAAACAAGTATTATTTGAATCTTTTTTAGATGAATTAGAAATATTGATTTTAGACATTGTTGAATTGAATCTTAGTCCTGAAAATATTAAAGCTTTAAATTATAAGATAGTATGCGACCTAATTAAGAAATCTAAAAAGCGTTTTTTAGAATCTCTAGTAGATACTAAAAGTATATTAAAAAAATATACCCCTTTAAATCTTTTTATGGAAGATAATTACCTCAGTTTAATAATCTCTGAGTATAAGATTATATTTCAAAAATTATTGATTTATATAGTTTTTGGTTCTTCAGCTATTCAAGATAATTCTTTAGGTTTTACTTATGCCAGTACACCCAGTTCTTACGTTGCTATTCTGTTAGAAACATCATTAATACAGTTAAGCAATTTAGTTCTTTACTTAGTATTAGATAGTTGCACAAGTTTATTGCAAATATCTGCTTTTTTAAATGAATACAAGTTATGTAACCCTTGCTATCTTTCTATAAGATCATTAGCTTATTTTAAGAATGTTTTAACCTATCAAAATTTAATTTATTTATATATTGACTACCCTAAAAGTATTTATAATTCTCGCTATCGTGTGCTTTTGATAAGTTCACATGGTATTATTGCCAAATATATTTATAGTTCTAGATTTGAAGATATGACTAATTTATCAACAGGTCAGTTCTTTACTATTCTTTTTATTGAAATACAAGATTTAATAATACCAAAGTTGGAGGAGATTTTGTTAATCTTAGGTAAAATTATTTTATATATATTTATTAATTTATGCTCAAATTCCTTTATACTAATAATTAAAATTATTACTTCTCGATTATACACACAAGAGAAGAATAAATAATATGTTATTTATTGTAATATTTATAGTACCTAAAAATCGATATAATAATTTTATTAAATATTTTATTTCATTATAATGACTGATATCATAGAAAAGAATCAAAGGATTTTAAATAAATTAGTAAATATTAAGTCTAGAGGTTTCAATTCTTTCAATGAGCAATTAAAACTCATCAATCAGATAATTGATGATGGCTCAGAGGATCTATTGGTAGATTTATTGATTAAAAAATGTATTTTCAATAAGGAATCACCTGATTATTTAGATGGTATTATTTTTGAAATTTTACGTAAATTAGATAACCAGTCTGTTTTAAATAAGTTAGATAGTTATTTTCAAGATGGTTTAATAGAGTTTCAATCTTCTTTAAGAATTGATTATCAGCCTTTACAAGATATGCTTATGCTCCAAAGTTTTAAAGAAGCTGATAAATTAACTCAATCATATTTGTGTAAACTTGCTGGTTTAAGTGATTTTAGTGAACGTAATTGGCTTTATTTTACAGATATTTTTATGTTGCCGTCAGAAGATTTATCTACTATTGATATGTTGTGGCGTTTATATTCCCGTGGCAAGTTTGGCTTTTCTATTCAAAGAAAAATTTGGTTATCTAATGAAAATAATTGGGAAATATTCTGGAATAAAATTCAATGGAAAGACTCAGGAAGACCACGAAGATATCCAGATGATTTTATCTGGAATATTAATGCACCAGAAGGGCACTTACCTTTGTTTAATCAACTCAGGGGTGTGCAGGTATTATCAGCTTTATTTAATCATCCAGCATGGGATATAGAATAATTATATTTTTCTTTGATCAATTGAATCATCTGTATAAAAGATTTAAATAAATACTCAGAGTCATGAGGTCCAGGACTTGCTTCTGGATGATATTGAACTGAAAAAATAGGTTTCTTTTTGTGCAGCAAACCTGCTACTGTATAATCATTTAAATTTAGATGTGTAATTTTTATATTACTTTGATAGTTCTCTTTTAATTCTACTGCGAAGCCATGATTTTGGCTTGTTATCTCTGAAATCTGCTTATTTCCTGTAGGATGGTTCAAACCTCTATGTCCAAACTTTAATTTAAATGTATTGAAACCTAGTGCTAAGCTAATAATTTGATGACCCATACAAATACCAAATAAGGGAATATTTGTATTATTAATAATTTGTTTTATCGTTTTAATAGCGTAATCAACTATAGAAGGGTCACCAGGGCCATTAGAGAGTAAGATTCCATCTGGTTGATGATGGAGAATGAAATGGTAGGTGCTATTTGCTGGTATAACAAATACTTTGCATCCATATCTAATCAATCTAGATATAATATTACTTTTAACACCAAAATCTATAATTACAATTCTATAATTTAATGGCTGCCATGATTGAGTGTTTGTTATTTGATTTAAATAAGAAAAATACGTGATATAGCCATTATTTCTCCAAATTTTATATGCTTTACATGTTGTAACTTCTAGTACTTTATCTTGTTTTTCGATAGCTATAGTGTTTGTTATCTGTTTCTGCAGGAGTTTTATTTGAAATAATTCACTGGATATGCAGCCTTGCATTACTCCGTTATGTCTAATATTTTTAGTTAATTTTCTAGTATCTATGCCAAAAATATGAGGTATGTTATTTTGTATTAAATAATGGCATAAACTAATATTATTGCGCCAATTATATGGATGCATGCAAATATTTTTAGCTATAATACCTTTTACTTGTATATTAGATGATTCATAATCCTCAATATTAATCCCATAGTTACCAATTTCAGGGTAGGTGAATATGATGATCTGACCTGAGTAACTAGTATCAGTCATAATCTCTTGATAACCTGTCATACCAGTATTGAATACAATTTCACCAGAGATTGTAAAATTATTACTTAAAGACCAGCCTTGATATTTTTGTCCGTTGTTAAGAAGAAGAGTTGATTGATATAAATTTTGTATCATTATTAAATTCTTTTGAAGATATTAGAGAAATAATAAGTTATACTAATAAATAGTATATTCAACTATCTTGATACTAGAATATACTATTTATTAAGTGTGCATATACTTAAAAAAATAAATTACCAACCATTTTCTGCTTGGTCTAAAACATAATTAGCTACATTTTCAATATCTTCATCAGCTAAACGGCCACCAAATGCAGGCATAGCATTTTTGCCGTTTTTGACTTGATTTGTAATAGCGAGTACGCTTTTCATTTCATTTTCTTCTAAAGCGTCTGTTTTTAGAGTTTTCTCAGCGATTAATACGTTATTACCTCCTACATGGCATGCAGAACAGTTAGCTACAAAAATTTGTTTACCGGATTCTAAGTCAGCTGCTAATACTTCTTTTGATAATAGTGTTAGGCTAGACAGTAATAAAAGTATGAATAATCTTCTCATATAAAATTTCCTTTTAAAAGTATAATGTAATTATATATATTATATGTATTTGTGGCAGCTTTTATAGAAAATTGAAGTATATTACAATTTCTAGTAATAAATTTTGCCCCCTCCCCATTTTTCAGCTGCTATTTTAGGTTGCATAAGAATATGACCTGCTATTGCAAATAAATCTTCATCTGTTAAGTTACGCATCTTTGGAAAAATTTCGGCACTTTTAATGCTTGGATGAAGTTCTGCGATTGAAGTAGCACCATCATAACTAGTTGGATCTTTCATATAGCTTATTAAGCTTTGTATATTATTTCTAGCAGGTGTTGCTAAACTTAGTGATTCAAGTTCTAAACCTATATTAGGGTTAGTTTTTGTTATACCACCATTATGACATGATGCGCATGAATTATTAAATAAACGTTTTCCTCGTTTTACTTGTTCAGGTGTTAAAATAATAGTTTTGCCTGATTCTTCTAAAGGTACTGTTCTTGTTGTTTCGTCTAATTCTATTGCATAACTTGATTGCCCTTGAAATGTAATGAAAAGAAGTGATAATATTAGCGATAAATAAATATTTCTTTTTATCATAATTGTATCTATATTTTATATTTTGAAATAGGAAACTATTGATATATAATAATACAGAAATTGTGTCGGCACTAAGTAATTTATAAATTAATTGTTAAATATTGATATTTATAAATAAATATCCTGATTATGATTATTATTATATTGTCTATTTATGAATTATAAGTTCTATAATGAAAACCTTCTTTTATTTATATAATGATAATATTTGTCCAAGATTTTTTCTTAAATCTAGTCTAGATACAATCATATCAATAAAGCCATGTTTAAATAGATACTCAGAAGTTTGAAAATTTTTAGGTAAGTCTTCTTTAATTGTTTGTTCTATAACTCTTCTCCCTGCAAATGCAATTAAAGCTTTAGGCTCTGCTATTATTATGTCACCTAGCATAGCAAAACTTGCAGTTACGCCTCCAGTTGTAGGTGATGTTAATACTGTAAAATAAGGAAGATGTTTTTCTCTATGTTTATAGAGAGCAGAAGAAATTTTTGCCATTTGCATCAAACTCAGCATACCTTCTTGCATTCTTGCTCCACCTGAAGCGCAAAGAATAATAATAGGTAGATTATTTTTAGTAGAATATTCTATTAATCTAGTCAGTTTTTCCCCAACTACTGAACCCATACTGCCTCCCATAAAGCGAAAGTCCATTATGCCGAAACCCAATTCGATTTGATTGATACTACCTATACCTGTTTGTACGGCATCAAATAGCCCTGTCTTAGATTTCATATCCATTAATCTAGAACTATATAATTTTCGATCAGAAAACCCTAAAGGATCAGTAGAAGCTAGATTATAGTTTATAGGTTGCCAAGAATTGTAATCTAAAAGTTGTTTAATTCTTTCCTGGCTAGAAGTAGGAAAGTGATGTGTACATTTAGGACAAACTTTTGAATTTTTATTGAGAGTTTTATAGTACATTAATAGTCCACATGAGTCACATTTTATCCAAAGACCTTCAGGTACTTTTAGATTAATTTCATCAAAAGTCTGTTTAATAGAAATATTGCGTTTGGTATTTAACCATTCAGATAGTGACATATAGTATAAGTATATAATATGAAATTTGAATTTAAGGATTAACGGTTAATATTTTTTAACTGTCAACCCTTTTGTTATTGTAGTTGTTTAATCTCTTATAGTTTTATCTTTGCGACTCACGAATAGTAATGCTAATGTAATAGGAACAACAACAATTGTAGCCCCTAGTATTAAGCTATTTAAAAAACTTGATAATGATGAAGTCATTTATAAATATATCCTTTAAATAATTTGTCAGTAAAATTTTTGTTAGTTAGATGAAAACATATAAGTTGCAATTAACTCTTTATCTAATTATATCTAATAACTATATTGTAATATAAAAATACTTTTTTTTCTTTTCTGTTAGTATTTCCATTGTATAGCAATTGTTCCCCAGGTTAATCCTGCTCCAAAACCGGAAATAATTATCTTTTGTCCTCTCTGAATAATTTGTTTACCTACAGCTTCATCTAAAACTAATGGAATCGAAGCTGCAGAAGTATTACCATATTTATCCAAGTTTGATATGAATTTATTATTATTTATAATAAGTTTATTAGCAACAGCTTCTAATATTCTTTTATTGGCTTGATGTAAAATTATCCAGTTGATTTCTTCAATAGGTATATCTAATTTGCAGAGGCATTTTTCTATGCTTTCTGGTACCTGCGAGACAGCAAATTTGTATACTTCTCTACCGTTCATAGTAATCTTGTTAAATGCACCTTGATTTATTTTTAAAGAGTTAGATGTATCATAATAATCTTTATATGCAAGGCAAAGTTGATTATATTTTTGCCCATTAGTGTTAAGTTGAAAACCTAAAATACCTTTATCATCTGGCAGGCAGCTTTGAAGAATTATAGCACCTGCACCATCGCCAAATAATATACATGTACTGCGATCAGACCAATCTGTCCATTTAGATAAAGCATCTGCACCTATTACAAGTATATTATTATATACACCGTTTTCTATAAACTGGGTTGCGGTAGTTAAGCTGACAATAAATCCTGAGCATGCTGCTGTGATATCAAAAGCAGCAGCATTATAAGCTCCTATATTTGCTTGTACTTGACTTGCACTTCCAAATAAATCATTTGGACTTGAAGTAGCCAAAATAATTAAGTCAATCTCTAAAGGGTCCATCGATATCCTATTTAAGGCTCTTATTGCCGCTAAAGTAGCTAAATCAGTGATAGAATTATTAATACCATTTAAGATTCTTCTTTCTTTAATGCCTGTACGGCTAACAATCCATTCATCAGATGTTTCAACTACTTTGCTAATCTCATGATTGTTTATACATAATTCGGGTACTGCGGAACCTGTAGCAATAATACTTGCTCCCTGCTTACTTAATAATGTCATATTTCAATACTTAATTGAATTATAAAAATTAAAATTATTCTCTCTTATGCAGGAATAAATGTCTGTATCTAATAGAATTGAAAGTGTTGATGAATAATTTATTAATTATAATAGTATTGAATTTATAGAATAATAAAACCCGGAAAATATACCTATGTAATTCAGTTTGATTGCTGCTACTTTCCAGTCCTGACAAATTTCAGCTGTTACATATGTAACTTTCCGAGTATGAATTAATTATACCATTAATATAGATAACGGATCAACTATTTGTTTATGAGTACTCTATATATATTTATGACATACCTTGAATTATGAAATCAAAATAAGGGCCCACTATTGTTTTATCTTCTGTTATTAGTAATTCTAAGGTGGCATTTTTCAAGCATCTTATAGCATCTATCATACCTAATACAGGTACTCCAAGAGAATTATACATTTCACGTACACCTATAACACCTATTTTTTCAATAGCTTCCTTATCTCCAGCTATGATACCATATGTAATTAGTCTTAAATACCAACTGTAATCACGTAAACACAGAGATCTTCTACGTGCTCCTTCAGCATTGCCACCAGGAGCAATGTATTCAGGATGTAGTTTAAAAATGGCTTTACTTGCTTTTTGTATTATAATTTTTTCCTTGTCTCGTAGAATAGAGCTTACTACTATGCGTTTTTCACCTGTAAGTAAATAGTTTTGTATAGTTTTCAGCTCACCTATACTTGGATACCGTAATTCGTTATCTGCATTGAGTATAACTTGACTTATTAAACTCATATGAAATTATTATTCATGTAATGTATTCTGTTTATCTTTATCCTATCTTAACAAAGTTATAGATCAAGAATAAAAAAAACAAGCTTATAGTATATATAGCTTGTTTTTTTTAATTAAAAGATCTTTATGTTATTCTTTTATAAAGAAAAGAATAAAATATCGGGGAAAAATCGATTGATTTCTATAATAAATCCAGCTGTAAATGTTATCCAAATAGCTCCTATAACTGGTATTGTTGAAAGATATTTTAATAAGTCATTATTCATTTGTGTTTTCCTCAAAACTTTTTAATATAATTATATGATGCTTTTAATTAACGAGGTGAAATAGTAATATCTTCATTAGAAGCTAGCAACTTACCGCTAGTAAATTCTTGAATAGCTGCTAATGGCCAAGTGAATCCTGATAATGAAAACTTGATAGCTAATGGTACATCAAGAATAATTTCTTTTTCTGTTGGTTTATTGGTATTTGCAATAGCTTGTAAATAACCTCTTCCAACCCATCCTATCCATCCAGTTATATAAATAAAAAGTAATCCTGGTAGCATAAATTCGCCAGCATGATTCCATCTCCCATCTGCAATTAAATGAGGTAATCCATCCTGGCCACATAATATGCCAGACTTACTATATTTTTCGAACCTAGCCTGTGTTTTTTGTATTTGTTTTTCAATTGCTAAATTAGGTGGTGTTGAAGGCTCATATTTTGATAAGCGAGCTTCTAATTTTTTTACACTATTTTGAAGCCTTTTATTAAATGCTGTTGATTCTTTACACGGAACTAATCCTGCTACATCTGCATGTACTGTGTTAGCTATAATAAACGCTTGAAAGAATATTGTGAATATAACAATATATAATTTCTTCATATATTAATCATGATAAGTATATATTTTTTATAAGATATAACAAAAAAGTTACATATGAATTTATAGTACTAAGTACGTTATACTATATCTATAATACTTTACAACTAGTATTTTGTGTGAATATGGTAATATTTATTGAAATTCACCTCAAGATAATTCTGTCTATAGTATTGAAAATATAACGAAAGCATTATGTAATTAAATAAATTTATGACTTTTTGGAACTTTTTTTTCAGCAATCCGCAAGATACTAATTTAAATAATGCTGCAATAGGTAAAAGCTCTATCGAAAATAATTTGCTAATTAAGCATTTTGAAAAAGATGGTAAAATATTAGATATATATTTACAAACAGGTAGAAATATTAATTTATATGAATTAGAGCAATTGTGTGATTCTGTTGGTTGGGTTAGAAGGCCAATAAATAAAGTTAAAATAGCTATTGAGCATAGCTTTTTGACGATATCTTTATTTTGTAAAGAATGTAATAGACAAAAATTAATAGGTTTTGCTAGAGCTACTTCAGATACAGCATTTAATGCTACTATATGGGATGTTGTAATTCATCCTGACTTTCAAGGATATGGCTTAGGTAAGGTTTTAATGGATCAAATAGTTAAAGAATTAAGATATTACGATATAAGTACTATAACTTTGTTTGCAGACCCGCAAGTAGTTAGTTTTTATAGAAATATTGGTTTTATTACTGACCCGGATGGTGTTAAAGGTATGTTTTGGTATCCTTTGTAATAAGGAGTTAGACAATCTTTATTTGTTATGTTACAATATTATTGTTTATTCGGGATATAGCGCAGTTTGGTAGCGCGCCTGCTTTGGGAGCAGGATGTCGCAGGTTCAAATCCTGCTATCCCGATTTATAGTAAACTGATTTTACGATTTATATCTTCTAGCTTAGCTGGATTATTCAGATTATTCTTTGAATATATCCGTTTTAAATTTTGTAAACAATCAAAATTAGAAGGGGATTTCTCCAGTCCTTTTTTGTAGTAATCTTCAGCTAAGCGATAAAAACTTTTAGAAAAATAGCAGAAACCGATACATTTATAAATTTCTATTAGATTTGTATTATCTGTGGATTCATTTAAGTATCTCTCAAGTAACATGATACAGTTGATCCATTGTTTTCTGCTAATATATGCTTGTGCTAGGCTCAAAATATCTTTTTCATAGAAGTTAATTAACGAAGTAGATTTGCTTAATAAGTATGTCTGTTTTTGAGCTATTAATAAAAATATACTAATGTTTTTGATTTCTTTAGTTAAAAAAAAACATATTGGTACTATTAGTATTAAATAAATAATAATCATTGTGATTTTAGATAATTTTTTAGAATGTGTACTATACAAAAAATAAAGTGTGGTTATATAATTATAGTATATCTTATATTCTTAATTTTTCAAAATATTTAATTTTAAAACATAAATAAAATGAGTAAAGTAACTTCAACAGGAACAAATCGTAAAAAACTGAAGAAATCAGGTTTTCGAGCAAGGATGAAAACTAAACAAGGCCAAAGGATTCTAAATTCTAGAAGAAAAAAAAGAAGAAAAAAAATTATTGGCTAGATTAAGATTTAATATACGAGTTAGTCGTATCTGAGTAAAATCTATTCAATTCATATGTAATAATGTCATTTCAAGAAAAATTAAAACTCTTATTAGTATCACAATATGTATGTTTATATGTTGTAACAGAAGAAGAAGATAGATTTATTCAAACTATACAAACTGTTTTGAAAACACAAGAGAAAAATGTATCAACATATTTCTGGGATTTTATTGAGGGCTATCATAATAATCCAAATTATACATCACAAGAGTCTCGTAATCCTCTAGGGGCTTTGGAGTTTATTGAAAAGCAAACTAATAAAAATCTAAAGATTTTTATTCTTAAAGATTATCATGTATTTTTAAACGATATTAGTATAATTAGAAAAGTTAAGAATCTTGTCCAATATTTACGTGAATCAAATTCTTATATTATTATACTAGCTCCAGAAATACAGGTGCCTCGTTTATTAAAAGAGGTTATTAATATTGTTGAATTCCCTTTACCTAATTATGAAGAAATTAAAATAGAATTACAGCGTTTATTTGATGTTTTGCATATTGATTCAACGTCTTATATAGATAGTTTATGTTTAGCTTGTAAAGGTTTTTCTATAGATAGGATTAGAAAGTCTATTTCTAAATTTATTTTTTCTAATAAATCCTTAGAAAGTATAATTTCAATTATTACAGAAGAAAAAAAAGAGTTGATTCGTCAAACAGATGTACTTGATCTATATACAATGCAAGATCAATGGGAAGATATAGGTGGTTTAGATAATTTAAAGCTATGGCTCAGTAAGCGTGCTTTTTCTTTCTCTACTCAAGCTTTTAATTATGGTTTACCTGCACCTAAAGGAGTCCTTTTAGTTGGTGTTCAAGGAACAGGTAAATCATTAAGTGCTAAAGCAATATCTAAGCAGTGGCAATTACCTTTACTAAAATTAGATATAGGTAAAATTTTTGCTAGTTTGGTTGGTGAATCTGAAGAACGTATTAGAAAAGTTATTCAATTAGCTGAGCAATTAGAGCCTTGTATATTATGGATAGATGAGATAGATAAAGCTTTTACAAAAATTTCAGTTAATACGGATAGTGGAACTACTAATCGTGTGTTAAGCTCTTTTTTAACTTGGTTATCTGAAAAAAATACACATGTCTTTATAGTTGCAACAGCTAATAATGTTTTAGCTTTGCCAACTGAGCTAATGCGGAAAGGGCGTTTTGATGAAATTTTTTTCTTAGATTTGCCTACTCTTAAAGAACGTTATAGTATTTTTACAATACATTTGAAGAAAGTTAGACCTCTAACTTGGCAGTTTTATGATATTCATAAGTTGAGTCAAAGGACATGTAATTTTTCTGGAGCAGAAATAAAGCAATTGATTGTTGAAGCTATGTATAATGCTTTCTATGAAAAACGGGATTTTACAACAGAGGATATAATTTGTGTAATTAAAGAATATATACCTCTAGCATTTACTGATCAAGATGTTGTAGTATCTTTGCAAAACTGGGCGAAGGCAGGCAAAGTAAAATTAGCTTCTTAGATTTTTTGTGTTCTAGCTTGAATATTTAGGTTTATGTAAGTTATTTAATAAATCTAATTTATTGATGAATATTGATTAAATAATTTAAAACTTTAATTTAGATATTAGAAAAAAATCTACATTAGATGTATACTTTGAGTGTTTATTAATAAACTATTTAAGAAAGTAAAAGGTGTTATATATGATAAATGATAGTCAGATTTTTGTGGCTTTATTGTTCGCTCTAGTTTCAGCTGTATTAGCTATTCGATTAGGTACTGATTTATATCAGTAATGTTAACAAAGTAATAATTTATGGTTCTTTGATAAATTAAAATAATGTAAGGATTTTTACATAAATTTCAAGTAAATATCTTTACTTTTCAGAGAATTGAAATTAGCTTTTAACATTTTATACATAAATAGTACATTATAGTACTTCTATTAAAAATTTTAAATATTACAGTTACAGTGAGCACTTTAAAAGATATTACACGCCCTGTTTTTCCATTTACTGCTATTGTTGGTCAAGAAGAAATGAAGCTAGCTTTAATTCTTAATGTGATTGATCCTAAGATAGGTGGTGTAATGATAATGGGTGATAGAGGAACAGGTAAATCTACTACTATTAGAGCGATAGCTGATTTATTGCCCCAAATTGAAGTTGTTGAAGATGATTTATTCAATTCGCATACTTCAGATTATGAACTTATGTCAGACTATGTAAAAAAGAAAGTTGAAAATGGGGATCAAATTTCAACAACTCTTACTAATGTGCCTATGATAGATCTACCTTTAGGAGCTACCGAAGATAGAGTTTGTGGTACAATCGATATTGAAAAAGCTTTGAATGAGGGTATAAAAACGTTTGAACCAGGCTTATTAGCCAAAGCTAATCGTGGTATCTTGTATGTAGATGAAGTTAATTTATTAGATGATCATTTAGTAGATATACTGCTTGATTCAGCAGCATCAGGTTGGAATACAGTAGAGCGTGAAGGGATTTCTATAAGGCATCCAGCTCGTTTTGTATTAGTTGGCTCTGGTAATCCTGAAGAAGGTGAACTTAGGCCACAATTACTTGATCGATTTGGTATGCATGCTGAAATCCGCACAGTTAAAGATCCATCTTTGAGAGTTAAAATAGTTGAGCAAAGAAGTAAGTTTGATAGTAATCCATATAATTGCATAGAAGAATTTCAGCTCAAGCAAGAGCAGCTAAAGAGTAAAATATTAAATGCTCAGCAACTCTTAGATCAAGTTAATATAGATTATGAATTAAGAGTTAAAATATCTGAGGTCTGTGGTGCTCTAGATGTAGATGGTTTACGCGGAGATATTGTTACTAATCGAGCAGCAAGAGCGTTTGCAGCGTATCAACAGCAAGATAATGTAACTATTGATCATATCAAACAAGTGATTATCCTATGTTTACGACATAGGTTACGTAAAGATCCTTTAGACACTATAGATTCAGGAATAAAAGTTGAGCAAGTTGTTAATCAAGTCTTTCAATAAATTATTATTCAAGAGGTAATCATTTTATTTAATCTTCAATAGGCTTAGTAGGATTTGAACCTACATTAGAGACTTAGAAGGTCCCTGTCCTAATCCCTTAGACGATAAGCCCCTATTATTAATTTACTAGATAAAATGGGCGGTACTGGACTTGAACCAGTGGCCACCTGCTTGTAAGGCAGGCGCTCTACCACTGAGCTAACCGCCCTCATTCAAATATAATATATTTTATTTATAAAAGCAATATATAAGAACTTCTTCAGTGTTTATATTCACTAATAATCAATGCATTTTTTTATTAAATATTTTAGAAAGTTGTTTAAGAGATTATCAGATTCTATAGGTTTATCTAGTCTAAGTTCTATTTTACTTAGTATAGATATTTTTTCTTTACTTGCACAAATGAAGCTTGCAGGACCAGATTCATTATCTATTTCGATTATTACAGCATTTTTTGTGAGCATGGTCTTCACTTTACAGATTGTTAAAGAAATGTTGTATTTAAATACAACTAATATTATAGGCGCCGTTTTGGCTTTAGCTTTTATTAGAGAACTATCTCCAGTACTAACAGCTGTAATTTTAATTGGGCGTGTTGCTTCTTCTTATGCTGCTGAACTAGCTGCTATGAAAGTTACGGAACAGCTCAATGCATTATATTTGCTTGAAACAAATCCATTGCTTTATTTAGTATTACCCAGAGTATTAGCTTCTATCTTCATGCTACCTATACTTAATTTAATTTCTTTTGTAACTAGTATAGCAGGCAGCGTTTTCATTTGTTTTATTTTTTATAGTATAGATCCTAATTTATTTCTTAGTTCTGCTTTTTCTGTAATTTCTATAGTTGATATTATTAAATCCTCTATAAAAATGCTCTTTTTTAGTTTGACAGTATCAATAATAAGTTGTTTATATGGTTTGTCAGCAACTGGAGGTGCTTATGGTGTTGGTCGTTCAACGACAAATGCGGTAGTTAGTTGTTTGTTAGTAATTTTTATTTTAGACTTTATTTTATCTTATTTGATGTTTAATCATTTAGATAGTTCAATAAAATCTTTCTAGATAGAATATGAAAATTACGTTAAATTACAGAAAAATTATTTCAAGTATAACTAAATTTTGGTTAAAGCTTAATTTAACTGTCCGCCTTATGGCTCTTGCAACTTTAACTATATCTTTAATCATGAGTAGTTTAACTTTTTGGGCTCTAACTGTTGTTCAAAAAGATTCTACTGTTACAGACAATAGGTTTTGTCGCGATTTGGGAGCTTTATTCTCTGCTAATGTGATAGACCTAATCTATATGAATGATCAAAAAGGTTTAGTGAGTTTCTTAGAAAAGGTCTATTTACGGACTTCTAGTATTAAGTATATTTTTGTGTTCTATTCAAATGGAAATTTTTTCTTTGGTTTACCTTCTTATATCTATAGTACTCAATCGGATAGTTTTATCTCTCTTTATAAAAACCTACCGTTCTTAACTATGCAAGATATATTATTTGACGCTCCATTGGTTAAGTATAATTATATTTTTAAAGATCAAATAATTGATATTATTGTTCCTCTTACAAAAAATGGACAAAAATTAGGGTTTTTAAATATAGGTATAAACTCTAATTCTTCTATCTCATCATCTTTTAAACTAATTAGGTATGTAAGTATAGCTATTTTCATTTCCATTTGGTTTATGGTTATTATAGGAGCAACATTTAATGCATTAACTATGATTGAGCCGATTAATGAAATTCTATTAGGGATTAAAAATATAACTTCAGGTAATTTCAGTCAGAGAATTAATAGACTTTTTGTTGGTGAGTTAGGTAATTTAATAGTGAATTTTAATGAAATGGCTGAAAAATTAGAATCTTATGAAAAGCAAAATATTGACAAATTGACATCGGAAAAAAATAAATTGGAGACTATAGTATCTACTATTGCTGATGGTGCTATTTTGCTAGATGCAGATTTAAGAGTTATATTTATCAATAGAATAGCATTAAAATCTTTAGGTTGTACAAATTTAGATCTAGTGGGTAAACCATTAACTTCATATCTTCCTATACATGTTAATGAATCATTATTGCCTTTAATTAGTGATTTGCAAAAAGTTGATAATGTTAAGTGTACAAGTTCTCTTACTAAAGAACTTTGTATACATTTTGATTATAATTATGAGAAAATATTTCGTTTTTTATTGACATCCGTATTGGATAAAAGTTCTAATTTATTTACGAGTATAGCTATTATAATCCAAGATATTAGTAGAGAGGTTCAGCTAAATAAAGCTAAAAATCAATTTATCGGCAATGTGTCTCATGAATTAAGAACACCTTTATGTAATATAGGTGCATTTTTAGAAACATTAATAGACTATAATCATTCTTTAACAGATAAACAAAAAGTTCAGTTTTTAACTATAGCGAATAATGAAACTAAGCGTTTATCTATACTGGTTAATGATATATTGGATTTATCTCGTTTAGAATCATCTTATACAATGATTTTTAAATTTGTATATTTACCGTCTTTACTTAATAATATAATTAAAACTTTTCAATTGGCTGTTTCAAATAATAATTTAGATTTAATTCTTGAATTAGATCCTTATGTAAATTTTGTTTGGGCACATGAAGCTTCCTTATTTCAAGTTCTATTTAATTTAATTGGTAATTCTATTAAATTTACAGTATCTGGCGGTAGCATAGTTATAAGGGTATTTAGGGTATTGACTGACGATATATTGCAGCATAATCATAATGTTAGTGCGGTTTATAGTAGTATAGATTTAATTAGAATAGAAGTTATTGATGAAGGTATAGGCATAAGTAAAAGTGACCAAAGACAAGTCTTTGAAAGATTTGTACGTATAGAGGATACTATTCATACCTTGCAAGGAACAGGATTAGGTTTGTCGATTGTAAAAAATATTTTATTAAAGTATAGTACCCGCATTATGATTTATAGTGAAATATATGTAGGAACAAGTTTTTGGTTTGATTTATGGATTCTTAAGTAATAAATTAATATACAGAAATAAAACCCTGTTTTCTTCTGATTTATTTTTTGAAGGGTATATAATGTATATATACTTTATGCTATTATTTTTATTAGTAGTTAGTTGCTATGTATAAATAGTTTTTAGTATTTTGTTTTATCTATATAACTCTATTAGGTAATTTTTATTAATAATAATTTATATATAGTAAATATATAACAATTAAATACTATTATTAACCTAATAAAGAATTCATATAGGTTATGAACTATATTTAATGTATTTGATTTGTACACCTTAGGAGGTAATCTATTATGTCAGGAGGATCAACGGGAGAACGTCCTTTTTCTGATATCATTACAAGTATACGTTATTGGGTTATTCATAGTATAACAATTCCATCATTATTTGTTGCTGGATGGTTATTTGTTAGTACTGGTTTAGCTTATGATGTTTTTGGTACACCAAGGCCAAATGAATATTTTACTCAAGATAGACAGCAAGTTCCTTTAGTAAATGATCGTTTTAGCGCAAAACAAGAATTAGAAGATTTAACTAAAGGAATTTAAGAAGGAGGTTTTTGATGTCTAGTGGTAATTCTAACCAACCAATATCGTATCCAATTTTTACATTTAGATGGTTAGCTATTCATGGTTTAGCTATACCAACTGTATTTTTTTTAGGTGCTATTACATCTATGCAGTTTATTCAAAGATAGGAGGCAATCATGAGTGGTCCTAATCCTAATAAGGAGCCTGTAGAATTAAATCGTACTTCTTTATTTTGGGGTCTATTACTAATATTCGTTCTAGCGGTTTTATTTTCAAGTTATTTTTTCAATTAATAATTATAAATATATTATTGATTATATAGTCGCTAGTAAATTTTCAACTATTGAAATTCTTAAGGGGGAAATGATTATATGGCAGGTACGGGAAGAGTTCCATTGTGGTTAGTTGCTACAGTGGGTGGTATTGCAGTTATCACTGTACTAGGTATTTTTATTTATGGTTCTTATTCTGGAATAGGTTCTTCATTATAAAAAAGTAGTATTATTAATTGTCTTTATATTATATGTAAGCCGCCTAATCTTGAAATAATAGGCGGCTTGTGTTTGTATATATCAATTTAGATTACATTATCTTCTTCAATATATATAAAAAGGAGAGCCATTCCTAGCCCAGGAAGTATAATACCTACTAAAGGTACTAAAATTGATGGTAAATAAGATGCTGCCATGGTATTTATATTAGGGTTATTAAGTATATATAATAAAATTACTACCAGTATATTTACTATTTTATATATAAAAGTTATATTTATATAATAAATATATTAAAATTTAATATTTATTTGATAAATTCAATAAGTGATAAATAAAATATAAAAAGATTATTCAACAATTATATTTATGAACAATCGTCTTTTATCATCAGCACCTGAAAGCTTAGAAGCTATGCGTAAATTTTCGGAGATTTATGCTCAGAAAACGGGAACTTTTTTTTGTTCTGATATTACAGTAACAGCTATAGTTATAGAAGGTCTCGCTAAACATAAAGATCAATATGGAGCTCCTTTATGTCCTTGTCGTCATTATGAAGATAAGGCAAAAGAAATTACAAGTGCTTACTGGAATTGTCCATGCGTTCCTATGAGGGAACGTAAAGAGTGTCATTGCATGTTGTTTTTAACACCAGATAATGAATTTGCTAGTACTAGTCAATCTATAGATTCAAATGTAATTTTACAATCTACTCAATAAGTATAGAAGTGTATTGTGTGACTAATGCAGACATATATATGTCTGCAGACAATATATAATATAAATTTTCAAGTAGCTTTTTGTAATTATAAATTGCCTTTTCTTAAAGATAGCAAAATAATAACAGCAGGTCCAACCAAGACAATAATGCCTAGTGAAAGTAATTGAGCGATTACTTGCCAGTTAATCATAATTGTTATAACCTTATATACTAATATGTTAGATGATTTATCTTTAATAATTATACCTTGTTTTTAATATTAAATGTAGTTTTAGTTCTGTTCAATTAAGAATTTAATAAAACTTCTAGTATCTCCTGTAGTTCTTTCTTATAGTACATTTCAGTAATTATATCTACTCCACCTATAAATTCTCCATCGATATATATTTGAGGTATTGTTGGCCAATTAGAATAAGTTTTTAATTCTTCTTTCATACCGGGGCTGCATAAGATATTAATAGCTTTATATGGTACATTTAATTCATTCAATATATCTATAACTTTTACAGAATAAATACATTTTGGATTACTTGCCTCACCTTTTATAAAAATCACTATTGCATAGTTATTAATGATATTGTCTATATTCATAAGTTTTCATTTGTAATAATTTAATTAATATACAGCCAACTAAAATATAAATTAATCTTTAGCTCATGCCAATTGATTATTCTTATATAATTTGAATGATTATTAAAATGATATAAGATTGTATGCATAATTTCTTTACTTAATATTTTATTAAAGTTATGATAAAAAAATATATATAGTGTTCTTATTTGTATTGTATTATGTTGCTTTTTAATAAGCTTATAGTTTAAGGCAACATATTTATGATGTCGTGCAATTAAATATAATTTGAGTGCATTTTGTTTAATATATTCATTTTCTATATTTGCTATGGACAAAAAAGATAATAAATTATTAATTATTTGAGTGCCGAAGTACTGATTTAAATAGGGTATAATTTCGTATCTAATACGATTTCTATAAGTATTGTAGTTGTAATTACTACTGTCTGACCAAATAGGCAAGGAAAAATTACGACAAAAACAAGCCGTTTCTAATCTACTTGCTCTAACTAGTGGACGAAATATAAATAATCCTTGAGTTAATTGGTTAGATACATTGAGACTTGTTATTCCTTCTAAGCTACTTCCCCTTAAAAGTAATTGGAAAAAGGTTTCTATTTTATCTGTATTTGTATGAGCTGTTATTATAGTATTATAATTATATGTTAGTGCATGTTTAGTTAATATTTGGTATCTTATAGTTCGAGCTTTGTATTCTGATGATGTTATAGATTTGATTTGATAAATAGAAATTTTTTGTTTAAAGCTATTAACTAGATTAATTAAATGATCAATATGATATTTGCTATCCTCTTTCCACTGATGATCGATATAAATATACTCAACTTTTAATAAATATTTTGTTCTTTTTATACTTTCTATAAGCTTAATCAAACATATTGAATCTTGACCCCCAGAAATAGCTACTACAATAGACAGTTTCGGTGTTAATTTTATTTGTTCATGAAAAGAATTTCTAAACTTTTTATATAAATCTATCATCATAAGCAAATTTTAATCTTGATATTATTGAATTACTATGTTATTTATTGGTTATATAGATTATTCGGGTTGCTAACTCAATGGTAGAGTACTCGGCTTTTAACCGATTAGTTCCGGGTTCGAGTCCCGGGCGTCCCACTAGTATAACTTTATTGAAAGAAGTTACAGCAAATCATTTAATAGTTTGTTATTTTTGGTAAGCTATGTATTTAATATGAATATAATTTCTAAAACCCTGCAAAATCCATCTTCTCCGTGTTCATTAATTCCTTTTATTACTGCAGGTTATCCTACTCTTCAAGCTACAGTTGATATTTTGTATACTTTGGATAGTAAAGGAGCTGATATTATCGAGCTGGGTATACCGTATTCAGATGCTTTAGCAGATGGTCCTACTATTCAAGATGCTTCTAAGGCTGCTATTAAACAAGGTGTACATTTAGATCAGATTTTATATCTTTTAAAAAAGGTAACACCAGAGATTACTACGCCAATAGTGATTTTCACTTATTACAATCCGATTCTAGCTGTAGGTACTATGTCTTTTATAAGCAAAATATCTAAATCTGGTGTAAAGGGATTGGTTATACCTGATTTACCTTTAGAGGAGATGGATTATGTAAGTCAGTTATGCTCTTCTTTTAAAATAGAGTTAATATTATTTATAGCTCCAACAAGTTCTGAGAGTAGAATAATGTCAATTCTAGCTAAATCACCTGGTTGTATTTATTTAGTAAGCAGTAATGGTGTAACCGGTATGGGACAGAAAGTAGATAAGCAAATAGGTAATCTTGTAAAATTTATTAAAAATAGAACAGATAAGTCTATTATGTTAGGTTTTGGTATAGCTAGCACAGATCAAGCATATAATGTATCACAACTAAATATAGATGGTATAGTAGTAGGTAGTGCATTTATTAGACAGATTTCTAAGAGTGACAATATAGCACTAGATGTAGGTGTTTTTTGCGAAAAGCTTAAATTAGCTATAAGTAGTAAATTATAGATATGTATTATAAATAAAATTAAAATAAAGTACCCCCAGGGGAATTCGAATCCCCGTTACCTCCGTGAAAGGGAGATGTCCTAGGCCTCTAGACGATGGGGGCTATATAATGTGGATAAACCTCTATTCACACCTCAATCGTAATAAATTTTTATGATTATGTCAACCTTTCATATATTACTATAATCTAATCTATATTTATAATTAAGCGTGAGCGCAAGATTAAATAAATTACAGTTTGACGTATATATGTAACCATATTAATAAATAAATTAAATGCTTCATTTTTATATTCTATTAATGGGTCTTGTTGGCCATAGCTTCTCCATCCAATAGATTCTCTTAGTAAATTCATTTTTTCTAAATGCTCCTGCCATGCCTGATCAATTTGTTGCAATAGATAGTATTTTTCTAATTGCCTAATTAATCCAGGCCTAAGTTGCTCTAAATAGCTTTCCTTTAAGTTGTATGTGATATGTAATTGTTCGTAGAAGAAAAATTTTATTTCTGATATATTCATCTTTACAATATCTATATTAGAGGAAGAAATTTTAAAGTTCAATAATTGACTAATCTGCTTTATACAATTTTCTTTTAGTATTATATTATTATCACTTTTATATGTACTTAATATAGCGTCTATAGTACTTTCTCCATATTCTATTATGCAATCACGTGTGAATGTTGATTCTAGAATACGTTTTCGTTCATTATAAATGGCCTGTCTTTGATTGTTGATGACTTCATCATAGTCAAATAGCTGTTTACGTACATCATAAAAATATGATTCAACTTTTTTTTGTGCTGAATCTAAACTTTTTGTTAGAATAGCTGATTCAATAGGTATATCTTCATCAATATTTAATTTCTGCATTAATTGAGAAATTTTATCACCTCCAAAAATTCTTAATAAGTTATCTTCTAGACTTAAAAAAAAGCGAGATGAACCTATATCCCCTTGTCTTCCAGATCTCCCTCTTAATTGATTATCTATTCTTCTTGATTCATGTCTTTCTGTTCCAATTACATATAAGCCACCTAAATTTAGAACTTCTTGTTTTTCTTTAGCAAATACAGTTTTATATTCTCTTAAAAGATTTGAATAGACATTAATTATTTTTATTTCTAGTGAATTGTCTTGATTTTGTGCAATCTGATTATTAATTAGTTGGTCTATATAGCTATCAAGTTCAGGAGTACGTTTTAGTGCTTTTAGGTCTTCATTATTGATTTTTTGTAGGGTTTGTTTAGTATTTTCATTATAAGTATTATGTATGTTTTTTTGATTAATTTGTTTTTTTATATAATCAATTAATATAATTTTAGACATTATGTATGGGTTACCTCCAAGCATAATATCTGTACCTCTTCCAGCCATGTTGGTTGCAATAGTTATGGAATTTTTTCGTCCAGCTTGCGCAATAATTTCTGACTCCCTAGCAATATTTTCAGGCTTAGCATTTAATAAGTTATACTTAATATTTAATTCACTTAACATAGTAGCTAAAAATTCAGATTTTTCAACATTTGTTGTACCAATTAACGTAGGTTTACCTATCTTATACATATCAAAGCATTCATTAGCTATAGCTTGCCACTTATTGTATTCACTTTTATATACTAGATCAGGTAAATCTTTTCTCTTGTTTTTGCAGTTGGTTGGTATAATAATAACTTCTAATGAGTAAATTTTGTCTAGTTCTAGTTCTTCCGTTTTTGCTGTTCCTGTCATACCAGAGAGTTTATTATATAGCAAAAATAAGTTCTGATATGTAATAGATGCTAAAGTTTTATTCTCTTGTTGTATAGTAACACTTTCTTTACTTTCAATAGCTTGATGTAAACCGTCACTCCATCTTCGGCCTTCCATGATTCGCCCTGTAAATTCATCAACAATTACTACTTCTTGATTTTTTATTATATAATGCCTATTATGTATAAATAATTCTTTAGCTTTTAAAGCGTTTAATATATAAGGAACCCAAACATTATTGATATCGTATAAATTTTCAATATTAAGGTATTGTTCACACTCTATAATCCCTTCTTCTGTTAAATTAATGCTTTTGGCTTTTTCATCTATTTCATAATGTAGGTTATTTATAAGTATATTAGCTAATTTAGATGCAGTACTATATTTATCTATAGACACTTCGGCAGGTCCTGAGATAATTAATGGAGTTCTTGCCTCATCTATTAAAATTGAGTCAACCTCATCAATAATAGCAAAATTAAAGGTTCTCTGTACTAAATCCTTTTTGTGTATACTCATATTATCTCTTAAATAGTCAAATCCGAGTTCACTATTGGTAATATATGTTATATCACAGTTATATGCTATATTTCTTTCTTCATTAGCCATAAATTGTTTCACTAGCCCAACGCTAATATCTAAATATTTTAAGATTTGAGATGCTAATAAAAAATCACGTTCTGCGAGATATTCATTGACTGTTATAATGTGTACGCCTTGTTTGCTAATAGAATTTAAATATGCAGCTACTATTGCAACTAACGTTTTACCTTCACCTGTTTGCATTTCAGCTATTTGTCCTTTATGTAGAACAATAGCTCCTATTAGTTGTACATCAAATAATGTTAAGTTTAAAGCCCTTTTAATAGCTTCTTTTGCACAGGCATAAGCTTCAGGTAAGATTTCATCTAACGCTTTCTGTTGTTTAAAGAAATGAATAAATGATTGAGTTTGTTGTTTGAGTTCTTTGTCTGATAGTTGACTAATCTGTTCCTCATATCTTTTAATTTTTTCGATTATAGATTCTATTTTCTTAGTTTTACTATTAAACAAAAAATTGAACATAATATCATTTTAGATTATTATTAGTATTGATTTTTAAATTATATTTATAATGTGAGCAGGAAAAAATTCGTATATTATAGCTAATATTTGTTCTCTACAATACATTTTATATTTTCTTCCCCATATTACATCTTTAGAATTGAAATGATGTTCTAAATATATAGAATGGCCACAATAAATTTCTTCTATACTTTTGTATATATCCACACCAGATTCAAGAAATAATTGACCTACTGGAATATTGTCACTTAAATGTATATTAGAATACTTGTTAATATACCATAATGATTGAGCAAAAGTTAATTTGTTATGGTCTGTATCTTGTAGCCAAACTTGCCGCACAATTTGTTTTTTATTTGTATAATCTTGTGTATACTGTTTTTTAATATTTACATTAATTATTTTGTTCGTAATAGAGTTTAAGTTTTGTGTAAATGATCCATCACTTGTTAATATTAATTTCCAAGCTTTAGGAATAGGAGCTTCAATGAAATTGTTAGATATGTATAAATTTGTAGTTTTATAAAATTTATATTTATTGTTTATATATATCATGAAGATTAATTATAATTGTAAAAAAATTAAATATCTAAAATTATATCAATTGTATGAATGTTAAATATAGTTCTTATATGCAATTTATATGAGTTGTTATTCTAGCAAAATATATATTTTTAATATAGAAATAAGCTCTGTAAAGATTTTTTGTTATATATTATGAATAATTCTCATAGTTAATTAATTATAACTTTGGTAATTTTTATTTAGTAATGATTTGCCATTCATTAATTCAGGGGCTTTTATTTCTAGTAGTTCAAGTATAGTTGGCGCTATGTCTGCTAAGCTTCCGTTTGTTCGGAGTCTTCTTTGATAATTATTTTCATTTTCTATTAGTATGAATGGTACAGGATTAGTACTGTGAGATTTACATGGCTTATTATCTTGTGTAAGCATAAGTTCAGCATTACCATGGTCGGCTGTAATAATTACTGTAGTATTATGTTTCTGTGCATGAAATACTAGTTGTTTTATGCATAGATCAACAGTCTCTATAGCCTCTATGGTAGCTTCTATATTGCCTGTATGACCAACCATGTCAGGATTAGCATAATTAATAACAATGAATTGGTATATTTTGCGATTTATAGCTTCAATCACGCGTTCAGTAATTTTTTGAGCAGACATTTTTGGTTCTAAGTCATATGTTTCTACTAAAGGACTTGGTATAAGTTCTCTATCTTCACCTGGAAATGGTTCTTCAATACCTCCATTAAAAAAATATGTAACATGTGCATATTTTTCTGTTTCTGCTAGTCTAAATTGCTTAAAACCATTATTTGATATAATTTCGCCTAGAAAATTTGAACTAGACTCACTAGGAAATACTATAGGTATTTTGATATTACTATCATATTGTGTAAAAGTCACTATGCGTAAGTTTTTTATTGTTTTTGTTGTAAACCCTTTGAAATGAGGTTCTGCAAACGTATGTAGCAATTGCCTCATACGATCAGGTCTGAAGTTAAAGAAAATGATACTATCATTATTTGAAATTTTTCCTTTACTTATGCGAGTTGGAGGTATAAATTCATCAGATATACCTTCTGCATAGTATTTATCGATAGTTGCTATAGCACAGGAGGTTTTTTTTATTGAATCTTCTGTTAATACTTTATAAGCTTTTTCTGTTCTTAGCCATCTACAATCTCGATCCATACTGTAGTATCTTCCACTTACTGTGCAAATATTAATATTGTTGTAATTTTCTATTTCTTTAATAATAGATTTAATATAATTTTTTGCTGAGTATGCTTCAGTATCTCTTCCATCTACAATTATATGTATACATATATTGTGGTTTTTATTGTGAAGCATATGAATTAACTCAATTAGGTGATTTATATGAGAATGCACACCTCCATCAGAACATAATCCTATAAGATGTAATTTACTATGTTGGGAGTATTTAGTAGTAGATATTTCATTAAGTACAGTATTTTGAGAAAAAGTATCGTCGCTAATGGCTTTATTTATACGTACTAAATCTTGATTTACAACTCTACCGCCACCAATTGTGGTATGACCTACTTCTGAATTGCCCATTTGTTCATCAGGTAAACCAACATATTTCCCAGAAGCATTAAGTAATGTATGAGAGAAGTTTTCTAGAAGTTTATCAAGTGTAGGTGTATTAGCTTTTTTAATAGCATTACCTTTTCTATCATGCGAATGGCCCCACCCGTCAAGAATAGTTAAAATAATAGGTTTTATAGATTGATTATTCATATAAGTAATGACAAATTTATATAAATTGTTATTAGTGAAACTTAAATTTAAATTTTGAATGGGTATAAGTTAGTAGTATAAGGATTTATTTATTTTTTTAATTTCAAAAAGAAGCTAGAAATAATTTAGTATTTATTTCTAGCTCATAGATCCTTCTTTTATATAAGTTATAAAAAATATGTTAGATTATATCTAGTTTATTTTAGCTTAAAGCATTAATTGCATAATCTAAATATGTGTTTGCTTCATTAGCGGCTTGGCCGGATAATCCATGACTACTTTTTGTATATTGTAAAGCTTCTATATACCAGCTTGGTGATAGTTCAAAGCTACGGTTAATCTCTTCCAAGCCTGCTACTAGATATTCATCCATTGGTCCAGTTGCTCCTACAACTAAGCAGTAAGTAGTCATTCTTAAATAGTAACCAATATCTCGAGCACATTTTGCTTTTCCGATAGCACTTGATGCATATGTTGGACCAGGCATCTGTGTTACAAACGGAAATTTTGTATATACAGCTTGTGCTGCACCAGTAATTAGTCTCTGAGCATTATTCGTTAATGATTTAGCAGCTTCTAAGCTTGCGCTAGCACGCTGATATCTGCCATTGATTGATTGTAATTCACCATTGCTTAAAAATCTTCCTTGACTATCTGCTGATGCAATAGCTTCTGTTATAGGTGTCTTCATAATATTTAGTTTTTATTGCTTTAATAAGTTTTATTATATAATCTTAAAATCTTAAAAGTATTGATTTTACACAACTGCAACAGCAGCTCGATCGAAATATACACCTAATTCTGCAACTAGAGAGCTACAGTCACCCATTGGTACACCATTTAAATCATTTGCTAATGCAACGGAAGCTTCTTTCATCTTTTGTATAGCTACAGCTACAGATGTTCCAGGTGTGCCTAATGCTTGATATGTTTCACGTAAACCATTTAAACATCTATCATCTAATACACTTGAATCTCCTGCAATCATAGCATAACTTACATATCGTAATACAATTTCCATATCTCTTAAGCATGCAGCCATACGTCTACTGGTATATGCATTACCACCAGGTTGAACTAGTTGAGGTTGCTCAGCAAATAAAGATCTTGCTGAGTTAGTTACTATTGCAGAGGCATTGGAGTTAATTTTGTTTACTATATCTAATCTTTTATTGCCTTCTGCAACCATTTCACTTAATGCATCTAATTGTTTATTGCTTAAAAATTCTCCTCTAGCATCAGCTTGCGCTACTACTTTGGCAAATGCGTCTAGCATGTGATTATTCTCCTTAATTATATATTTAAAGGCTATTAAATTGAATCTATTTAATTAGCTCACGATATATAATTATATATTTTCATAATGTTTTTCCATAAAAACATATGTTACAAGTAGACTCTTCTGTTAATCACTAATTATTTCAGGTTGAGTAAATTCATCGACCATTTCTAAAATAGCTCTAATAATAGGCTTCATCATCGGATCATCTACTATATCAATATCTTCGTACTTTCTCCTTTTTGCTCTGTTTGCTATCTGCATAGTAATTTTATATCTATTATTAGATGCTTCTAATAACTCCTCTGTTTTATAAATGACTTCTTTTATTTCTGTATTATGGTATGACATAGATGTTATTCAATTAAATTTAGCGTGTATTTATTCGAATGTTGAATTTTTCTTTGTGTGGTATGTAATACTATATCAGTAATGTTTTTGTATAACACAAAATTATAGAAAAATATTAACTGCTTACACATTGTAATTTTAATCATATTAGTATGAAATTATTGAAATACTTTACTCATAAATTAAGTACATCGCCTGGCTACCCTTCTATTACTAAGGAAAGAGATGCTTGTGGAGTTGGCTTCGTTGCTCGTATGGATTACCCACCATCTCATAGTATAATTCTTAAGGCTTTACATGCTTTAAATTGTATGGAGCATAGAGGTGCATGTAGTGCCGATAATTCTTCTGGTGATGGTGCTGGTATTACTACCCAAATACCATGGAAATTGTTATGTAAATATATTCCAGATAAGCATATTAATCAATACGCAAATATTGGAATAGCTATGATATTTATCCCTAAAGATAACATAGAACATGTTAAACAGATAATAAATTGGATTTTAAAGGATTATGATTTATTGCTATTGAATTGGCGTCAAGTGCCTGTTGATGAATCTGTTTTGGGCATGCAAGCAAGATCTAACCAACCAACAATTTGGCAATGTATTGTAGCGTCCAATTATTTAAGTGGAGATGATTTAGAAAGGAAATTATATATAGTTAGAAAGACTCTTGAAAAAGTTGTTTCTCAAACAAATGAGATTAATCATAAGCATTTTTATATTTGTTCTTTTTCATCTAGAATTATTGTTTACAAAGGTATGGTACGCTCAGAGGTTTTGGGTCAATACTATAGTGATTTATATAATCCAGATTACGAAAGTGTTTTTGCAATGTATCACCGTAGATTTAGTACAAATACAATGCCTAAATGGCCTCTAGCTCAACCTATGCGTTGTATGGCACACAATGGTGAAATAAATACTTTACTCGGTAATCTTAATTGGATGAATTCCAAGCAGTCATTATTAAAGCATAATTATTGGAAAGATTATCAGCAATTATTGATACCTTTTACAAATGTAGAGAATAGTGACTCAGCTAATTTAGATTCTGTATTAGAATTACTAGTTCAGTCTGGTAAAAGTCCACAAGAGGCCTTAATGATTTTGATTCCTGAAGCATATAAGCAACAGCCAGAATTAGAAAAGTACCCTGAAATAGTAGATTTTTATGAGTACTATAGTAATTTGCAAGAGCCCTGGGATGGTCCTGCATTAGTTGTTTTTTGTGATGGTAAAGTTTTAGGGGCAACTTTAGACCGTAATGGTTTACGTCCTGCAAGATATTTAGTAACAAATGATGATTATATCAGTCTATCTTCTGAAATGGGTGTCTATAAAGATTTAACAGATATTTCACAAAAAGGTAGATTGGGGCCAGGACAGATATTTTGTCTTGATATAGAGAATAATCGTGTTCTAGATAATTGGACTATTAAACAGCATATTGCTCAGAAATTTCCTTATAAGTCTTGGCTAGAGAAATCTCAGATAGTTTTGAAGCCGAGAAATTATTTGGATAGTATTGATAAGGAAATTACGCAAATTACCCGTCTTCATACTATATTTGGTTATACTAATGAAGATGTAGAGCTTGTAATAGAGCATATGGCAAGTTCAGCTAAAGAGCCTACATTTTCTATGGGCGATGACACGCCTTTAGCTATTTTGTCTAATAAACCTCATTTATTATATGATTATTTTAAGCAAAAATTTGCACAAGTTACAAATCCTGCTATTGATCCTTTGCGAGAAAGTTTAGTAATGTCACTAGAAACACATTTGGGAGCCAAGGGTAATTTATTAGATCCAAATGAATATACATCTAAATTTTTAAAACTGACCTCTCCTATCTTAAATGAGCAAGAGTTAGAACAGTTAAAACAATGTGATATTAGTGTTGCAATGGTTAGCACAGTATTTGAACAAGACTCACAGAATATCAATTTTTTAACTACAATTAATAGCATTTGTGATCAATGCGTTGATTATATCAATCAAGGCTCAGAGATTATTATTATTAGTGATCGTACTGATGAAATAATGGCGAATAAAGCTTATATACCACCGTTACTTATTGTTGGTGCTATACATCATTATTTAATTAAGAAGAAGCTGAGGCATAAAACTTCTTTAATAGTAGATACAGGACAATGCTGGAGTACACATCACTTTGCTTGTTTAATTGGTTATGGCGCTAGTGCAGTATGTCCATACATTGCTTTTTTAACTGTTAGACAATGGTGGAATAGCACTAAAACTAAAAAATTGATGTTAAATGGTAAATTGCCTAAATTAACTATTTATGAATCTCAAAATAACTATAAAGTAGCTATAGAAAAAGGTCTATTGAAAATATTGTCAAAAATGGGTATTTCATTATTATCTAGTTATCATGGTGCGCAAATATTTGAAATTTTAGGTTTAGGACAAGATCTAGTAGATTTGGCTTTTGTTGGTACAATGTCTTCTTTAGGTGGTATGCAGCTTGATGAGTTGTCATCTATAGAAATATCTAGGTATAATGCAGCTTTTATAAATGAAGTACCTAAGAAATTACCTAATTTGGGTTTTGTACAATATAGGCCTAGTGCGGAGTATCATGTGAATAATCCTGAGATGTCTAAAACCTTGCATAAAGCTGTGAGAAATAAAGATAGTCAATTATACTCTAAATATAAAGGGCTATTAAATGATAGGCCTCCTACTAATTTAAGAGATCTACTGCAGTTCTCAAGTACAAGACAAACGGTTAATTTAAATGAAGTTGAACCTGTAGAGTCAATTCTTAAAAGGTTTTGTACGGGAGGTATGTCTTTAGGTGCTTTGTCTAGAGAAACACATGAAACCTTAGCTGTTGCTATGAATAGAATAGGTGGTAAATCAAATTCTGGAGAAGGAGGGGAAGACAGTAGTAGATTTAAACCTATTTTTATGGATAAATCAGGTATGTCCAATGATTTCCTCTATTTAAAGGGATTGAAAACTAATGATGTTGCGAGTTCTGCAATTAAGCAAATAGCATCTGGACGTTTTGGTGTTACTCCTGAGTATTTGATTAATGCTAAGCAATTAGAAATTAAAATTGCGCAAGGAGCTAAACCTGGAGAAGGAGGACAATTACCTGGAAAGAAGGTCAGCCCATACATTGCACAATTAAGAAATTGTAAGCCGGGTGTGACACTAATTTCTCCTCCTCCCCATCACGATATTTATTCTATAGAGGACTTAGCACAATTAATTTTTGATTTACATCAAATTAATCCTAAAGCACAAGTTTCGGTAAAATTAGTTGCAGAAGCAGGTATAGGTACTATAGCTGCAGGTGTAGCAAAGGGTAATGCTGATATTATACAAATCTCTGGCCATGATGGTGGAACAGGTGCTTCTCCATTAAGTTCTATTAAACATGCTGGTAGTCCTTGGGAGTTAGGGTTGACAGAAGTACATCAAACGTTAGTTGAGAATGATTTAAGAGATAGAGTGCTTTTAAGAGTAGATGGTGGTTTGAGAACAGGAAAAGATATTATTTTAGCAGCTTTAATGGGGGCTGAGGAATTTGGTTTTGGAACTATTGCGATGATTGCAACAGGTTGTGTGATGGCTAGAATATGTCACACTAATAATTGCCCTGTTGGTGTTGCAACGCAGAGAGAAGATTTAAGAAAAAGGTATCCGGGCATACCATCTGATTTAGTAAATTTTTTTATTTTCATAGCTGAAGAAGTTAGAGAAATATTAGCTAGTTTAGGTTATACACACTTAAGTGACATCATAGGGCTTAATAATCTATTAAAGCCTAGGAATTTAAATTTGGTCAAAACATCTAATTTGAAATTAGATATTTTAATTAATAAAATTCATAAGCCATATACTGAAAATTTACATAAGCAAGTTCATGACAATGGAAGTGTCTTAGATGATGCTCTATTAGATGATCCAGATATTTTAAATGCAATAGAATCTCAGCTAGATATTAGCAAACAAGTAAAGATTTGTAATACTGACAGATGTGTTGGAGCAAGAATATCAGGTGTATTAGCTAAAAAATATGGTAATAGTGGCTTTAGAGGAAGTTTGCAGTTGGATTTTCAAGGTGTAGCAGGGCAAAGTTTTGGTGCTTTTATCTCAACAGGTATGCATCTAAGTTTAATTGGTGAAGCTAATGATTATGTAGGCAAGGGAATGAATAGCGGAGAAATTATAATTGTGCCCCCATTCGGTGATATGACTAAATCTTCTGATCAAGTTATAATTGGTAATACATGTTTATATGGAGCTACAGGAGGTTACTTATTTGCATATGGTCAAGCAGGAGAGCGTTTTGGCGTAAGAAATTCTTTAGCTCAAGCTGTTGTTGAGGGTGTTGGAGATCATGCTTGTGAGTATATGACAGGAGGTTTAGTGGTTGTTCTAGGAAAGTTTGGAAGAAATATTGGTGCTGGTATGACAGGTGGATTAGCTTATTTCCTGGATGAAAATCGTGATCTTTTACCTAAAGTCAATGTAGAGATTGTAAAAGTTCAACCAATTATTACTAGAGAAGCAGAAGAGCAATTAAAAAATATTATAGAATTGTATGAAATAAAAACAAAAAGTGTAAAAGCAAAACAAATATTGGACAATTGGTCATTGTTTTTACCTATGTTTCAGCAAGTAGTTCCTCCTTCAGAACAAGAAAGTCCATTGACAAATATTCAGTATTCAGCATTTAAAAGCATATTGAATGAACTATAACTAATTTGCATATTATACATACATAACTTTTTATAAAGTTTTAATATATTTCATAATTATATTAAATAATAATACATTATTATAGAATAGTATTCTATAAATATAATAGAGTTACAAATAAAATAAAAATATTAACTACAGTTAACCCTTATGGCTCATAGTGTAAAAGTATATGATACTTGTATAGGATGTACTCAATGTGTTCGTGCCTGTCCATGTGATGTTTTAGAAATGGTTCCGTGGGATGGATGCAAAGCTGCTCAAATTGCTTCTGCCCCAAGAACTGAAGATTGTATCGGTTGTAAAAGGTGTGAAACAGCATGCCCAACAGATTTTTTAAGTGTTCGTGTTTATCTAGGAGCTGAAACAACGAGAAGTATGGGTTTAGCATATTAGAACATATATATGCTGAAAATATAAGTTTAAATAAGTATATCCAATTAGGCAATACTCGTCTAATTGGATGAAAGAGTAGAATATAAATTTATTAGAGAGTGATAATGTCATTATGAGTTTAGCTATAGCTAGATTAAAACAAGATTTAGAAAATAAGCAGGTTATTAAAATAATTGCAGGTTTATCTAATTTCAATGTTGCGAATGTTATAAAAACTGTAAAAGCGGCTGAAATAGCAGGAGGTACTTATGTAGATGTTGCATCAAATCCAAAGCTTGTAAAAGTATTAAAGTCTTTCACTAATTTACCAATTTGTGTGTCTTCTATAGATACTCAAGAACTTTATAATTGTTTATTAGCTGGTGCCGATATACTTGAGATAGGTAATTTTGATGCTTTTTATTCTAAACATATATATTTCTCAATATCTCAAATAATTAATCTTGCAAAGGAAGTTAAATCTTTCTCAAAAAATAAACCATTGTGCATAACTATTCCTCATATTTTATCCTTAAGTGATCAGCTTTATTTAGTACAGCAGCTTCAAAAACTAGATATTAATATGATACAAACAGAAGGCTATACAAATAAAGCTTCAATCGTACCTAATATAAGTTCATATATTTTACAGGCAACTAATTTTTCTTCATCTACTTTATCTGCCTCTTATATATTGTCTAATTATACTAATATCCCTGTAATAGCGTCATCAAATATAAATTTAGTCTCAGCTCCAATAGCTTTATCTTATGGAGCTTCTGGTATAGGTATTTGCTCTTCACTACAAAATTTAAAGCTAATTCATCAACAAGTTGATTGTATTAATCAACTAAAATCTTCAATATCTTTGTATAAAACAGAAATGTCAACCTCTCATATACAAGCGTTTGCAAAAGCTAGTTTGGCTGATTTATAAAGTGAATATATTAATGTTTGTTTAAATATAGTATGAATAAATTAAGGTCAACAAGTTTTTGGAAAAGTTTTAAAAATATTATTATATTTCTAAGTTTTACTTCTATAATTATAGCTGTACTGTTTACGTATAGTTCGAAAAAAAAAACAAGGTTATTTGCTATTTATAGAATTTAATAATGCTTTCGGTATATCTGTTGGTACAAATATAAATATGAGAGGAGTCAATATCGGTTCTGTTAAAGATATAAAGTTAAAATTAAATACAGTTATTGTTCTAATTAATATAAAATCTACAGATATTTTGATACCTAAAAATTCTATAATAGAGGCTACTCAAACAGGATTACTTAAAGATGTAACTATTGACATTACACCTCTAGAGATTATAAATCTTAATGAAGTTTCTCATATAGATCATTTCTCAAATTATTGTTATACATCTCGTATATTATGCAATTATCATCATCTGTATGGAGAAAGAGGTATAAATTATGATGATTTAGTACGTTCTACTACACGTATTTCTCAGCGTTTTGATGACCCACGTTTTTTTAATCTTTGTTATTTATTAATACAAAGATTGAATAATATTTCTAATATTATGTTAGACTTTACCTATGATGTTAATAAAATAACTTTTTTAATTGCGTCTTATTTAGATCAGTATGTTATTGAAAATTTTTAATAATTATTTATTCAATATAATTATCTATTCATTATTTTGCTTGATTATGTCAAATAGAAAAACAATACCCTTGGATTTTTTAAAGCCTGTTCTAGAACTTGAATATCAAATTCAGCAATTAAGTAAAGTAGCTAATACAAGTAAATTACAAATAGATCAAGAACTTAAATCTTTTCAGTTTGAATTAGGAGCTTTAAAAAAAGATATATTTAATTCTTTAACACCTTTACAGAGATTGCATTTAGTACGTCAAGCAGATAGACCTACTACACTAGATTATATTCCTTATTTAATGGATGAATGGATTGAGATCCATGGAGATAGAGCTGGTACAGATGATTCAGCAATGGTTACAGGTATAGGTAGGTTTAGAGAGAAAACAGTAGTATTTATAGGACATCAAAGAGGGAAAGATACAAAGGATAATGTTGTCAGAAACTTTGGCATGGCTTCTCCTGGTGGATATCGTAAAGCTTTAAGATTAATGCAACATGCAGACCGCTTTAACTTTCCTATATTTACTTTTATTGATACACCGGGTGCTTGGGCGGGTATAGAAGCTGAGCAATTAGGTCAAGGTGAAGCTATAGCTGTTAATTTGAGAGAAATGTTTTCATTTAATGTTCCTATTATATGCACTGTATTAGGTGAAGGTGGTTCAGGTGGTGCTTTAGGAATAGGCATAGGAGATAAAATATTAATGTTAGAGTATGCAGTATATACTGTAGCTACTCCAGAAGCATGCGCAGCTATATTGTGGAAAGATAGTAAAAAATCATTAGAAGCTGCAGAAGCTTTAAAGATCACTTCTGCAGATTTGCAATTGTTAGGTATTATAGATGATATTGTTGAAGAACCGATAGGTGGTTCACAATCAAATCCTATATTTGCTGCTAATATCTTGAAAAATAAATTAGATTATGAGTTAAATAATTTAATGATTTTATCAAGCGACGAGAGAAAAAAAATGAGATATGATAAATTTCGCAAAATGGGAACTTTCTATGAAGTTTTATAATATCTATGAATTATTAATTATTTTCCAATAATTAATTAAGCTTTGTATATACAATATACAAAGCAAAAATACTAGTTTATTAATTTAATTTTGCTAAATTTATTAATACTTATTTAAGAACATTTATATAACTTAGTCCAAGAATGACTCCAGCACCCGTAATATGTCCTAAACTTGTAGTTGCTAATAGTTCAGGCAGACCAAAACCTTCTAAACCTAATAAAGGTACGGATGGCCCCAAACCTCTGACCTGAATAGCATATCTTCCAATCCCGATGCAAATTAAATTGCAAATAATCATAATAACAGCAATTCTAAATGACCATGTTGGTACTTGAGATGAATTTGCTATTAAGGCGTTAGTATAAACTGTATTTAAGATCATTTTATGTATTATATAAAGCGTGATTTAATCTTAGTATAATATATAGTATATTATTATATTATTCTATATTGCTAAAAGTAGATAATTTTTTATATAAAAAATTATTAATTTTTTTAAAAAGGTAACCAGCCATAGCTGTGTAGACCTTTGCCTAAAAAGTTTACTCCTAAGTAGCAAATCCATATGACTAAAAAGCCAATAGAAGCTAAAATAGCTGGTTTTTTACCTTGCCATGATTTAGTTAATCTAGTATGCAAATAAGATGCAAAAATTAACCAAGTGATAAGAGCCCATGTTTCTTTAGGATCCCAACTCCAATAAGAGCCCCATGCTTCATTGGCCCATATAGCTCCTGCAATTATGCCAATAGTTAGCAGAGGAAAACCTAGGCCAATAGTTCTATAGCTTAAATTATCGATCCTTTCTAATAAATTAATATTCTTAGGGTTGTCTGTATATGCTATATAAGTATTATTATATTTTAGTTCAGCGCTATGTATAGAATTGTAATTATAGGATTTACCTTTTAAATTTATATTTTTGCCTCTAGATACAATTAAAAAAAGAACTGATAATAAAGATCCTATAATCAATGTTGCATAACTGATCATCATAATACTAACATGCATCATTAACCAGTTAGATCTTAATGCTGGAACTAAAGGTGAAGCCTTTTTCATATCTATAGGTAGCGACATAGTAGCAAATGCTATAGTAAATAAAGAAATTGGACTGCTAATAGCGCCTATTAATTTACTATTATTTTGTTTTTCTAATATTAAGTGCACTAGAGTAGTTCCCCAACTTAAGAACAATAAAGATTCATAAAGATTACTTAAAGGAAAATATCCATGTGTTATCCATCTCATAAGTAATGCCATGCCTATAACTATATTGGTAATAGTTGTACTAATTCGGGCTAAAATACCAATTTGTTCTGATTGTGGGAATATTATATTGAACCAATAAGATATTAATGCTATCATTAATAATCCAAAAGATAAGTTCACAAGATGATTTTCTATTGAAGTCAAATTCATATTGATTTTTTGTTTTTATAACAGTCATAATACTATGTAGTATTATTTTATTCATTAATTATAGTATATCTATTTTATACGAGAAACAGAAGAAATTTGATGAACTTAAAAAGAATGAGTAATCTTGTTTTCAATAATTTACATGTGTTATATAAATTACACATATAAATTATCAGGATTATAAAAAGTATCTTATTAATATAAAGATTATGAGGATTATTTTAGCATAAAGAGTTAATTACATAGTCTAATGCTGCACCGTACTCAAGACCAGCTTGTGCTGACATATCTCTAGGTACGCATAATCTATCTCTAGTGAATGTAAATGCTGCAACATAAGAAGCGCCTGGAAGATTTAATGCTCTATATACTTCGCGAGCTCCTGCAATGCCCCATTCATCAAGAGGACCTGTGCCACCAACTACTAAACAGTAGTTAATCAGGCGCATATAGTGATCAATATCTCTATAACATTTATTGATTTTTTCTTGGCTATCACCAGCTTCGCCAGAGTTTTTTAGGTAGCTGTATTTTGCAAAACAAGCATCACCAGCTTCTTTAACAACAGCCTCATGGTTGCTAGCTAGTTTCTCTGCAGCTTCTAATCTTGCTGCAGCTCTTTGAATATTACCTTGTACTGATTCAAGATCAGAACTAGAAGGGAATCTGCCTGCTGCGTCAGCAGCACTAATAGTGGTAGTAATAACTGATTTCATTTTATGTCTCCTTCTCAAATTTTAGGCATTTAGTATAATTAGCTAATAGCTGATGAAACTTTATCAAAATAACCAGCGACTTCTGAAGCTAAAGCAGAGCAATCACCACTAGTCGTATCCATTTTACGTTGAGAAGCTGTATTTGAAACAAAAGCAACTGCAGCAGCTTTCATAATGCTAACGGATCTTACAGAAGAATTAGTAGGTACTCCAAGAGCAATATAAGTTTCTTTTAAGCCATTCAAGCATCTGTCTTCTAGCACAGAAGAATCTCCTGCAAGAAGTGCATAAGATGCATAGCGTAAAATTATTTCTCCATCACGTAAGCATGCAGCCATACGACGATTTGTATAGCAATTACCACCAGGACCAATTAAACCTGGGTTTTCACAGATCATACCAGATACAGCATCTGATACAATACAACTAGCATTAGAAACGATTGAATTTACTGCATCTAATCTTTTGTTACCATCTGAAATAAATGCTTTAAGAGCTTGTAGATCACTACCGCCAACATAAGCAGCTTTAGCGTCTGAATTGATTACAACTCTAGAAAATGCATCAAGCATTGAGCTCTCCTTGAATTTTGATATAAGGACTTAGCTGTTTCAGCTGTCAATTTTGTTTTTCAGCCGATGTATTAGTATCGAAATAATAATATATTATATTTCTATGACTACAGTGCAACTAATTAATATTCTGTAATATTTACAGATTAATTATGTAGAATTTTTAATAAAAAATTTAATTAAATTATCTTTTATCATCATTTGCTTCAATATAGCCAGTAGGTGTTGTCTTACATTTTCTGAATGAAGTTTCTGAATTTTTTGTTTATATAGAGCTAGTTTAAATTCTTGTTCCAAGGTTAATTTATTGTAGTTATTCATCAAAGTGTTTAATTGTTTTATTCTATATAATTATTTAGTGGTTATATACTACTACTATTTATATTCTAAAAAAAAAATAAAAAATTAATTATAATTTAAGAATAGAGATAAATTCGGAGATACAGTATGCCTATTCCAATATTAAAGTATTCATTATCTACTCAAAATCAAAGAGTTGATGGATTTGAGTATTTGCCAGGAGAAGAACAGCCTAAAATTTATACAACAGATAATTTACCTACAGCTGTTGAGATGGATGAAATTATATGGGCAGCATATAGGCAAATTTTTAGTGAGCATCAAATTTTAACAAGTACACGTGAGACTTTCTTAGAGTCTCAACTAAGATTTAATCAAATTACAGTTAAAGATTTTATTAAAGCTTTATTGTTATCAGAAGGGTTTTATAATCTTAATTATAAAGTTAATAATAATTATCGTTTTGTTGAAATGTGTTTGCAGCGAGTTTTAGGTAGGGATGCCTATAATCAAAGAGAGAAACTGGCCTTTTCTGTAGTTATAGGCTCAAAAGGTCTTGAGGCATTTATTGATTTATTAATAGCTAGTGATGAGTATATTGAAAATTTTGGTGACAATACTGTTCCGTATCAAAGAAGACGTATTATTGCTCAAAGAAGTAAAGGTGAAGTGCCATTTAATTTAAAAACACCTCGCATGGGTCAAGAATTTTTAATGAAACAAAATATGCCTCAATTACTTTGGGCTGGACCTGTTAGAAAATTTAGACCACAGGAACAAAAACCAAAAGCCGGAGATCCAGCATTATTCCTTAGTATGGTAAATGATGTTTCTATTCTTGGTGTTAATTAATACAAATTAAGAGCCTCTTAATGATTATAATTATGAAGGCTCTAAGTAATAGTGTAATTTTCTTATTAACTTCCCAACTTAAATGAGTCTACAAATAATCCGTAGATTATTCCAATACGAATACAATTAGATATTTGAAATATAGCATGTTTAAAATACTGATTTTTATAGTAAATTCTGCTAATTATTTCGTTTAAACAAACAATTAGGGATCCTGTAATTATTGTCCAATCACCTGTTTGAGCAGGTATAGTTGATAATGCTGTTGATAAAAAAAAACCTAAAAATAAACCTATTAATCTTATGCTTAAATATGTTAAGTTATAGTTGAATTTTGGATTAAATTGTATGAAGCTCATAGATTTAATAGTATTGTATTATATTAGCTATTAATTACATATCTTGTTCACTTAATACTTGAATCATATGATCAAAAGGTTCATTAATTAGATTTCTGTCTCCGTCATTTGCAAAAATTAGTTCATTTTGTATAATTTGATTTAATAACTTTATACTTCGTACAGTTGGACTGATAGGTACACTTAAAGAATTATAAGTATCTCTTAATCCATCTAAAACTCTTTCATCTAAAATATCAGTGCTACCAGCAATTAGCGCATAGCTAGCATATCTTAAATAATATTCAATATCTCGTAAGCATGCTGCATATCTACGAGTTGTATATGAATTGCCACCTGGTCTTAAAAGCTCAGGTTGTTCTTCATATAATTTAGCTGCAGCCTCTCTGATGATTTTTGATGACTGACTATTAATTAATTCAATAGCTTGAATTCTAGTTAGTGCTGTAGAGAAGTAATTATTTATTTCGTTAATAGCCGTTTTATCTAAATACTTTCCTATTAAATCATATCTATTTAATATATTAGTAACAGCATCTTGCATTTTAATTATCTCTCCAATTGTATAATATATCTATATGTTACTATAATGATAAAATCTATATAGTATTATTGTTTTAGTTGTAGTATTTTTATAGTCTACGTTTTTGAGTGCAAAATAATTAAATTTAATATATATTTTACTACTAAACTTACCATATTATAGAATTCTGTAATATATTCTTGCAATATGTTTATAAATATAGATCAGAAATATTGTTTAATTAGAGCAACGCAAAAAGATCAGCAAATTATAATGTACTACTATGATCATAGTATATCTAATTATCCTATATGCTTTACTTCGTATCAATCGGTTCTAATTTATAAATTGATTTATTTGTATGATGGTTTTAGTATTTTATCTATCTTTCATTTGTTATATATTGCTAAAGAATTATATAAAGCTGAATTATCGCTGTATTTTAAACAAGTGTATATACAAGATTAGAGATACTATAATTAATTGAATATTTATCTTTAATATTTTAAAATAGATATAAATACTTGAAGAGCATGTAACTCAGTGGATAGAGTATCAGATTCCGATTCTGATGGTCGAAGGTTCAAATCCTTCCTTGCTCATGAATAATTATGGGCTATATAAAATATGGTAAATATATTATAATTATGTTAATTATTTATCTATTGGGGCTGTAAGGTTTCTACATACTACACTATGCTGTAAATTTTGAAGATGAAGGCAAGCTATACTTCATTAATCCTAGCTTATTATAAATGCAAAACATATAATTCTTCCTTTATCTAGAAAACCTATTACTGTATAGTTTTATAGTGATTACTCTAGAAAATAGTTAAATATATATTACATAGATTTAATTATTGGTTTCATTATGGAATGCTCTTTATCATAATATGTTAAAGTTAAGTGATTAGATTTATTAATTTTCTTCTTAGCTTATTTGCTTCATTGTGAAGGTATGGACGTGGGTTCAATTCCCACCAGCTCCATGTTAATTGATAGCTATAAGCTTATCTTTATTGCTTAGTTTGCTTTCTTGAAGAGATATATAATATATTTAATTTAATGTATAATTATTATTTATGTATAATACAAATTTATGGTTTTTTCTAATTTAATTTTAATGTCTATAGGCAACATTTTTGTAGATTTTCTAAAGACAGTTGAAGTTCATAATTATGATACAACAAAATTCAAACAGGTTGATTTTAATAAATGTAAATTAGCTTCTAAGGTTGTTATAAAAACTGATAATGTACCTTGGATATCTAGTAAGTTAACAAAGTATTTCAAAAATCAGGGTAGAGTTCAAAATACATTAGAGAGTGCAGATCTAATCTCTAGTAATTTTATTAATAAATTAATTAACAGATATTGGCAAGAGACTATTTTTATTTCACCTTCTAGTTCAATTACGGATAAATATATTAATCTTTTAAGATTAGAAGGTATAGATAATTATAATACTCAACATAAAGATTTTATGGTGCCTTTCAGTAAAGCTCTCGCCTTAGGCCGCATAAGATCGTCATCTGTAGGATCAAGTGTATATTCTAATAATAAAACCAATACAAGTCATGTTAAATATATTTGGACAAAAGGTTTTAATGTCCCATTAATTAACTATTTGATAAAATATTTTAAGCAAAATGGTTTAAACTCAAGCTATAAAAATTTTTCATTTATGAGTCAGTTAAAAGATTATGGACTTCCTTTATTTACTATAGTAAATGAGTTTAATCAATTAGTAATAGCAGAACCACCAGATTCTTTATTGGGTAAAACAAACTGGATAGATCTTCTATATGATAAATTAACAAGATATACTCATATTAATATGAATTTACAGCCTACCTACCAAGGTCTTTTTTTTGTTAATTCTAATGATGCGCTTGAGTATAAGAAATATATGCGTAGCAAATACTTAACTATAAATAATGATAATAATTTAAATATTTTTTCAAGTAGATTGGATGTATATTATAAGCTTCATAAATATCCATCTTCTCAAATACATTTTATTTTAATACCAGATTTAAAAGAGTTGGGATTACTTATGTTTAAATATCGATATTATCGTAATATTATGTTCCATCAAAATCAATTATGGAATAGGAATTTTTTTCAAGGTCAACCTGTATACATAATAAATTCTGTAAAAGTTAAGAATAAAGTTACAAAAAGAGTAGATTTGGTTAATTATAATTATTTATTAAGTAAAGTTAATGACAGTAAAAAAACTGTATTCATGAATTATGAAACAGCTATATGTGCTTGGAAAGGATTTAAAGAAAAAATGAAAATGTATGATTTACCAGCAAAGCCTAAAATAACTGTTTATAATATAGAGAGTCTTATAAAGGAGCATGGAAAGCAAAACCAAAATATAGATCAGCAGTTATTTTTTATACCTGCACAGGAGTCATACAATTTTATAAAACAACAAAATAGAAATATAGTATCGAAAAATGTTTTAGATAAAATTTATAAACGATTAATACCTGTACAGATAATAGCTAAGAGGGTTATATGGTCTTTAACTAGTCGACAGCCTGTTAATTGGTAGCAAAAATTTTAATACTATTGAGTGAGTAGTAGTTTAATGATTGATTTGGCAAGTTAATATTATATATTTTGATTTTACTTTCTTGAATAGTATTCAACTACCAATAATTCATTAAGTTGTAATGCTACCCATTCTCTTTCAATAATTGCATTTACTTTTCCAACAAGTTTTTTTTTGTCTAGTTCTAGGTGGCTAGGCATATTCGCCAACCCTGGAAATTGCATATGATGTTCTATTAATTTTTTTGAAGAAGATTTATCTTTAATTGAGACAACATCCCCAGGTTTACACTGATAACTGCAAATTGAAACAGTTTTATTATTTATTAGAATATGTCCATGATTTACAAGTTGTCTAGCAGCTGGTATAGTTGGTGCCATACTTAATCTAAAGATTATATTATCTAGGCGCATTTCTAGCATCTGAAGTAAAATAACTCCTGTAGAGCCTTGTACTTTTTTTGCCGCTTTAATAATTCTTAGTAGTTGTTTTTCACTTAATCCGTAATTAAATCGCAGTTTTTGTTTTTCTTCTAATCTTAAAGCATATTCAGATGGTTTATGAGATTGTTGACTATTCTCTCCAGGCGGAAATTGCTTTTTCGATTTTTTTCTTGTTAAACCTGGTAGATCACCTAATCTTCTACATATACGTAAACGTGGTCCTTTATAACGCGCCATATTAATTCCTTGTCATTATTTAAGAATATTTTAATATATTCAGTATTTAAACACATTCATTTAAGTTTCGCAAAATTTATTTGGATTGAGTTATCATGTTTTCTTTGATGTTAGTATCATAATCATGTGTTTTCCGTCTCTTGAAGGTTGTTGTTGGATTTCTGCAACATTGCTTAAATCTAATGCCATTTTTTTTAATAATTCGATAGCAAGATCAGAATGCTGTATTTCTCTTCCTCTAAATGTTATTGTAGCTTTAACTTTATCACCTGCTTGTAAAAATCGTAAAGCTTGATTAATACGTACCTGATAATCGTGTGCTTCAATTTTATAACGCATTTTGACTTCTTTTAAAGATGCATGATGCTGTTTTTTCTTCGCTTCTTTGGCTTTTTTTTCTTGTGCGAATTTATATTTGCCATAATCTACTATACGGCAGACAGGAGGATCTGATTTATCATTAATAGTTACTAGATCAAGTCCTTCTTGATCAGCTATTTTAAGAGCTTCACTTGCAGAATATATACCGGCTTGAGAGCCTGACGCGTTTATTAATCGAACTCTTGAATATTTTATTTCTGTATTAATTGGTGGATGGTTAGAGTCACTTTTTTTGTTTTTTTTTAATTTATCCAATGCACACTTCCTATTGATAATATTGTTATTAAAAAATCTTGTGAAATATATGACATTTATTATACCATTATATAAAGTAGAAAAAAATCCAGCCGTAATATAAATCACATGAAACATACACTATCGGTACTTGTAGAAGATGAAGCAGGTGTTTTGTCTAGAATCTCTAATTTATTCGCTAGGAGAGGATTTAATATAGCTAGTTTGGCTGTTGGACCGACAGAAAGAGTTGGTATCTCCCGTATTACAATGGTTGTATCAGGTGATAATAGAACTATTGAACAATTAACTAAACAATTATATAAATTAATTAATATATTAAAGGTGCAGAATGTAACAAATATACCTTCTGTTGAGCGTGAGTTAATGCTAATTAAATTAAAAATCAGTATACAAGATCGCCCTTCTATATTAGAGATCGCAGAAATTTTCAGGGCTAAAGTAGTAGATATAGCTAGTGAATATTTAACATTAGAAGTTATAGGTGATCCTGGAAAAATATCTGCTATGGAACAGTTATTAAATCAATATACAGTTACTGAAATAGCTCGTACAGGAAAAATATCACTTACTAGATCTTCTAATGTTAATACAGAATTTTTACGAAAAACATGGACAGAACAAGATACACCTTTATTATAGTAATAGATAAATATATCTTCACAGCAGCCATTTTCCAGGTTTCTCTACAAAAGATAAGCACTCTTTTAAATCCCATTCAAATTCATTACTATCAATATAATTAATACTAATAATAGTTTTCCTAGGAATAAACTTACCTCTATTTAAGGTTTTTTTTTATGTTGTTTCTCAATTAAATTATACGTCATGCAATTAGTAACATGTCTGCAATTAATACATATACACATTTTGTATCTTAAATTATTGATGGGGGTGGAGGGACTTGAACCCTCACGATCTAAATATTGATCAACAGATTTTAAGTCTGTTGTGTCTACCATTCCACCACACCCCCCTGTATTAAACTTAATATATTAGGCGGTACCCAGATTTGAACTGGGGATAAAGGATTTGCAATCCTCTGCCTTACCACTTGGCCACACCGCCTAATTAAAATTAATATGACTATATCGTACTGAAAACTTGTATCAGTTGTCAATAAGCAAGCTTGTTTTATCTTGTATTTTATATTAAAAACAATCTACTTTTTAGAATATCTTCTGATTGTATAGTTACTAAATCACTTTTTGTTAAAACTTTATCACCACTAATAAAAATACGATTGGCTTGTCTCATACGTGCTCTATCAATAGCATTACGTATACTTCTTGCATTAGCAAAGTGTGGTTGTTTCATTCTTCTGGCTGCATATTCAAGTAGTACTTGATCTGCCTCTGGAGCAAATCTATATTGTTGCTCTTCTAACATTAGTTTAGCTATTTCTAATAATTCTTCTGCTGTATAATCAGGGAAATCAACATGATTAGTTACTCTAGAAGATAATCCGGGATTTGATTCATAAAATTTTTCCATTCTATCTTTATATCCAGCAAAAATTACAACTAGTTCGTCTCTTTGATTTTCCATAACTTGTAATAAAATTTCTATAGCCTCTGCACCATAATCTCTTTCATTGTCTGGTTTATATAAGTAGTAAGCTTCATCTATGAAAAGTACGCCACCTATTGCTTGTTTAAGAACCTCTTTAGTTTTAGGTGCAGTGTGACCAATATATTGTCCAACTAAGTCATCACGTGTTACTGTCATTAAATGGCCTTTTTTGATATAACCTAACCTATTTAGAATATCTGCCATTTTCATAGCAACAGTTGTTTTGCCTGTTCCTGGACTACCTGTAAAAGACATATGTAGTCCTGGATTGCCTGAAACCAAACCTACATTATTTCTCAATCTATCTATTAGTAGAAGTGCAGCTATTTCTTTAATCCTTGTTTTTACTGGTCTCAGACCTATCAATTCCTGTTCTAATTCATCAATAACTTCTTGAATTTGAGTTTTGTCATATTCTTCTTGCAAATTTACAAGAGTATCATCGTGTAGATTTTTATTCATTAGTAAAATACTAGTTTATTCTTAATTACTAAAGAGAGATTAACTGAGTTAATCTCTCTTAACTTTAATATATATATATAATCCTTATTAGGATGATATTAGTAACGAGAACCTTCTGGTTTTTCAGTAGCATAACTACGGAAGCAATATCTTTGATTACGGCTAACATCTTCTGTTCTTACTAATTCAAAGCCAGGCTCATAAGCTGGTCTATTGATAATGAAAGATAATACGCAACTTTCAACACCTCTTGTATTATCAAAAGCATTAATTTTGATATATTTATCTGAGTGTTGTTTACGACAAGTATTTATTTCATAAGTAACTGTAGCAGCATCAGATATATCAAATAAAGGTAAGCCCCAAAGTTCCCAATAATTATTACGTGGATGGGGATCTTCTGTATACTCTATATTGATTGACCAATTTTGCGATATTGCATAATTGATTTGTTTAACAATTTGCTCGTCAGTTAAATCTGGTAGAAACGAAAAAGTTCCTTGTGTTAGTCTCACTTTTATATACTCCTTATTTATATTTAAACAGATGTTAGAAACTTTAAAGAGAAGCTCTTTAATATTTTGATTCAACGTAGTATAAAAATTATACGTTTGCTGTTGGAGTTTCTACGAAGTCAGCTGTATCTGTAGAAGCATAGTTGAATGTGATATCTTTCCATAGATCTAAAGCTGTTTGTAGAGGGCCACAAGTTTTAGCTGCATCGCGAAGAATTTGTGGTCCTTCTGCTACATAATCACGACCTTCATTACGAGCTATTACTATAGCTTCTAAGGCCACACGATTAGCTGTTGCACCGGCTTGAATACCATCTGGGTGACCAATAGTTCCTCCTCCAAATTGAAGAACAACATCATTACCTAAGTAATCTAACAATTGATGCATTTGACCGCAATGAATACCACCAGATGCTACTGGAGTTACTTTACGTAAAGATGCCCAATCTTGTTCAAAGAAAATACCTTGAGGTAAGTTAACTTCTAAGTGAGTTAATAATAGAGTATTGTAGAAACCTTTAATCATTAGAGGATCACCTTCTAACTTTCCTACTACAGTACCAGCATGAATATGATCTACACCTGCCATGCGCATCCACTTACAAATTACGCGGAAGTTCATGCCGTGATTTTTTTGGCGAGAGTACGTTGAATTACCTGCACGATGTAAGTGTAAAATCATATCGTTCTTACGTGCCCAGATAGCCATTGTTTGAATAGCTGTATAACCAATAACTAAGTCAATCATAACGATAACTGTTCCTAGTTGTTTAGCAAATTCAGCTCTTTCATACATATCTTCCATTGTAGCAGCAGTCACATTCATATAATGACCTTTTATTTCACCTGTTGCTGCAATAGAACGGTTTACACCTTCCATAGAATATAAGAATCTTTCTTTCCAACGCATGAAAGGTTGAGAGTTAATATTCTCATCATCCTTTAAGAAGTCAAGACCGCCTTTAAGACCTTCATATACTACGCGCCCGTAGTTTTTACCCGATAAACCTAATTTTGGTTTCACTGTAGCACCAAGGAAAGGGCGTCCAAATTTATCCATGCGTTCACGCTCTACAACTATACCAGTTGCAGGTCCTTGGAAAGTTTTAAGGTATGCAACAGGGATACGCATATCTTCTAAGCGTAAAGCTTTCACAGCTTTAAATCCAAATACATTACCAATAATTGATGCTGTTAAATTGGCAATTGAACCTTCTTCAAATAAGTCAATATCATATGAAATATAAGCAAAATATTGATCAGAACTATTAAGTACAGCTTCTACTTTGTATGCTTTCGCTCTGTAAAGATCACATGCTGTTAATAAATCAGTCCAAACGACAGTCCAAGTAGCTGTAGATGATTCACCTGCAACAGCAGCTGATGCTTCTACGGGATCTACACCTGGCTGTGGAGTGATACGGAATAATGCTAACACATCAGTTTCTTTAACTACATAATCAGGGTCCCAATAGCCCATTTTAGCATATGGAATTACACCAGATTCATAGCGTTGATTTTTAATCCTTGTCCGTTCTTCTACAGATTGAGACATTTATTCCTCCTTGAATTTAAGGTAGTATCATTAGGTTGTGGTTTTACTAGATGCAATTAAGATATTATTTTGTGTCTAGAAATATAGTAAATATCATACTATACTATTTTAACCTTACAATATAATTTAGCATTATATATGCATCAAATAATTGCATTCTTATTTATAAGACTGATAATTTTATTTAATCTATTATATATATATAGACTAGTAACGACTATTGTTACCAATAATAATCGCAAATACTGCATTTTTATGCTAAAATTTTGCAAGCAGCAGAAATCAAAGAGGAGGTATGAATATTGTCTGTAGAACAAGTAGCAGATTCTTCTTTTAATGAAGAAGTTATTAAGTCAAGCTGCCCTGTTTTAGTCGACTTTTGGGCACCTTGGTGTGGTCCATGCAGAATGATTGCTCCGGTAGTTGATGAAATAGCTAATGAGTATGCAGGAAGTCTCAAAGTTGTGAAAATCAATACGGACGATAATCCTACTACAGCCACAGAATATGGTATACGTAGTATTCCAACATTAATGATTTTTGTTAAGGGGGAAAGGGTTGATACAGTTGTTGGTGCAGTACCTAAAACGACTTTAGCAAACGCTTTACAAAAATATTTAATTGAATAATAACTAAATTATATAAATAGAATATAAATTTTAATGTCTAAAGTATGTGAAATTACAGGAAAGAAGACTAATAATGGCTATAATATATCACATTCACATGTGAGAACAAAAAAAAGACAAAATGTCAATTTACAAAATCGAAAAATGTGGTCATACTCTCGGAACTGTTGGATTAAAGTTAAAATATCAACCAAAGGACTAAAATCTTTACATAAGATATTGTAATACTTGCAATTTTAATTGCCTTTAAAGCTGGTTAAGTAGTGACAATTTTTTCAGAATATGCTATTATCATATATATAATAAAAAAAGAGAGCTTTGGGAGAAATATCTATGGATAATACAAAAAATAAAGATGAGTATGATGATATGTTGCAAGAAGGTGTACTTGCTATGGAAACACCTGTAGGTTGGTCATCTATCTGTTTAGATCAAACTATAGATTATTATATTGAATGTAATTCAGTAACATTAAATCATAACGACGATAGTAAAAATTTATCGAGTTAGTTATAATATACACGTGACACTCTCAAAGTGTCACTTAAAATGCTAGTATAGCTCAATTGGTAGAGCAGCTGATTTGTAATCAGCAGGTTGTGGGTTCAAGTCCCTCTACTAGCTATTGATTATAAAAAACATGATTACGAAAGATATAGTTACAATAGTAGATACTAAGTCGTGTATATACTTATAAAAATTTAGTCCTTTAAATATGTTGTTTGAAGGCCTGTATCATAATAAATCTAATCTAAACAGAATACCTCCGTTTGTAGAAAGCAAGACTATAAAAACAAAAAATCATAAGCAAATGCACAAATAACTAGAATTATATAATCTATTTCCAGGTAACGCTATATATATATTAAGGCTACTAATAGAAGCTACTTTATCGTTATTTAAGTTTCAATCATATGAGCAGTACAAATTATAGAAACGAGAGTTTTATATGCTAAAGGCAAAATGTGGATAGTCATACGAAATGAATTATGTTAATGTGAGAGGATTAGACTATAAACAAATAATACAAGATATAGAAGAGAAAGAAATTGTTGCATAATTATTGTAATGGGGTATTTACCCCATTATAAATCAATAAGTAACTTGTTTTTTCAAGTTAAGGTCAATTTTTTTGTACTAAAAACAATAGAGTTAATTTAAACCTAAATTTTGTAGTATAGGTATATTAGCTAATAATAAGTAAGCAAAACCTGCTCCACCTACGGCGCCAACCAAAAAACCAGCTGTAAATTGTCCCCATCCTTCACTTGTCTGCAAAGCATCTTTTGAGTCATCTTTATCAAATGAAACATTTCCATACATAGATAGACAAGTTGTTAGTATAACTATTAGGCCCACAGCTGAGAGAAAGCCTGATAATAAAGCTACATCTGTATTCCTTAGAGGTCCTAACTTATCGAATGGTCCAACTAAAAAATAGCCATGTGCCATACCAATTTCTAAGCCTCTTAGTAAAGGAGATAATCCTCTACGATATGCAGGTAAGTTGCTTAGTAAACCTTTAGTTAAACTTGATGTACTAATTGGTGTTGATAAATTACCTACATAAGGATCATCATTATAAGGTTGAATGAAATTACTCATACTCTGCTCTCCAGAAGATTATTATTTACTAGATCTTAACTTTAATTATTATAAATCTATTTATTACTTCTATGTTATCATGTTAATATCATTTAAAATTTAAGAATGCATACGGTTTTTTATTAAAAATTAGCATTTTTAGATATTTTTATTCATTAAAAGGATTAACAAATATGTCTATATTCTTAAGTTATTTGCTATTTATTGTTTTATTTACTGTTTTGGCTCTTGGTTTATACTTCAGTTTACAAGCAGTAAAACTAATATAATTTAATAAATTTTTCAGTGTATTTAATATATGTCAAATATAAAAACAGATAAAATTTTAGGGTCTCGTAGAATTAGTAATTATTGGTGGGCAACTGTAATTTTATTAGGTGGATTGGGTTTTTTTTTAGCTGGTTTATCTAGTTATCTAAAAATAGAATTACTTCCCTTCACAACGTCAATGAATTTATTATTTATTCCACAAGGAATAATAATGACTTTTTATGGAACAATCGCTATATTAATTAGTATATTCTTATGGTTTACAATTGTATGGAATGTAGGTTCAGGATATAATGAATTTAATAATGAAAAAGGTTTAATAACTATATTTAGATTAGGTTTTCCAGGGAGAAACAGAGTATTGAAGTTACAGTACAATATACAGGAGATACAATCTGTTAGAGTAATTATACAGGATGGTTTAACTCCTAGAAGGGAAATTTATCTAAAAACAAAAGATCAACGAGAGATACCACTAACACGTGTGGGTCAACCCTTATTATTGTCTGAGATAGAAGATCAAGCTACTTCTCTAGCTAAATTTTTGGGCGTAGTTTTAGAAGGAATTGACTAAAAAAATTTTACTTTTGTAGGATATATGTTAATATATAACTACAATATGAGCGGGTATAGTTTAGTGGTAAAACCTTAGCCTTCCAAGCTAATGATGCGGGTTCGATTCCCGCTACCCGCTGTGCATATACATGTTTTCCAGTACTTTATAAGTTATTGCATCTGGCTGGATTCGAACCAGCGACGTTCTATTAAGAATGGCGGATTATTAGAGTCGATTTATTTAAAACCTCTCTTACAAAACCGTACATGAAACTTTCACTTCATACGGCTACTACCTACAGTTCTTTAATAAATTTGCTGTATACCAAAATTTTTTTTGACTTTTATATTTTTTTCTTAGCCAACTATTTATAATACAATCCATTATTCTACACAGTTCTACAAAGTCAGCATCATTAAAATATATTTTATATTCTTTACAAAAAAGACTAAAGCTATTGTGGATTTTATCAATAGATCCTATAAAACTGAGTTTTGTATTAGGTCTTAATCTACCCAAAAAATCTTTTTTGTACATTCTCATTTTAATTGTCTTAGTATAAGATTTCAATATATATTTTTTGCTTTCACATCTATATTTTATATATCTTAAATTTAATCTGATTATTCTAACTATTAAGCTAATAGATCTAAAAAAGAAAAAATAGTCATCGAATATAAACTTATTTTTTGCAGCATATATTATACTGAGTTCATATATATTTGAAATAGATATATTAACTATTTTAAGCTTATTATATTCTTTGGGCGTATAAAATACTTTTGTTAAAGTAAACCACTCTATTCCACAGTAAGTAATATAACAAATAAATTTATATAGATTATAGCAAGAATAATTAGTATTATATTTATTCAAGTAACTATATTTTAAGGGTTCTATAATAGACTGTTCTTTCATCCAAACTTTGACAACTGAATCTATTGGTAAAGATGATTGAATTTTAGCTAATAAATAATTGATATCAAGATATTTTGTACTTGATGTTATATTAAATATACTACAAAGTTTACCGAAGTTATATTTATTTATTCTGGAATCTAATATCTTTGGTGCAAAGTTAGTTAAATGTTTTGATATACTAGGCTCTAACTTAGCTTGCCACTCTGGTTGAATACAGAGATAAAGGATATTTTGTTTAACTTTGTCTGTAATACAACAATTAGATGGTTTTTTTTTATTTAATAGACAGAGTAGTATACTTTTTTTGTAAATTTCTGCTGAGTTATATATTTCACTATTATATTTTAGATAATATCTATATATAAACTTATTTATATTTTCAATACATTTTAACTTTGCTTCAAGAGAGTTAATTAGAATAGATTGATTATATTTTACACTTTTTTGGTTACACTCTTGTGATGCTTTATAAATTTTATTTTGTAAAATAAATATACGTTCATTGATTTGCTTCCAAGGTAAATCTTTCCATGACCTGTAGCTTTTCAAATTATAGATGAACATAGATTTATTACTACTTTTACAAATTAATAAAAATACAGTAAATTTAACTGGTAGGTGCAATACGTATTACTAAATTAGTATTTTATTGCTTCTCACTAAAAATAATATACATATAGCCTTTGAATTTTTGAAATATTTTTTTAGTTACTCCGTTCCATATCTTCTATATAATATATTTATTGACTTAGGTTCCACTCTATATGTTAATAGCCACTCTTAAAAATCACACTTTAGCTAACTCATAGTAGTAAAGCTTAAGGGCTTTCAAATAATTATCCATTATTGATTTTAACATTTTATTTAAGGGTTCGTTTTCCTAACCGTATCAATATTCCATTTAGTCTGCTTTATTTAAATATAATTAAGGCATATGTATAATTAAATTGACTAAAAGAGTTTATTTGTGATTCTAAACAGCTAATTTTACTTAGCAAAGAAAATATAGTTTTCTAAGTATTTAATTAATTACTTAGTTTCTAGTTAGCTAGAGTCTTGCAATTTTTAGAAGACCTCTAACACCTTGAAAACGGGTCGCACATGAGTCCGCTGCCTTCGGCCTCTCGGCCACAGATGCTATAGAATTAATATTATAGTATTTATGTAAAAAAAATCAAGCGTTTTATTCATTCATATTATGATATGTAGCTACTGCCGATGGTGAAATTTTATTTAAGTAACGAAATATCCAGTATTTAAAGATTGTATCTAAAATTACAGGAAAAGTTGAAATAAATAGAAATATAAAATCTCTACTTTCTGGTAAACCAAAATGTCTTAGAATGACTTCAATGATTACTTCCCAACCATGTGGTGAATGAAAACCTACAAACATATCTGTAAACAAAATGATAAGGAATGCTTTAGCTGTATCACTTAAACCATAAATTAATTCATTAATAAAAGATTTAAGAATAGAGAATTGTCTTTTATTTGTTATCAATATAGAAACAAAAACTGTGCAAGATAGCAAATCAGCTAAAATATTCTTAACTGCACAGGAACTTTCATTTGCATACTCTTGAGCTAGTTCTAGTGCTTTATCCGTCATTTTATGATTTATTGTTTTCTGTGAAGCATTATCTACTTTACCAATAAGAATTTCAAAATGTAATTTTTCTTCAAAACGTTGTAGCTCAGCAAATGCTCTCTCCTCTTGTGAATGGTTTAAAAAAATACTTTGTTGATTTCTATTCCATAAATAATTAATACAAGGGCCAAATAGTAAGCTTTTTGAAATTTGATTAATCAAAATAGGCATAATTAACAAAAAAATAACATATTTAACTGATGTCAATGTTTGATATCTAGCTACTTTAAAATCTTCTAACGCTTCAACTTCAGCATTTGGATCTAGTTCTTTTTTAAATTTATCAAACAGTTTACTAATTGATCTAGGAATAATTCCTACTTTGTCTACAGGTGATTGATGAATTTTTTTTAAATTCCAATATTTCATACTTATTTTATTTGTATATTTAATTTTGTTAAAAATAAACTAGAATAAATTGAAAAATTATATTATTTTATATAAATATTTTTTTATTACTAATTATACAATTTAATTCTAAAATTCTTACCATATGTTTAATATTCTCCAAAGTAGTATGGAGTTTCATCAAAATCAATTAGCTTTTCATATAAATATTTCATATTACTTAAATCAGTCAAATCAAAATCTAAAAGCTAATAAAATTTATATTAAAGACTATCTAAAATATACATATCATAAAAATTTATCTAATAGATTCTTTGTATACCAACAAAACATATATAAGCTTATTATTTTGTCAACAGATGAGTTAATACACAAACTTTTCTATATGATTAAATTAGAAGGTTATTTTAATCGAATAAAAGCTTTTCATATTTGTGATAATAATTCTCAATACTTGTTCATAGATCTTTATTTGAACCCTATTATCAAATCTGTGCATATAATAAAACATAAAAAATTAATAATACCATATAGTTTTATTTGGAAAATTTTTTTAAAGCATTTAGGTCAACCTAAAAATTATTATTTAATTAATAAAGCAATACAGATTATAACGTTATGGTATCAATCTAAAGGATTTATTTGGGTGGAAGTAAAAATTATCAATCAGCATATAATAAATTGTATTTCTATTAAAATTAATGAAGGTTTAATAAAAAAGACCAAATTTATTTGTGAATCTCCTTATAAGATTAATAATAAACTTATTAATCAAATAAATTTATTAATTCAGCAAGAATTAAAAGTATCTTTAGGAAATATTTTAAATGCTTATTCTTTAGAAAAAGGTATAAAAATTTTGAAGAATAGAAACTATATTTCTAATTGTTATTATAAAATAGTTAAGTGTAATGATGGAGTCTATATCTTAGTTAAATACTCTATCTCTGATAATCAAATTATACAATATTCAAATAATTCACTTAGAAAGAGTAGCTATTCACTTTTATTAAAACAATTATATATATATGGTTATTATTATATAAATTTTTATTATTCTAAATACTTACATATGTTAGCATCGCTACCAAATTTATCAGGTTATACCAAGTATATAAATCTTTTATACAATAAGAAAAAGCAAAAGATTTTTACAGATATCCGTATAAACATACACAAACTTTATATTAAAACAAATACATATAAAGATAATTATTACCAGTATAACTCTTTTCTCAAGCGATTGAATTTTATTAATAGGTATCAAGTTTTATATAGTATAATTTTCCGTCTAGAGCCTAGTAATATTTCATTTGCAACTACATATTTACTTAATAGATTCTGTTTGTATTATCATTTATTCCAAAATGCAAGTTATAACTTAATTAGAATAAATCATAATAAAGATTATATAATTTTAAGTAAAACTAAAATTTTATATATGAATTTAAGTAGCTTACAATTCTATTTTAAAGTTACAAAATCATATATTATGAAATTTTTTCAAGGCTATCATGACTTAGCTATATATGCCAACTTGTATATTTCGTTATTTGAAAGTATATCTAACAAATTTTGTAACTTTATATATTTAAATCAATTTTTATGTATGCACTATAAAAATAAGATGTATTTAGATTCCATTGTTTTTTATATTAAAAAGCATTTCTTCAATATATCAATTAATACAAGCTTACTACTTGGTGAAAATAAAAATTCTTATCTTTTCTCTTTTAATTTTAATCAAGCTAATAATATATATTTAACTTTTATTAATACATCTCATTTCGAATATAACTTATCATTAACTAAGTATATATGGTTATATAGCTTCGTGAATTTAATTACATATAAAAGTATCAATTCTAATATAATACACAAATTTTCCCCTATTCACTCTAAAATAGATAGTTGTCTAATGTATTTAGATAACTATTTAGGCTTAGGTATTCAATTAGATTCTTTTATTAAAGAGATACCGCCAATTAGAATTGAATTAGTATTTGATAAAAAAGGCTATAAGATGATTCACTTATATATAAATTATGAATATAATAATTATTAATTAAAACCAAGGGGAATATTAATGTTGAGCTTAAATAAATTCATTGAAAAATTAGAGGGGAAATGGTATTCAAATCAAACCATTTACTTTATATCAAATAAAAAGACAAAGAATTATAGAAATACAATGATTTTTAAAGAAGAGAATTTAAAGCAATATAATTCACCACATATTATCTATGAAAAGCTTGCATATAAAAATTTGGCTTATTCATATACTATATTAAGTGATAATTGTATAAAAATTCTGTCTGAATCTAAAGCACATAATATAAAATATATAGAATATATATATTCTATTAGTCAAAATTTTCGAATATCTATAGTATATATAAAAAATCTACAAAAATGCTTAGCTGTTTCTTTTAATTCTTATATTAAACAAGCTCATTATTTAGATTAATACTAATAGTTTATTAAACTATTAGTATTAATTTTATTTTATTCTAAATCTTTTCTGTTAGGATTTCTTGATGGGTCATTTGATAAAAATCCAAAGAAGAATAGTGAAATAAAGAAAACAACAGTTGTATATACAAAGATTTTTAATGTAAGCATCCTTATGTTCCTAAAATTATTTTGACATAAAAAACAATGATTGAGATTAACAGATCCCAATTATCAATGAATTATATTGTATATGAAAAATACAACAGATAAACTATTTACTTAAACAAAATTATTTAAAATATTATTTGTAGGATGAATATCATAAATCTGAAAAAGTATAAATTTATTCATCCGACCAAATGAGTTTTTATATCTTTTTATAGATATTGCCGCTTCTATAACTACACTGTCTCCTAATCTATATAATTCTAAATCTTTGGCTTTTTCTCCCTGTGCTAAGGCTATAACTTTATAATATTTTAATATTTTTTTATTATTTGGTACAATTAGTTTTATATAGATATAATGCTTGCCATAAATCTTGATATATTTTTGATAGCTTATCAATTGACCCATAAAAATACAATTATTCATTCTTTAATCTCTAATTAAAAATTTTTGTCGTCATATATTTTATCATTTGATAGTTGATAATTTAATTCTTTTAATTTTCTCATAATTTTTGCAAAATATTCTTGAAAATAACTTTCCAAGTTTTCTATTTCTCTAAAGTCTATCTGCATCAATTTAAAAACCTCATTCATAGAAGCGTCAAATGTATCTCCACTAACAATTACTTCTGTAAAAGCAAGTCTATCAGATATATTCCAACTCCATTGAAAAAATTGAGTTAATTGACGTGATATCTTTAATATTATTATAGGTATCCGAGCAATTTTTGACCTTTGCCCTGATAACTTTTCACATAATTCAATAATTTCGAAAGAAGTCCAAGATCTATTACCAACTAATGGTAATAGTTTATTCTTTGTTTTAGCAATAGATAAACTTTTTATAGTAAATTTTGCTATATCTTGAGTATCTATATAAGCAATTGATGTTGATTCACCTGTTATCCAAACAGATTTTTGCTCTAAAATTGGTAAAGCATACTGATTAATTAGACCTTGAAAGAAACCTGATAAAGTAAAAATAGTATAATTTATTTTAGAATTATGTAAATAGTTTTCTACTTGAATCTTTAAATTCATTAATGGTATTTCAGGATATTTATAAGCATTTAAAATGGAGAAAAATATATAACGTTTAATTTTAGCTTTATATGCGGAATCAATTAAAATTTTTTTACCATATAGATCAATTTGTTTAACATTGTATAAATCTGAGGGCCTAGCAGTAGCAGCATCAATTATTGCTGTTATACCATATAAAGCTGGGGGAATTGTTTCTGGCAATTTTAAATCTCCATAAACTAATTCTGCTCCCCATTCTTTTAAAAAAGCTGCTTTACGGAAATTTCTAACAAAACATTTAACTTGAAACCCCTCATCTAAAGCTCTGCGTACTATTTGTCTTCCTAGAGTTCCTGTGCCACCTAAAACTAGTAATGTCATATTATGATTCTTTTATTGGGTAGAGAGGGAATCGAACCCTCAAAACTAAAGTTGTCACATTTTGAGTGTGATGCGTATACCAATTTCGCCATCTACCCTATTATACATATAATATATACTTACAATTATAAAAATCCATTATCTTCTTGATTTATATATAATAATACTATAATTAATTTATATGCAAATCAATTTTTTAAATCGTTACTTATATTTTCCTCAGACATGGCTACATAATATATACTCAAATTTGAAACTTAACATTATATGTGGATTACTATATTTTATCAGTTATATACATCTACAATATATACTCGTCTTTTTTATATTATCTATGATAGTTTTTCTCAGCTTAGATTTACCTAGAAAATATTTATTTAATATACTTAAAATATTAGCAATTATATTAACTCCTTATACAATCACTATTTTAATTAAACAAGCTGTTAATAATAAAGATTATTCTCAAAGTATACATATCTATGCACCTTGTTTTATTAAATTCTTTACTATATATCACAAGAAGCATAATATTTTTATAACAAAATATATCATCCAAATAACACTTCAATACTATTATTTACCAAAATTTATACTTAAGGGAATTATATTAACGGTTCTAAATTTTCTATTATTATATATACTTTTTGCTACTACATTATATGAAGATATCATTTTATATATAATAAACTTTCATCCATCTATTGGTCTTCACAATAAAATAAATAAAAAGTATACTATTATGACAGCATGTTCATCACAACTTTTAGAAGATATTATCAATTGTGTATATAAAATTTTTATATCTTTAAAACTACGTAATTATTCCATCATTACATTTGTAAGTCTTTTTATATATAGTGTAAATAGTTTAATTAAGTTTATTAAAGTATATTCATATAATTTATCAACAACTGTTTATACCAGACTTAATATGTAAAAATAATGACTTATACTATATGAATCTATTTATATTTAAATTATATTATCTATAAACAATTTATGTACAATCACCTATGGTTAATAATGATAATGAGCGCAATAAATCTTTAAATAGATTTATTAACCAACCTTATAAATATGGTTTTCATACCAGAATTGATTCAGAAGAATTTCCAAAAGGTTTAAGTCTAGAAATAGTTGAATTAATATCTATAGTTAAAAAAGAACCTTCATATCTTTCTAAATTTAGGATAAAAGCTTTTCAGAAATGGCAAAATATGATAGAGCCTAAGTGGAGTGCATTAATTTACAATAGAATTGACTATAATAATATAGTATATTATTCAAAACCTAAATATAAGAAACAACTTAATAGCTTAGATGAAGTAGATCCAGAACTTATAGATACATTTAACAAATTAGGAATTCCATTAGGTGAACAAAAAAAACTAACTAATGTAGCTGTAGATGCTATATTTGACAGTGTATCAGTAGCTACTACATTCCAAGAAGAGCTTGCCGAGGCAGGTGTAATTTTTTGCTCTATGACCGAAGCAATTGAAAAGTATCCTGAATTAATCGAAAAATACTTAGGTTCTGTAGTACCTATAGGAGATAATTATTTCGCAGCTCTGAATTCAGCTGTATTTAGTGATGGTTCTTTTTGCTATATACCACCAGATACTCATTGCCCCTTAGAACTTTCTACTTATTTTCGTATTAATAATAAAGAATCCGGACAATTTGAAAGAACATTAATTATTGCTGATAAGAACAGCTATGTAAGCTATTTAGAAGGTTGTACAGCACCACAATATGATAATAATCAGCTACATGCTGCTATTGTTGAGCTAGTAGCACTTGAGAATGCAACTATTAAATATTCTACTGTGCAAAATTGGTATGCAGGTAATAAAGATGGGGAGGGGGGTATATATAATTTTGTTACAAAGAGAGGACTATGCATAGGTGAGAATTCTAAAATTTTATGGACGCAAGTAGAAACTGGATCAGCTATTACTTGGAAATACCCTAGTTGTATACTGTTAGGTCAAGGATCTATAGGTGAATTTTCTTCAGTTGCTTTAACTAATAATTATCAGCAAGCAGATACAGGAAGTAAAATGATACATATAGGTGAAAATACAAAAAGTAAAATAATTTCTAAAGGTATATCAGCTGGTTATTCTATAAACAGTTATCGTGGGCTGGTAAAAATTAGCCCTAAAGCTAAATATGCTCGTAACTATTCACAATGTGACTCATTACTTATAGGGCAAAACTCAAAGGCAAACACATTCCCTTATATACAAGTTAAGAATCCTTTAGCTAAAATAGAGCACGAAGCATCAACATCAAAAATAGGTGAAGAACAATTATTCTATTTTTTACAAAGAGGTATTAGCTTAGAAGAAGCTGTAGGCTTAATGATAAGTGGCTTTTGCAAGGAAGTATTAAATGAGTTACCTATGGAATTTGCAACAGAAGCAGATCGTTTACTTAATTTAAAATTAGAAGGTACTGTAGGATAAATTATGAACAAAAGAAATATTTTAACTATTAAAAATTTATCTGTAGAGATAAATAATGAACCTATTATAGATAATTTATCTATTTCTATTAATACCGGTGAAGTACATGCTATTATGGGTAAAAATGGATCTGGTAAAAGCACTTTAGCTAAAGTTATAGCAGGTCATCCTAATTATAACATCACTCAGGGATCAATTATTTTTAATAATAAAAAAATTACTTATATGGAACCAGAAAAAAGGTCTCAAGAAGGCATCTTTTTAGCCTTTCAATACCCTGTAGAAATCCATGGTGTTAGTAACGCTGATTTTTTGCGTCTTGCATATAATGCGCAACAGAAAGCAAAGAATGAACCTGAATTAGACCCCTTATCTTTTTTCGAATTAATAAGCAAGCAAGTGAAATCAATAGACATGGACCCTTCTTTTTTAGCGCGGAATGTTAATGAAGGCTTCTCAGGTGGTGAAAAGAAAAAGAATGAAATTCTACAAATGAATATTTTAAATAGTAAGTTAGCTATATTAGATGAAACTGATTCAGGGTTAGATATAGATGCACTTAAAACAGTTTCCAATAATATTAATAATTTCAAAACATCTTTAAACAGCATTATATTAATAACTCACTATGAAAGACTTTTAAACTATATAGTTCCTGACTATATACATATTATGGAAAGTGGCAAATTAATATATACAGGTAATGCAAGCGTAGCAAAACAATTAGAAAAATATGGCTATGATTCTATTAAACCCAAGATATAAGACTTGGTCTATTAAAACTAATGACCAAATCTTATAGAAGTAAAAATATAATTAAATAAGATATATAGCTAAACCGTAAAAGCTTGTTTTACATCTTCAATAGATTTTTTTAAGATTTCTTCTGTTTCTGAGTTTAGTTTTTTACTAGTTCGTATACTTTCTCCAAATTCAGGTTTTGAATTACGTAAGTCTTCACGTAAAGCATCAATAAAATCTTTTACACGAGATAGTTCAAAATTATCTAAGTAGCCATTAATTCCAGTATAAATTATAGCTGTCTGTTCTTCAACTGGAATAGGTGAATTTTGTGCTTGTTTTAGGATTTCTCTTAATCTTTGTCCACGAGCTAATTGGTTTTGCGTTGCTTTATCTAAGTCAGAAGCAAATTGAGAAAAAGCTTCTAACTCAGCAAATTGTGCTAGTTCTAATTTTAATTTACCTGCAACTTGCTTCATTGCTTTTATTTGCGCTGCTGAGCCAACACGAGAAACAGAAATACCTACATTAATTGCTGGTCGAATACCTGAATTAAATAAATCTCCTGACAAGAAAATTTGTCCATCTGTGATAGAGATAACATTTGTCGGAATGTAAGCTGATACGTCACCTGCTTGAGTTTCAATAATAGGTAATGCTGTCATGCTACCTCCACCCAAATCAGCATTTAATTTAGCAGCTCGTTCTAAAAGTCTTGAGTGTAAATAAAAAACATCACCAGGATAAGCTTCACGACCAGGAGGTCTACGTAATAATAATGACATTTGACGATAGGCTTGGGCTTGTTTAGTTAAATCATCATATATTACTAATGTAGCTTTACCTTTATACATAAAATATTCAGCTAATGCTGCACCTGTATAAGGAGCGATATATTGTAAAGTTGCAGGGTCATCTGCATTAGCTGCTACAATAATTGTATAATCTAAAGCTCCTTTGTCCTGTAATGTTGATACAACTTGAGCAACTGATGAAGCTTTTTGGCCTATAGCTACATAAACACAAATAACATCTTGACCTTTTTGATTAATAATTGTATCAAGTGCTACAGCCGTCTTTCCTGTTTGTCTATCACCTATAATCAATTCTCTTTGACCTCGTCCTATAGGTATCATAGAATCAATAGCTGTAATACCTGTTTGTAATGGCTCACAAACAGATTGTCTACCAATAATACCCGGAGCATATGATTCAATTAAACGTGTTTGAGGTGATTCTGGTAAGCCTTTTGCATCAATTGGTCTCGCTAAAGGATCTACAACTCTACCTAAAAAACCTTCTCCTACAGGTATCTGTGCTATTCTGCCTGTAGCTTTTACAGAGCTACCTTCTAAGATACTTCTCCCATCACCCATCAATACAACACCAACATTATCACTTTCTAAATTTAGTGCTATACCGATAGTTTGGTCCTCAAACTGTAATAATTCTCCTGCCATCGCTTCATCCAGGCCATATACACGAGCAATACCATCACCTACTTGGAGTACAGTACCGACATTGGCAACTTGAATGTCTTGATCATACTTATCAATTTGTTGACGAATGATATTACTTATTTCATCAGGTCTGATATTTACCATTTTCTTTATAAGTTTTTTTAATATAATATAGAACTTTATATTGTAACTAATTAAACAGAGCTTAAATAAAAAGCCATGTTTCTCAATTTGCCAGAAATACTTGTATCAATGATTTTTGAGCCAACTTTTGCGACAAAACCACCTATTAGTGATGGATCAATACTAAATAGTAATTTAATATTTCTACTATCTGTCATAATCTTTAGCTTTTCAACAAGTGCATCCTGTTGACTTTCTGTTAAAACTATAGCTGTTGATATTTCTACTACTGTAGTTGATTCAAGCTCATAAGCAAGTTCTAAATACTTTTCAATTACTGGACCAAGTAAAGATATTCTACGTCTATCTACTAATACTAATAAAAACTTTAATAAACAGTCACTCACATGATCAGTAAATAATTCTTTCAATAAATCTTTTTTTAATGAAGAGATGATTAAAGGATTATCTAAAAAGTTTTTTAATTCCGTTGATTCTGATAATAAATTAGACAAAAATAAAATCTCTACTTGATTTTGATCGACTATATTTAAGTCCTTTACTGCACTTAATAAAGCCTCTGCATAGGGTTGAGCTATTTTATAGGTAACACTTTGACTTGTCACAATTCACCTCCTAATTGAGCAATACTAGAATCTATGATTTTTGTTTGCATAGAAGGCGTAACTTGATTTTGTAACTCTGAAGTTACTCTATTAATAGCTAATGATATAATTTGTTGCTGTATTTGTTGTTTTACTTGATACTCTGCTGTCGATATACTAGCCTTGCCTGCTATAGTCAATCTTTCTATATCTGATTTACCTTGTGCCAATATAGATTCACGCACTTTCTGCGCTGTTCCTTCTGCTTCTTTTATTATTTGCCCTATAATAAGCTGAGTCTGATTTAATTGTTTCTCTGCTTCCGCAAGCCTTACTTTAGCTTGTTGTAATCTTTCTTCAGATTCACCTATTGCAGATAAAACTTTTTCTTGTCTTACGTTAAGTATAGAACCCAAAAATTTTCTTAGAACATAAATTAGCCCTGATAGTAAAATAACTATATTGATCACATTAGCTTCTAAAAAATCAGGATTAAAGGCAAATCCTTCTTTTATATATTGATTAGCAACAAGATGAAATATTTGCATCATTGTATGTATTAAAAATCTCCTTTATATTCAATTACAGAGGACACATCAAAAATATTTCACTTCTAGTTTAAAATTCAAATTAATTATTAACTCTGTAGTAACTTAATTTTAATTTTTTCACTTAATGTGTCTACCTGCATTTCTAAAGTTCTCAATGCTTTTTCTTTTTGTATATTAAGTTGCTCATATGCTTCTGCAATTAGCTTTTCTGCTTCTTGCTGTGCTTCTTTAACTTTAATAGAAACCATTTGCTGAGCTTCTTGTTGAGATTTTTTTATAATTTCTTGAGCTTGTCTACGTGAAGTAGCTAACTCCTTTTCATGTTTTTTAATAAGCTCATTTGCTTTTAATAATGAAGAAGAAGCTGTAGTTAGGCTATTCTTTATATATTCATCTCTCTCATCAAGAATAAAGCTAACTGGCTTGTAAAAAAGCAAATTCAATATAACTGTAAGAAGCAAAAACTGTAAAGCCATTAAAGGTAAAGTCGCATTGAAATCAAAAAGTCCTCCTTCTACTGCTTTATCTGCTTCTTGTACTGATAATAAAAATGTAATATATATCATTATTTGTTTTAAAGGTGCTTTTTATAATTTAATTAATATATAAAGAGTAATTAAATTTATAAAAAACCTAGTTTTTTATATGACTATTAAAAAACTAGGTATAAGTTCTATAATTAACCTGTATAAGGATTAGCAAATAAAAGCGATAATGCCACTACTAATCCATAAATAGTTAGCGATTCCATAAAAGCTAAACTTAATAATAAAGTACCACGAATTTTGCCTTCAACTTCAGGTTGCCTAGCAATTCCTTCTACAGCATTAGCAGCAGCACTTCCTTGGCCAATACCTGGGCCAATTGCAGCTAAACCAACAGCAAGACCCGCAGCTACCACAGACGCAGCAGAGATAATAGAATCCATAATAAATATTATAATAATTCAATAAAAATATAGAAAATTAACAGATTTCAAAATTAATCATTGACAAATATCATAGTAGAACAGTATCTATAAGATTAATCGCTTTCACCATGGCCTTCTAAAGCCTCTCCTATATATGCAGCAGACAATGTAGAAAAAATTAATGCTTGAATAGAGCTCGCGAATAATCCTAATATCATAACAGGTAAAGGAATTAAAATAGGCACTAACAAAGTAAAAACAGACACTACTAATTCATCTGCTAAAACATTACCAAATAGCCTAAAGCTCAAAGATAATGGTTTAGTAAAATCTTCTAAAATATTAATTGGAAGTAAAACTGGAGTCGGTTCAATATAGCGAGAGAAATACCCAAGACCATTTTTTGTCAAACCAGCATAAAAATACGCCAACGATGTTAATAATGATAAGGCCACAGTTGTATTAATATCATTTGTTGGAGCAGCTAACTCACCTTCAGGTAATTGAATTAATTTCCAAGGTATTAGTGCACCAGCCCAATTACTACCTAAAATAAATAGGAAAATAGTTGATATATAAGGCACCCATTGTCTATATTCATGTTCCCCTATTTGATTCTTTGCTATATCTTGCAAAAATTCCAAAATAAATTCCATAAAATTTTGTAAACTTTCTGGTGCTCTCTCCAACTTTCTTGTTCCATAGAAAGCAGTAATTACTAAAACAGCAATAACTAACCATGAAACAAGAAATACTTGTCCATGCAGTTTATAATTACCTATCTGCCAATATAAATGCTTACCAACCTCAACACTTGACATTGGTATATAAGTAAGTAAATTATCGATGTTAGTATAGTACATAGATATTATAATTATAAATTAAATGCGAAAAATAAAAATTTATTAATTCTAGTAAGGAATTAATATTGTTATTACCTTATTTTTATAGTTAATGCAATAACATATATCATCATAATTAATTATATATGTATATAGTTATTATTTAGCATTATTGAGTAAATAAAATAGTAACATTTTATTATTATTTATCCTTTCTATTAATTCTATTCTAGCATATCAGAGACCTCATTCTTAAAGTTCTCCTCTTTCTTTTCCATACCTTCGCCTAAAATAAACTTCTGAAATCGTCTTACTTGAATATTTTCACCCAACAATGATATATGATTTTTTACTAACTCTTCAATAGTTATATCTGTGTTCCTAATAAAAGGCTGATTAAATAGAGCCATCTCTTTTAAGCGCTTTTCAATTCTACCATCAACTATTTTTTCCTGTATATCTTTAGGTTTTTTACTTATATCTTCTTTACCTAATTCTATTTTAGTTTCACTGTCAATAATATGCTTTGGTATATCATTAGTATTAACATAAACTACAGAAGGACAAGCTGCTATTTGCATAGCTATATCTCTAGATAATTTTTGAAACTCTACTCTCCTAGCAACAAAATCTGTCTCACAATTCAATTCAACTAGTACACCTATCTTAGACCCCGCATGAATATAGCTTTCAATTATACCTTCTGTCGCTATGCGTGACATTTTCTTATCAGCAGAAGCTAATCCCTTTTTCCTTAAATTCTCTATAGCAATAGGAATATTTCCATCTGAGGCTTGCAGAGCTTTTTTACAATCCATCATACCAGCACCCGTTTTATTACGTAATTCTTTTACACTTTGCGCAGAAATTCGTATTGACATTCTATAAAAACCTCAAATAATAAATTAATTATCACACTATAAATTTTGTCCTTCTATAATTGCATCCGCAATCTTACTGACAACCAATTTAATTGAACGAATAGCATCATCGTTTGCAGGTATTAGAATATCTATAACTTCAGGATTACAATTTGTATCTAAAATACAAATTGTAGGAATACCTAATTTAATGCACTCTTGTATAGCAGTAGTTTCTCTTTTTTGATCTACTATAACTACAAAATCAGGTAATTTTTTCATGTGTTTAATACCTTGCAAATATTTACTTAATTTACTTAATTCTCTACGTAACATAGAAGCTTCTTTTTTAGGTAAATTAGCAATCATGCCTGATGACTCTTGATACTCTAATTGTTTTAATCGTTCAACTCTTGATTTAATTGTAACCCAATTAGTTAGCATACCTCCTAACCATCTTTGATTTACATAATAAGAATTAGAACGTAATGCCTCAGATTCTATGATACCTGCTGCCTGTCTTTTGGTTCCTAAAAACAAAAATTTTTTTCCTTTACTTGATGACGTTTTAACAAATTGATATGCCTCTGTTAAAAGTTGTGCTGTCTGTACTAAATCAATAATATGTATACCATTACGTTCAGTATAAATATAAGGAAACATTTTAGGATTCCATCTTCTTGCCTGATGACCAAAATGTACACCTGCTTCTAATAAGTCAGCCAAAGAAATAATAGCCATAGTAACGTGAAAATTAAAAATTAAATTAACGGATTTAATACCTATACACTTAAACTTCTAAAAAAGATATAAAAGAATCATAAAAATAATAACATAATAAACATTAATAAATAAATAGATTAATTATGTTAATCCCTATCATCTAAGATAATGTCTTCAAAACCTGAATCACTATCTTTCATAGAAGCACCTGCATTTTTCGTATTTGCTAGATCTAAGCTAAATAGATTATTTGGGTCTTTTGTAAGAGGATTATTATAAACATTAAAACCTGTTCCTGCTGGAATCAATCTACCAATAATTACATTCTCTTTTAATCCTCTTAACCAATCTAATTTACCTGATATAGCTGCCTCAGTTAAAACTTTTGTTGTTTCCTGAAAACTGGCTGCAGAAATAAAGCTTTCAGTATTCAAAGAAGCTTTTGTAATACCTAGTAAAATGGGGTGATACAAAGCTTGTTCTTTATTAAGCATAAATAAAGATCTATTAGTTGATTCTATTTGTTGAAGTTCAACCATTTCGCCTGGTAAATATCCAGTTGCTCCACCATTTTCTATTTTCACTTTAGACGTCATTTGTTTTACAATAATTTCTATGTGCTTGTCTGCTATATCAACACCTTGAGATTGGTAAACTAACTGAACCTCTTTTACTAAAGCTAATTGTACTTCTAATAAACTTAAACGAGTAGCATCATAAAGATTTAAACCCTTATTTAAAAAAGTACGAAATTTCGTTTCTAGAACAATATGAGGATTTAAAGCATTATCTGATTTGTTACGTGCTTCAAGAATTTCTTCAATTCTAGGTAATCCTTGTACAATATCACCTGTCTTAGCTCTTTCAAAAATCAAGGTTGCTATATTTTCTCCTCTTTTAACTAAACTATTATGACCTACATGAACAAAAGAACCATCAGATATTAAATATGGTCTGCCTATTTGCATAGTAATTTGATTATCTCGGATAGCAACAATTTTACCTGAATCACTTGTAATTACATTGGTTGCTATTTCGTCACCTGAATAAACCCAATCATTAATCCTAACCTTTATTGATTGACTATTATTAATAGAAAAGATTCTTGTATCTAGATGACTCAACATTAAGACACGATTGTCACCAATAGTATTATTTTGTATAGCAACTATCGTACTTTCCGTTGAACAAAAGACTTCTGTTTGTGCAATTACAGAGCCGCTAACAATATGCTGATCATTTTTGACTAGTATACGTGTATTAACCTTTAAATCTTGATAGCCCAAACTATCAATATCTTTAAAATTTAAAAAATCAACAGTTGAAAAATTGAGTAAAAATATATTCTTAAAAGGTTTCTCTCTCCTTAATTCTACAAAACAATCTAGCATGGATTTTGAGTCTTTAATTGAAGCAACTAGATGTGTACTTATTAAATTTACACCTGTTACTGATTTAATTCTTTCACCGTCTTTGAAAGAGGTTTTTCTGACCAATTTTAAATTACATATATCAGTTGCAAAAGAATTATCTGAAGCTTGAAAAAAAATTTTTTTATCTGGTATAGAGTAAACACTTACCGGCCTAATCAAAAGAAAAGATTTGTCGTTGTATTTTATAGTTTCCCAGTATACTAACTTGTCAGATTTAATAGTATTTAGAAGTATTTCTCCAGGCCTTAAAAAGCCACGATTCTTTTTGGAGAATATTTCTGTTTTATCTATAGGTATATCATATACTTCACCAGGTTTAATAATAATCTCCCTAACTATTCCATCTTTATGCCTAATTTCAAGAACTCCTGAATTACTAGCAAATATATTCTTCATAATCTCTGTACCAACTTCAATAAACTCACCGTGCTTTACAAGCAATAGAGAGATATCTTTATTAACTTCATGAGTTTCTTCAGAAATCCATAATATATAACCTGAGCCTAGTACACTATAGGTATCTTGATTACTCTTATCTAAGTCCTGAATAAGAGATAAATCCAAATATTTAATTATACCTCCTGTTTTAGTACGGTATAAATCTGAAATAAGATCAGCTATAACTTGATTATTCACTACTTTATCATTAGATTTTACTTTTAAAACAAATAGATCTTTTTTATCTGTCTGCAAGATATATCTATTTTGATTTGTTTTATCTAATCTAACTTTAGCATTGATTAAAGTATTTGAAGATGTGATTACAGATATTTTTTGACGGACTTTATTGTTAGAATCTGATTTAACACATATTCGTCCATCATATTTACTAATGATTCTGGTACGAACTATCAAATCATTTTCTCTTATTACTTGGCCACTAGATACCATCAATTGAGCATTTTGAGGTACATCGTATACTTTCCCAGATAAGATCCAAATAACACCTGAATTTTGAGCTCTTTTTAAATAATTTTCTTTGTCTTTAATTTTCTGTAAATCTAAATCCATTAAATGAACAATACCTGAAAAATCTGTAAATATTGCTTTTTGTGCTCTTTCTGTAATCATTCTACTACTTAAAGGATACTGTGCAATAATATCACCAATTTTAATAGATGATTTGTGGTCTACCAAAATTAAAGTTCCTCTTGTTAGAGTAATAAGTGAAACTTTATTATCAGATGAGATCAATTTTAGATAACTATCTGAATCAATACGCATAGCATGATTACCATGACGAGTTCTTGCAGGATATAATTGACAATCATTTGGATATTCAACAAATCCATTGACATCACTAACAATTGTCTCGGCTAATTGACCTGTGAAAACACCACCTGTATGGAAAGTTCTCATAGTTAATTGAGTACCTGGTTCACCTATAGACTGGGCAGCTATAATCCCAACAGCTTCACCTATATCCACAATTTTTCCATGAGCTAGATTCCACCCATAACAATATTGACATACAGATCTGTGTGATTTGCAAGTTAAAGGGGATCTTATAAGTACCTTTTCTATACCAGAATTAATTATACGATCTATTAAATCAGGACTTAATGATTGGCCATAAGATGCAATTAAATTATTAGAATTTATAGAGTAAAGATTTTCTGCTAGAACTCTACCTAAAAGAGCTTGTTTTAAAGATATACAGATATTATTATTATCTAGCATATCTTCTATTAAAATTCCGCAGCTTGTTTTACAGTCAATGTCTCTAATTATAACATCTTGTGCAACATCAACTAAGCGACGGGTTAAATACCCTGAATCTGCCGTACGTAAAGCTGTATCAACTAAACCTTTACGAGCCCCGTAAGAAGATATAAAATAATCTGTTATCGTTAAGCCTTCTCTAAAATTAGTTGATATCGGCAAATCTATTATCTGTCCTTGTGGATCTGCCATTAGACCCCTCATACCTACCAATTGCCTAACTTGAGAAATATTCGCCCTAGCGCCTGAAAAAGCCATCATATAAATAGAATTCAAAGGATCTGTATCTTTGAAATATTTAATTACTTCTTGTTTTAAATTTTCACTAGCATTGTTCCAGGTGTCTATTGTTCTTTGAAATCTTTCAACTACAGTAATTTGACCACGCTTATATAAATTATCTGTTTCTTTTATAGATTCTATTGTTTGATCTAATAGTTTTTGCTTTATAGGTGGTATGCGTAAATCTTCCAAACTTAATGATATTCCTGCTTTAGTTGCATAGTAAAATCCTAAATCTTTTAATTTATCTGCCATATTAGCAGCTCGTGCAATGCCATAATTTCTAAAAGCCCAGACTATTAAATATTTAAGTTGAGACTTATCTATAACTTTATTGTGAAAGCTTATTGAATTACTAATCTTTTTCATACAACTTCTTTACTCTTTATTTTTAATTAATTGTTTAAAGATTCTTTTATAGATTGATTAAAAAATATACGACCAACTGTAGTTCTAACATACTGTACTACAATCGAACCATTTATATCTTTTTTTACTATTTTATCCCTAAATATATCTGTAGTAGTACCATCTAAATTAACTTTAGTACTAATTAAGTCATCCTTTATTACATCTTCAACACTGAAATTAAATCTAACCCAAATTAAGGTATGTAAATCAATTTGATTCTGCTCATATGCCATAATAGCATCATATAAACTAGAAAAATACTGTCCTTTACCTTTAATAGCAGATGGGTTATTAGCTGTTAGATAATAGCATCCTAAAACCATATCTTGACTAGGCATTAAAATAGGTTGACCTGTCGCTGGAGACAAAAAATTATGCGGCGCTAGCATAAGTAAACGAGCTTCTGATTGAGCTTCTAAGGATAATGGGATATGAACGGCCATCTGATCACCATCAAAATCGGCATTAAAAGCAGGGCAAACTAAAGGATGAAGTTTTATAGCTCTACCTTCAACTAAAATAGGTTCAAAAGCTTGAATCCCCAGTCTATGCAAAGTAGGTGCTCTATTTAAAAGGATAGGATGACCATGAATTACCTCTTCTAGAACATTCCAAATTATAGCGTCACTTTTCTGAATGATTTTCTTTGCCGCTTTTATATTATTGACCAAACCTTGTAATATTAATCTATGTATTACAAAAGGTTGAAAAAGCTCTAATGCCATTTCTTTAGGTAGACCACATTGATGTAGTTTTAAGCTAGGTCCTACTACAATTACAGATCTACCCGAATAATCAACTCGTTTACCTAAAAGATTTTGTCTAAATCTGCCTTGCTTCCCTTCAATAATATCCGACAAGGACTTTAAAGGACGATTATTTGCACCAACTACAGTTCTACCACGACGACCATTATCCATTAATGCATCTACCGCTTCTTGTAACATCCTTTTTTCATTTCTTACAATAATCTCAGGAGCAAGTATTGCCTTTAACCTAGCAAGCCGATTATTTCGATTAATGATTCTTCTATAGAACTCATTTAAATCAGCGGTTGCAAATCTACCTCCATCTAGTTGTACCATAGGTCTTAGATCTGGTGGTATTACAGGTATTACAGATAAAACCATCCAGGCGGGATCAGAGCCAGTAGAAATAAAATTTTCTAACAACCTTAGTCTTTTCATTTTCTTACTGAATTTTTGCGAAGGACTCTTAGAAAGTTTTGGAGGTTTTAATGAATCTTCTCTTAAAGAATTTACTGTATCTTGTAAGTCAATATCTTTAAGTAATTTATACACTGCTTCAGCACCTATGCTAACCTCTATACCAAATAGATTAGATGATTGAGGATATAGTTGATCTTCTAGTGCTCTCCATTCATAACCTTCTAATAATTGCTTATAATGAAGTTTGTCATAATCTCCAGGATTTGTAACAACATAAGAATGAAAATATACTATTTTTTCAACATCCTTCACACTTAAATCTAATGCTAAAGATATATAACTAGTACTACCTTTAAGATACCAAACATGAGTTACAGGAGCAGCAAGTTCAATATAGGCCATTCTATGGCGACGAACTTTAGATTCTGTTATCTCTACACCGCATCTTTCACAGACTACCCCTTTATATCTAAATCTTTTGTATTTACCACAATGACACTCCCAATCTTTGACTGGCCCGAAAATACGCTCACAAAATAAACCATCCATTTCAGGTTTTAAAGTTCTATAATTTATAGTCTCTGGTTTAGTTACCTCACCTACTATTTGACCATTAGGTAATGTCCGCTCACCCCAACTTCTTATTTTTTCTGGAGAAGCCAAGCTTATACGTACATAATCAAAATATCTTTCAAATTTAGTCATTGTTTTATCTTTAAATAAAAATTTAAATATTTTCTGATGTATCTAAGTTAAAGTAGATATCTTGCTGCATTATGTCACTACTATTCAAGTAATTGTTTGAAAATTTCTTATTATTCTTCACTAGATTATTGTTAGATACTAAATCAACTTCTACCCCTTTGTTTTCACCATTTTCAAGAAATTCTACTTTATGGGCAGCTATATCTAAACCTAGTGCTTGTAACTCTCTCATTAAAACTTTAAACGATTCCGGTGTTCCTGGCTTAGGTATAGGTTTACCTTTAACAATAGCATTTAATGCTTCATTTCTACCTTGCATATCATCAGATTTTACTGTTAGTAATTCTTGAAGTGTGTAAGCAGCACCAAAAGCCTCTAAGGCCCAAACTTCCATTTCACCTAACCTTTGTCCTCCATGTTGAGCTCTACCACCAAGAGGCTGCTGAGTTACTAAAGAATACGGTCCTGTAGATCGAGCATGAATTTTATCATCTACTAGATGGACCAATTTTAACATGTAAGCCTTACCAACTGTCACTGGGTTATCAAATGCTTCACCTGTTCTACCATCAAAAAGTTTTAATTTACCTGGATGCAAGGAATTAAATAGCCAACTTTGTTGATTTTTAACCAAACTAGCTTGTTTTAATTTATTATTAACAAGAGCTCGAGACGCTTCTGGACCATACATTTCATCAAAAGGCACAATTTTAAATCTTTTGTGTAAATACTCACCTGCTAAGCCAAGTAAGCATTCGAATAATTGGCCTACATTCATTCTAGAAGGAACACCTAAAGGGTTTAAAACTATATCAACAGAAGTACCGTCTGGTAAAAATGGCATGTCCTGTTTAGGTAAAATACGCGATATAATACCTTTATTACCATGCCTACCAGCCATTTTGTCACCTACTTGAATTTTCCTTTTCTGAGCTACATAAATTCTTATAATTGTATTTGTGCCAGGAGGTAATTCATCTCCATTACTTCGTTTAAAAATTTTAATATTAACTACTCGACCTTTAGCTGCATTTGGTAAACGTAATGAAGTATCTCTAACATCTCGAGCTTTTTCTCCAAAAATAGCTCTTAAAAGTTTACCTTCTGGCAATTGATCTGCTTCACCTTTAGGAGTAATTTTGCCAACTAGAATATCTCCTGCATCAACCCATGAACCAATAGAAACTATGCCGTCTTTGTCTAAAGAACTAATAGAACTATCACTAACATTAGGTATATCTCTTGTAATTTCTTCCGTGCCTAGTTTTGTTTGCCTACATTCAACTTCATATCTTTCTATATGAATTGATGTATATAAATCTTGATAAACTAAACGTTCACTAATTAAAAAAGCATCCTCATAATTATATCCCTCCCAAGGCATGTAAGCAACAAAAATATTATGACCTAAAGCTATTTCCCCACCATCCGTAGAAGCACCATCAGCTATAACTTGACCTACAACTACTGCTTCACCTGGCCAAACAATTGGTCTTTGATTAATACATGTATCCTGGTTAGAACGATAATATTTTTTTAACCTATAGTGAATTGTACAGCCATTTGTATTCAAAATGCCTATTTTAGTGCCAGAAACATAACTAACCGTACCATTAGTACGACTTATAATAACCATACCTGAGTCACGTGCTATTTTAGCCTCTAAACCCGTTCCAACAATAACTTTTTCTGGATATAACAGAGGTACTGCTTGCCTTTGCATATTAGAACCCATTAAAGCACGATTAGCATCATCATGCTCTAAAAAAGGTATTAAAGAAGTGGCAGCTGATATTACCTGTATAGGTGAAAGGGTTATATAATCTACTTGTTCAACAGAAACAGTAATAAATTCTTGCTTATGTCGCACAGGTATGACCTGTTTTTTTATAAAACCTTTTATATCGATTTGTGTATCTGCTGATGCAATACGTAATTGATCTTCTTGATCAGCTGTAATATAAAATAGACCTTTTTCTTTTAATACTTTACCATCTAAAACTTTATAACAAGGTGTTTCAATAAAGCCATAATTATTTACTTTAGCATAAATACTTAAAGAACCTATTAAACCAGCATTAGGACCTTCTGGTGTTTCAATAGGACATATACGACCATAATGACTAGGATGTAAATCTCTTACAGCAAAGCCAGCTCTATCCTTATTTAGCCCCCCTGGGCCTAAAGAACTAATTCTTCGCTTGTGAGTTAATTCTGCTAAAGGATTAGTTTGATCCATAAATTGAGATAATTGACTTGAACCAAAAAATTCTCTAACAGAGGCCATTAAAGGTTTGGGATTAACTAAATTATATAAACTTAAGGAATCTAAATCACATATCATCATCCGTTCGCGTACTATCCTTTCAAGACGATTTAATCCTAGTCTTATTTGATTCTGTAACAATTCTCCGACTGAACGAATTCTTCTATTGCCTAAGTGATCTATATCATCAAAACTACCTGTATTTTGTTCTTTAATTTTGATTAAATAATCTAAAGAAGTAACAATATCTTGTGGAGACAATATTCGAAAACTTTTAGGTATCTTCAAATCTAATTTTTGATTGATTTTATGACGCCCAACTTCTCCTAAATCATACCTTTTAGGATCAAAAAAACGTGCATATAGAGTCTGTTTAGCCACATTTACTGTTGCAGGTTCATTAGGACGTAATTTACTATAAATAATTAGTAGAGCTTCTTCGTCTGTGATTTGTTTTACTGATCTTTTTCCTATTTCTTTATCTAATTCCTTATTCTCATATAAGCTAGAAGCTTTAATTAAAAAAGAATATTGATGTAAGTTTTTTTTAATATCCTCTTTACTTAATCCAATAGCGCGTAAAAATACATATGCATTGACTTTATGAGTTTTATCAATTTTAACCCATATTTGATCTTTTGCATCTATTTCTAATTTTAACCAAGAACCACGATTAGAAATCAAGCTAGCACTATATATTTGTTTATTATTCTTATCTAATTCCTGTTTATAGTAAATACCAGGACTACGTACTATTTGATTAATAATTACTCTTTCTGTACCAGATATAATAAATGTACCTCTATTCGTCATTAAAGGTAAATCACCTATAAAGACATACCTCTTTTTATATTTTTTATTACTATTGTACTTACTTAATAAACTTAATTTATGATTAATTTCTTTATTCTTTTTTATAAGTTCTGTATCACGTCTAGTCAACTTTGAAGGTATATATATCTGAACACTGTATGTTTTATCTCTACTTTTAGCTTTTCTAACGCTATAGCGTGGAAATTTTAATTTGTAATCATTACCAAAAAACTGCAATTCTAAATTACCTGTTGGATCCATAATTACAGGAAACGAATCTAACACTTCACTCAAGCCATACAATAAAAAATTTTTAAAGCTTTGTCTTTGTATCTCTGCAAAATCTGGACAATTAAACTCACTAATTATTGGTGGCATCAATAAACTCCATGAATCAATATTTATCTTATCAAATTTTAAATTTAATAATAGGTAATTAATTAGATAGTAGAAGAAAACTCATTATGGAAATAATAAATTTAAGTTATAGACTGTTGTTTCAGTCTAATAATAAATATTATAATTTAAAAGATCATGTTACTTGTATTTTTTTGTATAAAGAAGATTTTTTACGAGCAGCTTTATTTTTATGTAATACTCCTTTTTTAACAGATTTATCAATGATTTGATAAACTTCTGACAGTAAAGTTAAAGACTCGATACTATTAGAATCCTTTTTCTGTATATGTAGCAGATATTTTTTTATCCTAGTTTTAATAACAGATTTATAAACTTTATTTATGTGAGCATTACGCAAGCTGACCTTATGCTTTTTAATAGCAGATAAATTTTTAGACATAACAACAAAATATAAAGCTTAGTAGAATTATCATAATAATTATAACATCTATAAATAGTATATACAATAGACTTGAATTAATGCAGATTCAACTTGATAATTAAACATCTATTATGAGATAATATCTTTGAATAAACAATATATTTTATAATTATAATATGGGGAAAAACAAAGGAGCACGTATTATTATTACATTGGAGTGTTCTTGCAGAAATGTATCTAATCTTAACAAAAGAAGAGCAGGTATATTTCGTTATACTAGCTCAAAAAACAGAAGAAATACGCCACAGCGCTTAGAAGTTAAAAAATACTGTCCCTATTGTAATAAGCATAATATTTTTAAAGAAATCAAGTAAACATATGGTTTTAAATAGCAATCACAAAAAATCTTTTTTTCTAACAAAGCATGAGAATTTAGATTATAAAGATGTAGATTTATTAAACAAATTCATAACTGATCAAGGTAAAATTTTATCACGTCGCTCTACTGGTCTTACTGTAAAGCAACAAAAAAAAGTCACTAAATGTATTAAACAAGCTAGAGTTCTTGCATTACTTCCTTTTTTAAATAAAGATTAATTCCTGAAGTAGTTATATAAATGAAAAGAATTTATTATTAATACTTTTCATTATGAACTAGCCTAGAGCTCTTTTAGCTTTTCTTGTAAATTATAAGCTTTAATTATCCCGTTTTCTATCCATAGATTATAATCTTTACATAGAACTCCACATTCATTACCTTCATAAACCTGATTTACATCATTTTTCAAATGCTTTAAAGAATCCAATTTACCTTCGTGCACTAGATTTTTATTATGGTACACTTCTATCCAAGAATTTTTTTCAAGTTTACCTTTCAAAACTAAGCATCCAGCAACAGAACCTTTGTTCATAGAAAAAACTGTTTGGATAATTGCTTCACCAATTAAAATTTTATCATATTCTACATCAAGAAGATTTATCATAGAATTTTCTACATAATCTATCAAATCATAAATAACTTTAAAATTTTTGACAACTATTCTCAAGTTATGAGACAAATTTTTCAAATGAGTAGAAATATCTCTATTAAAACAAATAATTAAAGCACCTGTACTAGAAGCTAGCTGTAAATCATTTTGAGAGACTTCTCCTGAATTAGCATTTAGGACATTAATTTGTACTTTATCTTGAGAAATTTTTGAAAAAGCATAAATTAAAGCTTCGACAGATCCTTGTGTATCTGTTTTTAATATAATATTCAATTGCTTCATAGAAGATTGATTATTGTAGCCTTCTAAGGTGACTCTTGTATTCAAGATTTTTGTTATATCAAATATAGGTTCTTGGTATAGTTTTTTTTCTATCAAATACTTGGCTTCTTTTTCTTTCTTAGTTATATTAAAAGTAGTACCCACCTGTACAACAGACTGAAAACCCAAAATCTCGGCAACAGAAGATGGTAAAATTTTCTCTTGTTTCATACCTTTTATGCCTGTAATTAACTTAATCTTTCCATAGTGATTATCTGCAATGATTATATCACCTTGTTTTACTATGCCATTTTTTACTATTATACTTGCTACATATCCTCTTTGTTTATCCAAATGTGATTCTAAAATTACTCCTGAACCTAATTGTTCTAAATTAACTTTTAGATCTTGCATATCAGACAAACTACATATTGTAGATAATAAAAAATCTATATTTTTACCAAGTACAGCACTTACTTCTATAATAGGGTAATTACCTCCCCAAGATTCATCAACAATACCATGTTTAGCTAATTGTTCCTTAAGTTTTGAAATTTCTATATCTGGTTTATCTACTTTAGTAATAGCAACTATACAAGGTAAATTACAATTTACGATATGTTCAATAGCTTCAATAGTTTGTTTTTTTAAACCATCATCAGCAGCTACAACTAAAACAGCTATGTCTGTCACTTGTGCACTTAGTGAACGCATTCTAAAGAAAGCTTCATGTCCAGGTGTATCAAGAAAAACTAACTTTCTAGAAGAGGTATAATAAGGCCAATCAATTTCATAGCTATTAATAGCTTGTGTAATACCACCAGCTTCTTTCGCAGTAGATTTTACAATAGTATTTAACAAAGTGGTTTTACCATGATCCACATGCCCAAATATTGTAATCACAGGAGGTTTTAAACTACTAATAATAGAATCTTCTACTTTTGCATCGAATTTCACTGGTAATTTAGATGACTCATGTACAACTTCAAAATTATAGCTTTCTGCTAATTCTGTAGCTATAGATATATCTATCACTTGATTGATAGTAACGGATATACCTTTCAAAAATAAGTTTGTTATTATTTCTGTTTCAGGGATTTTTAACTTGCTTGATAGTTCATAAATTGTTAGTGGATGGTTAATACAAACTAAATTTACATTATCAGAATAACTACTATCTGTCTCTGAATTCGTAGTTAAATTAATTAAAGAACCTGTTTCTATTTTAGATTTTTTTTTCTTTCTAGATAATTTATGTGATTTTATTAGAGATTTGTTTATCTCATTACCATTTAATAAATTATTAGTAGTATTATCAACAAACAAATCTTTATCCTTTATATCGATTCTTGTACGACTTTTCTTTTTAAACTTTGACTTATTTTTTTTTATATCTACTTCACTATCAATCTTTGCAGTTGTTTTATATTTTTTTTCCTTATCCTCCTTATAAAATTTTGAATCTATATTATTAACATTGAAGTCTTTTATATTTAACTTTGTATTTTTCTTTTCTCTTAAAAAATCAATTAATTTAGGTTTTGTTAAATTCCATATAATATCATTATTATTTATGGTTGAACCTACTTTAAAATATGGTTTATGCTGCATTATTATCTCTTTTTTTATAGTTTTTATTATTTACAATTAATCATATATTTTCTTTAGCTTAAAGGCTTAAATACAAATAAATATATAAATTGTTATACTAAGCTTTAATAAAAATATATAATAAACACAAGGAATACAATGCCTCGCTTACAAAAAAACGACAATTTTATAGATAAAACGTTTACTGTACTAGCTGATATAGTTCTTAAAATACTACCTACTAGTAAAGAAGAGAAAGAAGCCTTTTGTTACTACCGGGATGGCATGTCTGCTCAATCAGAAGGAGAATATGCAGAAGCACTAGAAAATTATTATGAAGCCTTGACATTGGAAGAAGACCCATATGATAGATCCTATATACTATATAATATAGGATTAATCTATGCAAGTAATGGAGAGCATGTAAAAGCTTTAGAATATTATCATCAAGCACTACAACTAAATACACAAATGCCACAAGCATTTAATAATATTGCAGTAATATACCATTATCAAGGCTTAAAAGCTGCAAATAAACAAAAATTTGAAGCTTCCAAAGCTATGTTTGATAAAGCTGCAATATACTGGAAAAAAGCTATAACTTTAGCTCCTAATAATTATATAGAAGCCCAAAATTGGCTTAAAACAACAGGAAGAATGAAAAATATTGATTAAACATATAAATATAAACATTAAAATAATAAAATTGATTACAATGATTTACAATAAAGTTAGATGTATTTACAATTGAAAATATCTAATATTTATTAGTAAGAAATAGAGTTTATTGACTAGAATAATTAATTAGTAATTATGGTAACAACAACAAGTGGATTTGTTATACAAATCATTGGCCCTGTATTAGATATTGAATTTCCAAATGGTCAATTACCTAAAGTATTTAATGCACTAAAAGTTAATGGTCAGGATGATACAATAACATGTGAAGTTCAACAACTACTAGGCGATAATAGAGTAAGAGCTGTTGCAATGAGCTCAACTGAAGGATTAAAAAGAGGTATTGAGGTAGTTGATACAGGTGCTCCTATAACAGTTCCTGTTGGCATACCTACATTAGGAAGAATTTTTAATGTTTTAGGTGAACCTGTTGACAACTTAGGAGATGTAAAATCAGATGATACATTACCTATTCATAGATCAGCACCTTCTTTTACACAGTTAGAAACGAAACCTTCTATTTTTGAAACGGGAATTAAAGTAGTTGATTTATTAGCTCCATATAGAAAAGGAGGAAAGATAGGTCTTTTCGGAGGTGCTGGTGTTGGTAAAACAGTACTAATTATGGAACTAATCAATAATATTGCCAAAGCACATGGAGGTGTTTCTGTGTTTGGCGGTGTAGGTGAAAGAACACGCGAGGGGAATGATTTATATGAAGAAATGAAGGAATCTAAAGTTATTAATGCAGAAAAACTGACAGACTCGAAAGTTGCTTTAGTATATGGCCAGATGAATGAACCACCCGGTGCCAGAATGCGTGTTGGATTAACAGCACTAACTATGGCAGAGTATTTTAGAGATATTAATAAACAAGATGTATTATTATTTATTGATAATATTTTCAGATTTGTACAAGCTGGATCTGAAGTATCGGCATTATTAGGACGTATGCCATCGGCAGTAGGCTATCAACCAACTTTAGCAACTGAGATGGGTGCTTTACAAGAAAGAATAACATCTACTACAGATGGGTCTATAACCTCTATACAAGCTGTATATGTACCTGCAGATGATCTAACAGATCCTGCGCCAGCAACTACTTTTGCTCACTTAGATGCAACTACAGTTCTTTCAAGAGGCCTAGCAGCTAAAGGCATTTATCCTGCAGTAGATCCTTTAGGTTCAACATCTACAATGTTACAACCAGGAATAGTGGGAGCCGAACATTATGCAATTGCTCAACAGATAAAATCAACCTTACAAAGATATAAAGAATTACAAGATATTATAGCCATTCTAGGATTAGATGAGCTATCTGAAGAAGATAGATTGACTGTAGCAAGAGCCCGAAAAATCGAAAGATTTTTATCACAACCTTTTTTTGTAGCTGAAGTTTTTACTGGCTCTCCAGGAAAATATGTATCTTTAGAAGAAGCTATTAAAGGTTTTCAGATGATATTAAATGGTGAATTAGACGACTTACCTGAGCAAGCTTTTTATCTTGTTGGAGATATAGAAGAAGCTATTAGTAAAGCTGAGACACTAAAATAAATAATATATTATGACATTAAATATACGTGTTATAGCTCCAGACAGAACTGTATGGGATGCCAATGCTGAAGAAGTTATTTTACCTAGTAGTACAGGACAATTAGGTATTTTAACTGGCCATGTACCATTACTTACTGCTTTGGACATAGGTGTTATGAGAGTAAGAATAGAAAAAGAATGGCAACCAATTATTTTATTAGGTGGATTTGCTGAAGTTGAGAATAATAAAATCACTATTCTAGTTAATGGAGCAGAAAAAGCATCTGAAATAAACTTGGAAGAAGCACAACATAATCTAGAAAAAGCTACTAATAAACTTACACAAGCTATATCAAAAAAAGAAAAAATTGAAGCAACTCAAGATGTAAGAAAAGCAAAAGCAAGATTACAAGCTGCAACTGTGCTTAATAACTAAATAAAATATAGTTTAAGCGATAAGATTATAATCTTATCGCCTTTAGAGCAAAATCTATTTAAGTTTTTAACTTAAACCAGAACAAATATAATCAAAATATAAACCCATTTCTTTACCTGCATCTGGTCCAATTAAACTAGTAGTTACTTCTTTCATAGCTTGAATTGCTTGTATTGTTGCACCAATAGGTACACCTAATGAATTATAAGTTTCTTTTAAACCATTCAAAACACGCTCATCCAGTATAGATGGATCTCCTGCTAACATTCCATAAGTAGCATAACGTAAATAATAATCTAAATCTCTAATGCAAGCAGCATATCTTCTAGTAGTGTACATATTACCACCTGGACGTGTAATATCTGAATATAATAATGCTTTTGCTACTGATTCTTTAATAATAATTGCAGCATTTGCAGCAATTGTTGCTGCTGCACGTACCCGTAATTCGCCCGTTTGGAAATAACCCCTCAACTTATCTAAAGAATTATCATCTAAATATTTTCCTTGTACATCTGCTGTATTAATTACAGAAGTAATAGCGTCTTGCATAGTATTTAATTTCCTTAGTTATTATTTAATTGATAATTATATAAAAATTTACTTATATTAATAAAATAGTTATTAATATCTACTGCATAGCACCTAAAGTATAATCAAAATAGAAACCAGCTTCTGCAGAATCTTCTCCTGACAATAGTGAACAAGCAACATCTTTCATTGCTCTAACTCCTTCAGCAACACCAGATATCGGCGTTCCTAAAGAATTATACATCTCTTTAACGCCAACCAAACCTATCTCTTCAATTGGAGTAACATCTCCTGCTACTATTCCATAAGTTACTAATCGTAAATAATAATCTAAATCACGCAAACAAGTTGCTGTCATTTCTTCTCCATAGGCATTACCACCAGGAGACACAACATCTGGTCGCTTCTGAAACAATTGCTGGCCACCTTGTTTAACAACAAGTTCTCTATTATCTGTCAAAATTTGAGCTATTCTTAAACGTCGTTGACCTGACAAAACAAAACTTTTAATTCTGTCTAGTTCTCCTGGGCTTAGATATCTTGCTTCTGCATCTGCATTAACAATTGATTTCGTTACAATACTCATTAATAAAACTCCTAAGGTATTTATATTAAGTGTTGGACTAAGTAAATGAGATCACACTTAACTATTATAATATTATTCCATAAGCTTTTTTGACAACATATCAAAAAACAACATTTTCTTTGTAATTAGGAACAAAAAATGAAAAACAAAAAGTACTCAAACAAGAAAGACAAAAACTACTACTGATTTCCTAAACTAGCAATAAAACTAGGCACAACTATTAATTCATTTTGCTTAGTCAAAGTGCCATACAATCTTTCTGTATTAGGAAAATTAGCAGCCGGCAAAGTTGGGAAACGGCGATAAGGCACAATAGAACTACCAAAAATTGTATTGTACTCTTTGCTATTAACTAATATAGAAACAAAATATGTTAGACCTTGTGAAGCTAAAATTTGGTTATAATACCTAATTTCAGCTTGATTACTAGGAGCTCTACCTAAAAAATGTTTTGTACCTAATTCAATAACCTTAGTATTTGGATAGGGATCATAAAACTCTTTACGATATAAGGATGATGAACCTAATGCTTCAATTAACTGCTGAACACTTAATTCCTTACATAAAAAAGCTTTTTCCAAATTATAAAACTCATCACCTATACTAAAGGTATTTAAATCTCTTTCAAAAAGTTGACGATATATCGCTCTTAATGTTTGAGTAACTTGAGATTCATTCATATTATCAGTAACACTAAAGATTCTATATTGATCTCTTCTAGGACTAACACCTTGCTGTAATTTTTTGTTAATGGCCTCTATACTAAGATTTTTTTTGCTTTGACCTAAAGATATAAATTTTGTTATTGAACTTTCTCTATGTCTAAAACTTAGATTATTAAACGTTTGCATTGTAGCTATAGATCTTAGACTTCTAGAAGCTAATGCCGATGGGGTTAAATATCTTTCATACGGGACTATATTTTCGCCAAAAGACTCATTATACTCAGAACTATCTATCATAGAATTTATCATTTGATAATAGCCCTGTTTATATACGATATCAAAGTACTGATTAATTTCTTGCCTGCCATAAGTCGGTCTACCCATAATACGGTTATGAATGTATTCAATAGCCTTACATATATAGAAAGGTTCCCAATATAACGACCTAAACACAGAAGATTTTACTAATAGCCTGATAAACTCCTTCACTGAAATTTGATTATCTTTAAATAAATTTTCATTCTTTTTAAGAATCAATAACTCTTCATTGTAAACAAAACGACCGAAAATCCTCAAATATATTACTCTAATAATTTGATCTGTATTAGTTAATGAATTTTCAAGGTTATTATTTACAGATAAATTATCACTCAAATAATTTCTTTTAAATATTTTTGGACCTAATGAACCTATTGCTTTAGATCTTAACTCAGGACTACTAATTTGACTATAAATTCCTGGGCCATAACGAGGTAAAATCCTTCTTGTATCTTTGCCAAAAGGAGCAGATTTTTTCCGCAAATTAACAGAATTCTTAGGAAATATGGCACCAAATTGTATAGCTAATGGGTCATTACTTAAACCATAAGGATGCTGATCAGGTAAATTCGTTTTGTAATCACTAAAAAGAGTTATAAACTGAGGTATTTTCCTAAATGCAGTACTATAATTCAGTAAATCAATTTGAGCTCCCCAGTTACGAGCTTCCTGAGGTTCTTCGCCTAAATTACGCAAATAAGGCACTGTTTCTTCATTAAAATAGTCTGCATATTCTGTCGAGTTTATTAAACTATCTACAAGACCCTCTAACCCTCTAGAAGATAGTACTGCAAAGTACTTTTGAAATTCCTTAATAGAACTAATCCCTCTACCCAGAAAATGCCTAAATGATAATTCTAGTACACGACTGTTAACAAAAGGCTCAAAAAACTGTTTTCTATATATAGATGACTTACCTAGCCGTCTTAAAAATTCTTTAATAGATAAAGATCCATTTTTAACTTGAGATTCTAAGTCAGAGAATGCAAAACCATATCCTTTAGCAACATCTCTCTCAAAAATTTGCCTATAACAAGCTTTAATAACACTATTTTTCTCTTCTGTAGATAGGCTAGTTTTCATAACAAATCTTTGGTTTGATATGCCTGCTTTAACATACGCTTGAGGTAAACGTAAGCCTTGTAAATCAGATGAAGTTCTTTTACGTATCTTATCAGTAAATGATGGTGCCTCAAATTCACCAATTACTACGTTAAAATACTCTTGAACTAATTGTTTTCCTTCTAAATCATCACGGAAAATTTCTAATGCTATTTTACGCATCTCACGCAAAGCTACAGTTGCAGCTGCACTAGAACAAGCATTATCTATTAATTCTCTTAATCCCCTAATATTAACAGATAATATATTAGGATCACCAGCAATTATAGCATATGTTAAATATCTCAAAAACCAATCTAAATCTCGTAGAGATTTTTTCATTCTAGTAACACCGTAACGAGCTATATTAATTGGCTTAAATCCAGGAGGCAAAGAATCACTTGTACTAAATACTGAAACAACATTACTTAACACATCATTCTGTGTATTTCCTAATAATTGCTGTGAAGTAGTAGAAGAATTAAACTCTACTGAATTTGATTGCAAAAAAGATGCTTGAGGACGTTCTAGATATGAAATAGCTGAGCCACCAGCAAATATTTTATCTGATGCTTTTGCTATTAATATATTAGAATTTTTAGCCAAAAGGTCTGCGACTTCTAATCTCTTACTACCTGAATTTAAGAAAGCAACCAACTCATTTAATTCACCTAGTTGTAAAAACCTATCTTGTTGCTCTGCTTGTATAATTGTTGATATAGATGCTGTCTTATAAAGTTGAGGTATTGCTAGTGGACTTCCGCTACTTGCTTTAACACTCATTTAATTATATCTCCTTAAAATTAATCTTCTCTTGCTTTTAAATAATCGAAAACAAGAACAAAGTATCTATAAAAACATATAACAAATATTTACTACTTACTTGTATAATATATACAAAAAAGCTAACAAGTTAATATTATCTGAGAATTATGAAAAATCAATTAAATAAAAATGCAGAAATGTCAATTATTGAACACCTAGAAGAATTAAGAAGTAGGTTATTAATAGCTATTATAGGATTTATAACTATCACTTTGATATGTTTTATTTATACTAAAGACATATCTTATATCTTACAACAACCTGCGTTTGGTGTGAAATTTTTGCAATTAGGACCGGGAGAGTACTTATTTGCTTCTATGAAAGTAGCCATTTATAGTGGCTTTTTAATTAGTAGTCCATTTACTATATATCAAATTCTTCTATTTATATTACCTGGTTTAACACCAAAAGAAACATCTTTTATTATACCAATAATTGCTTTTTCAATCATTTTGTTTTTTGTAGGTATATTTTTTTCATATACAATTCTAATACCAAGTGCGTTACAATTCTTAATTCAATATGGATCAGATGTTGTAGAACCTATTTGGTCATTTGGTGAATACTTTAATTTTGTAATTTTACTATTATTTAGTACTGGCTTAGCGTTTCAAATACCTATTATACAAGTGGTCTTAGGTATATCTAATATAGTATCTACAGCAACTATGCTAGATTACTGGAAATACATAGTGTTCATTTCCACAATCATTGGAGCTATTTTAACTCCCTCAACTGATCCTATTACACAAATTTTAATGTCTTTGGCCATTTTTCTTTTATACCTTAGTGGAATTATTATTCTCAAAGTATTAAATAAATAAGTTACAATAAATATATTAGAGTATACTCTATCGCTAAAGAACAAATATTCTATCAGATATGAATTAATCACTTTGTTTAGTCAAAATAATAAATATAGAATGCTATTATAAGTAATAGCAATAATCTTTTTATTTTATATTAGAAAACACATGACTTATAATCATCTTAACAATTTTATAAAACAGAAAAATTTATATAATTACATTATTATCCTAGTTAGTTGTATTGTATTAAATTTTATGTACAGCTTACCAACAAATGCATTCCCAATATATGCCCAGCAAGGCTATGAAAACCCTAGGGAAGCAACTGGAAGAATAGTTTGTGCTAATTGTCATCTAGCACAAAAAACAGTAGAAATTGAAACTCCTCAAGCAGTATTACCAAACACTGTATTCGAAACAACTGTAAAAATACCATACGACATAAACACTAAACAAATACTTGGTAATGGTGCTAAAGGATCCTTAAATGTAGGTGCTGTATTAATATTACCAGAAGGGTTCAAACTTGCTCCAAAGAACTTACTGTCCAAAGAACAACAAGAAAAAAATAAATTTGTATATATTCAACCTTACAGTACAACAAAAGAAAATATTCTAGTTGTAGGGCCTTTGGCTGGAGAGAAAAATCAAGAGATCAGCTTTCCAATCTTATCCCCTGATCCAAGTAAAGACAAAAATATACATTTTTTAAAGTATCCAATTTATGTAGGCGGAAATAGGGGTAGAGGTCAAATCTACCCTACAGGTGATAAATCTAATAATAATATTATTACTTCTTCTAATAATGGGAAAGTGCTAGATATTAATAAACTAGATCAAGGAGGATATAAGATTACAGTAGCAAAAAGTAATGGTGATACATATATTGAAAATATACCAGCAGGATTAGATTTAAATATTAAACAGGGTAGCAATGTAAGTATAAATCAAAATTTAACCCAAGATCCAAATAACGGTGGATTTGGTCAAAATGAGACTGAAATTGTTTTACAAAGTCCTGCTAGAATTCAAGGTATGATTGTTTTTTTCTGTTTAGTTACATTATCACAAATTCTCTTTGTGTTGAAGAAAAAACAGTGGGAGAAAGTACAAGCAGCAGAAATGAATTTTTAATAAATTAAATTATTGATAAAATATATAAGTAAGATAAAATTTTATCTTACTTGTAAATACCGATCTTAATTAGATATTATTGTTTTTACAGAGCTTATAATTTGTTCTGGATATATTACTGTAGCTTTTTCTAATCTACCATTATAAGGTGTTGGTATATCATGAGACGATAATCTTATAATAGGTGCATCTAACAAATCAAAATAATTATCATTAACCTGAGCAATTATTTCAGCAGCTATTCCACCTGTTTTCATACATTCTTCTACAATAATAAGCTTATGTGTTTTTCTTAAAGATTTACTGATAGTCTGCATATCAATTGGTTTTAAAGAAATTAAATCCAATACTTCTGGATCATATCCTTCATCAGCTAACTGTGCTACTGCTTGCATAACATGATGACGCATTCTAGAATAAGTTACAATAGTTACTTGAGTTCCTGCTCTTACTAATTCAGCTTTATCTAAAGGAAGATAATATTCATCCTCAGGAATATCTTCTTTTAAATTATACAATAAAACATGCTCGAATAGAATTACTGGATTCTCATCTTGAATTGCTGATTTTAACAAGCCTTTAGCATTATATGGGGTAGAACAAGCTATAATTTTTAATCCAGGTATTGCTTGAAAATAAGCTTCTAAGCGCTGTGAGTGTTCAGCGCCTAATTGCCTTCCTACACCTCCCGGACCACGAATAACCATTGGTATCTTAAAATTTCCACCAGAAGTATAGCGCAACATACCAGCATTATTAGATATTTGATTAAAAGCTAATAACAGAAAACTCATATTCATACCTTCAACAATAGGACGTAAACCTGTAATTGCTGCTCCTACAGCCATACCTACAAAACTATTCTCGGCAATAGGAGTATCTAATACTCGTAAATCCCCATACTTAGCATGTAAATCTTTAGTTACCTTATAAGAACCTCCATAATGACCAACATCTTCACCTAAAACAAAAACAGACTTATCTTTACTCATTTCTTCATCAGTGGCTTGCCTTAAGGCATCGAACATAAAAAGTTGAACCATAATTAATCAAATTATTAAATACATAATATACTTACTAGAATTAATTCTCATCCTCAACAAATAAATACCTTTTTAAATCTTTTATTTGAGGCTCAGGACTATCTATAGCAAAATTGATTGCTTCATTTATAATACTCTTGACCTTCAAATCTATATTATCTATTATAGACCTTTCTACTTTTATATTATTCACTAGCAAATTACGAAAACGTTTAATAGGATCACGTGCAATCCAAGCCTCTTTTTCTTCATCTGATCTAAGCTCATCTGGATCAGCTAAAGAATGACCACGAAAACGATATGTGAGAGCTTCTATTAAAGTCGGTCCTTTACCTTCTCTTGCTCTTTGAATTGCAGTTTGAGCAGCTTCTCTAACTGCTAAAACATCCATTCCATCTATTTCTACTCCGGGTAATCCAAAAGCTTGAGCTTTTTTATGAATTTCCGGTAGCGAAGTTGACCTATTATGAGCCATACCAATAGCCCACTGATTATTCTCTACAACAAAAATGACTGGCAACTTCCACAAGACTGCCATATTTAAACATTCAAAAAATTGACCATTATTGCTTGTGCCATCACCAAAGAAACAAGCTGTAACAGATAAATCAGAATCATCTCGTATTACTTGTTTTTTATATATACTTTGAAATGCAGAACCAATAGCTACAGGTATACCTTCACCAATAAATGCAAATCCACCTAAAAAATTATGTTGAGCAGAGAAAACATGCATTGACCCACCTCTACCACGACTACAACCCGTTTCTTTTCCAAACAATTCAGCCATAACTAGACTAGGCGGAACACCTTTGCTTAAGGCATGAACATGATCACGATAAGTACTACAAACATAATCCCTAGCAGATAGCGCTTTTATAATACCTGTAGATACAGCTTCTTGACCATTGTAAAGATGAACAAAACCAAACATCTTACCACGATAATACATCTGAGCACACATATCTTCGAAGCTGCGCCCTAGTAACATATCTTCATATAAATTTAGTAAAATATTAGTATCAACAATACCATTGTGAGATTTAGTTGAAGGCAATACAACTTCTTTACTCATAAATATTCTTATTCTCTCCTTATTAAACTAATACAATAGTATTGTAATATATTCTTGTACAAAAAATAAAACCCTGCAAATAACTATCTATAAATATAGATATTAAAAATTACTAAAACTTAGTAGACTAGATACTAATTCAGTTATAATAATTTATTTTATCTATGTTATAAAAAATATTATGAAATCATTTAATCAAATTTTTTTGCCTGTTAATAAAGACTTAACCACTTTAAACTCTAATTTAACTAAAATGGTTGGAGCAAAACATCCTGTACTACATGCAGCAGCAGAACATTTATTTAATGCTGGCGGAAAAAGAATAAGACCCGCTATAGTTCTTCTAGTCGCTCAAGCAACAAATAAACAACAGGGTCTTTTAACTGAGCATAAAAGGCTAGCTGAAATTACTGAAATTATACATACAGCAAGTTTAGTACATGATGATGTTGTCGATGATTGTGAAACAAGAAGAGGCGTAACAACCGTACATAATACATTTAATACTAAAGTGGCCGTGCTAGCTGGAGACTTTATGTTTGCTCAATCATCTTGGTACCTAGCTAACTTAAACAATGTAGAAGTCGTAAAAACAATATCTAAAGTTATTACAGATTTTGCTGAAGGGGAAATTAGACAAGGTTTGACCAACTTTGATCATACTATTTCCATAAATGATTATATTGAGAAATCATTCTATAAAACAGCTTCATTAATTGCCGCTAGTTGTAAAGGCGCAGCTATGTTAAGTGAACAAAATTTAGAGGTACAAAATATTTTTTATACATATGGCAAACATATAGGCCTAGCTTTTCAAATTATAGATGATATCTTAGATCTTACAGGTATCAATGAATCATTAGGAAAGCCCTCCGGTTCAGATTTAAAAAATGGGAATATTACAGCTCCCATTATTTTTGCTGCAGAAGAAGCACCTGGCTTAAAGTCATTAATTAATCGTGAATTCGAAAGTTCAGATGATATTAATCAAGCTATTGAAATAATACAACAAACTCATGGTATTGAAAAAGCTAAAGATTTAGCTAAAGAGCATATACAAGCATCATTACAAGCCTTAAAGAGAGCTGAACCTTCAGATGCTGTTCAAAGCTTAAAATTACTAAGTGAGTATATTGTACAGCGTATCTACTAATTAGAACTATTTTACATTCAAGTACACAAATTTGTTTGTGCGCTTGAACATATGATCAAACTACTTGATTAACTAATTGCGCAAAAGCATCTTGATCCAAAATAGCCATTTGAGATAACATTTTTCTATTTATAGCTATTTTTGATTTTTTTAGAGAATGCAAAAAATAACTATAGGTTATATTATATGTACTGACAGCTGCGCCTATACGCATGATCCATAAACGTCTATAATCACGCTTTCTATTTTTTCTACCTCTATAAGAATATCTTAAAGATTTCAACACCTGCTGTTTAGCTGTACGAAATAGAGTTGAATGAGATCCTCTAAAGCCTTTAGATAATTTTAAAACTTTTTTTCTACGTTTACGTGCAACATTACCTCTTTTAACACGAGTCATACAATATTAATTTAAATATTTTATTATACAAATAAATAAGCTTACTAATAAAAGATTTTATACTCCATAAATAAAACTATAGCTAAAATTGCAGTTCAACTATCTATAATTAATCTTATTAATAAAATTTACTATATCATTAACGTTTACTAATGATATATGTCTTAATCTTCGCTTACGTTTTGCTGATTTTTTTTGCAATAAGTGGCTTCGCGAAGTTTTCTTTCTTAGAATTTTTCCTGTAGCAGTTACCTTAAATCGTTTACTGATGGATTTAGAATGTTTTACTTTGTACATACTAATAATAAATACTTTTTTATTTAGCTACTTTAAATAATATAGTATATACAAGTTGTAGTTACAATACAATCTCAACTTAAATCATTATATCAAGTGATTTTTTTACGTAGATTGTTGACCGTGTTTGTTAATAGCATTAACATAATTTTAATCAAGTTAGAATTAAGCTCTTGAAAAACTCTCATGTTTAGATTAAAAGCTATATTTGCTTCTCCAATAATTTGACGTATTTGATTATCGCTTAGAGGTATATCATCAAGTGACTGCCGATATATCTGTTTAAATGATTTATCATCAGGTATTTGATCAAAATCATAAAAGGCTGTACCATTAGTATCTGATAATCTCATAGCACTTTTGGCAATTTTTTTCAATATCTGGCCACCTGAAAGATCTCCCATATAACGGGTATAAGCATGAGCTACTAATAATTCCGGTTGAGATTTACCTATTTCATGAATTCGAGTAATATACAACTTAGTAGCTAATGAAGGATTAATTTGATTTTCCCAATCATAACCATAATAATATACTAAATCCTTAATCAAACTATTCTTTCGATTTAATTCTGGGAAATAAATAAATTTGACTAATTCATGTTGCTTATTATCTTCTATTTCTTCCTCAATAGCTTCATATATAAAAAACAGATTAGCTACTAATTTCCTATATGATTTTTTATCGACAACACCTCCAAGAAAAGATTTAACAAAGCTAACATTCTCAGCCATGCTATGCGATTTAGTTGTTCCTTCACGTAATTGTTGAGCTAAATTAGTTGACATTAGTATTTTCCTTAATGAACTAACAATAAATACTTATATTTAAGAGGAAATTCAATAATATTATTATTGAATTCTTAATATATATTTAAGAATAAAATAAAACTTTATATGATCATTTTATATTAAAATTCTTAAAGATTTAAAAACTATCAAATAGTACGGAAGTAATCTTTGGATTGCTGAGGGGTGCTAATAATTGTAGGTTGACCTGGTTGCCAATTCGCAGGGCAAACTTCATCAGGATGATTTTGCACATAATCTATTGCTTTAAGAATTCTTAATGCATCATTAACATTTCTTCCTACATCTAAATTATTAACTAAGGCATGCTGTATAATTCCTTGCTTATCTATTATAAATAGTCCTCTTAAAGCTTTACCTTCTTCAGTTAAAACATTATAAGATGAGCTGATTTTTTTAGTTAAATCAGATACTAATGGATAATTTAAATCACCTAGGCCTCCAGCTTCTCGATCTGTTTGAAGCCACGCTAAGTGAGAATACTCGCTATCTACAGAAATACCTAAAATTTCTGTATTGGTATTTTGAAAAGATTCATAAGCATCACTAAATGCTGTAATCTCTGTAGGACATACAAATGTAAAATCCAACGGATAAAATAACAAAATTACATACTTACCGAGATAGTCTGATAAACATATTTTCTTGAATTCTTGATCATAGACACTAACAGCGCAAAAATCAGGTGCTTGCTGGCCAACTCTAATGCAACTATTCTCTGATATCATTAATATATTTCTCTAAATGTTTACAGTGTAATTAAATATTAAACAATATAACATATTATAAATTGTTTTAAACAACTATAGCGGGGAATGGATTTGAACCATTGACCTTCGGGTTATGAGCCCGACGAGCTACCTAACTGCTCTACCCCGCGTGATAATAACAATATAATATAAATTATATTCTTAAAGCAAATAATATAGACTTATTTCTAAAGCAAAACAGATTATAGTGCATATAAAGCTATATTGAATACGGCTGATTAAAGGCATTACTTCATAAATCCCTATCAACCTATCTTTAGTTAAGATATCTACTGTCTTAATCCATATTTGCCCATCATACCATCCAGATTCTTCATAAAATATACTTGCACTAACTAATCTTTTAACAATATAAGACCACCCTAAATAAAGTCTTATAAAGATAATTAAAAGAAAACCCGTCACTAAGATAATATTAAAAATAAAGGTCTCTAATAGACTCTGCTTGACAGAGACTAAAGAAAAAGTAAAAGGCAAACACATAAAAAATAAAATACAAAAAATTATCCATATATTAATTATGTAACGAAATATATTAAATGTTGACCAAGCAAAAAAACATGACTGCTTTAGAGAAGCATACTCATTTATTGGCTGTTGATCGTATGGTACAGGGCATATTTTTTTTGGTATACACATTAATAAGAATATATATTCATTAAAACTGTCAATACTAAGTAAGCTATAACACTGAATATTGTGCTTATTTGTAAATTATTCTTAGCACTTTTCGTAAAATTTACCGGAGTTGCTTGATTAATCGGATTCCCCAATGTTGGAGATTTTGGATTATTGATCAATATTAAAATAATTGTTACAAAACCAATTAAATGCCAGATATACTTCATATATTTATTAAATTGATTACTAAATAAATAGAATATGTTAATTAAATTAACTGTAAGGACCAACATACTCTATTTTTATATTAAAAAATCTATATCTACGTAAAAAAACTTACTCACCCTGTATTTTTAACAAAAAAAATCCTAAAATCAAACCAAACAATATTAAAACAAAACTAATAATACTAGTTAAAAAAATTTCATTACCCATAAAAACAATACTCCATTAAAAATAATTTCTCATAACTTTTAAAAACCATTTCTGCCCCATACTACTAGAGCAATTGAAAAAGTGAAAACTGCTAATAAAGATCCCCAACCTAAACTAATAATATCCATATTTTATAATAAATTACATTAAATAAAAATTTGACAAAGTATATGTCTACAGCATTAATATACTATTAAATAAACAGAATTGTTCTTATATTACAAGAAAAAACATGAAACTAAAGAAATATTTATTCATCAAGAACAACTAATAAAATTCATTTTATTAATACAATCATTTAAATATATTATATATTAACAAACACAATTTTTTTGAGAACTATTAAATAACTCAAATATATACAATGAATCTATTGTAATATACTAACTAAAGTATTATTGATATGAAGACACAAATATTCAGCAATAATACTGATAATTCTATAAGCAAGAAATGTAAATTTTTTGCATTTAAAAGTTTATAAAACCTAGTTAGAGTTACTATAAATATAACTTCCTACTATTTTGTCATTTATCAAAAATAAAATTATATATGCAAATTACTACACAACAATCCCAAAATACTGCCAAAGAAACTTTATTGACACCCCGATTTTACACAACTGATTTCCAAGCTATGGCTGAACTTGATATCTCTCAAAATCATAATGAATTTCAAGCATTATTAAAAGAGTTTCGGGCTGATTATAATAAAAAACACTTTATTAGAGACGAAGAGTTTGAGCAAACTTGGCAAAGTTTAGATAGTAAAACCAAAGCTTTATTTGTGGAATTTTTAGAACGATCTTGTACAGCAGAATTTTCAGGCTTTTTATTATATAAAGAATTATCACGCAGACTACAACAGACCAATCCTGTAATGGCCGAATGCTTCTTATTAATGTCACGAGATGAAGCAAGACATGCTGGCTTTTTAAATAAAGCAATAGGTGATTTTAATCTTTCACTAGATTTAGGATTTTTAACTAAGAGTCGAAAATATACATTTTTTTCTCCTAAGTTCATTTTCTATGCTACTTATTTATCAGAAAAAATCGGATATTGGAGATATATTACAATATATAGACATTTAGAAAAGCATCCTGAACATAGAATATATCCTATTTTTAAATTCTTTGAGAATTGGTGTCAAGACGAAAATAGACATGGAGATTTTTTTGCTGCTTTGCTAAGATCTCAACCACAATTTTTAAATGATCTCAAAGCAAAACTATGGTGTCGTTTTTTTCTACTTAGCGTATTTGCCACTATGTATTTGAATGACTTTCAAAGATCAGATTTTTATAAATCTATTGGTTTGGATGCACGCCAATATGACATACAAGTTATTAGAAAAACTAATGAAAGCGCTTCTAGAATATTTCCTGTAGCATTAAATGTTGATAAACCAGAATTTTTTCAGCGCTTGGACAAATGTGCTTCAGACAACAGAAAATTAATAGAAATGGATAATAGCCAGAAAAACTCTTTAGTGAAAAATTTATCTAAACTACCTCTTTATGGAAGAATAGGTTTAAACCTAATTAAATTATATTTAATGAAGCCGATAGAATCAGCAAGCGTATCATCAACTTTCAAATAAAAAGTCACACAGAGACTTGCATTATGATTAGCACAAAAATGTATTTAAATATTGCTAATCATAGAATTATTAAAAAATATAAAAAATGTGAAGCTTATTTTTTTCTTAGTTTATAATTTAATATATTCTTCTAATTTTATACATAAAATTAGAAGAATATATTAAATTAAAAAAATAAAACTAACTTTAGATGACAAACACAATTAATTTAAAAATGCCTTCTCCAACATTCGGTGGTAGTACCGGGGGATGGTTAAGATCTGCTGAAATAGAAGAGAAGTATGCTATAACTTGGACTAGCAAATCAGAACAATTTTTTGAAATGCCTACTGGTGGGGCTGCAATAATGCGACAAGGGGATAATCTATTATATTTAGCAAGAAAAGAGCAGTGCTTAGCTCTTAGTGTGCAACTAAAAACCAAGTTCAAAATCACTGATTTTAAAATATACAGAATATTTCCAAGTGGAGAAGTACAATATTTACATCCAAAAGACGGTGTTTTTCCAGAAAAAGTTAATGAAGGTAGAGAGGGTATAGGCAATGTATACCATTCCATTGGTAAAAATAAAAATCCAATAGAAGTAAAATTTACCGTAAAGGAAACTTATGATTAAATAACCGCGTAAAGAAATTATGGCATAATTGTTATAATTGGGCATGTATCCAATTATAACAATTATGCCATAATTTCTGTTTCTTTTATGACTTCATTTACACACTTTTCTTCAACTAATATTTTACTTTGAAAGATTTCTTTTAGGCTTCTTTCAATATATTTTTTGTTTTCGACATGCTCTTTGAAATATAGATGTTAGTTATATTGAATCCTTTTATAAAATCTCTTTTCTCCTCTATTTATTTATTTTCTCTTCTACATCTTGTATCATTTTTTTATAATTTAATCCCTTCGCACTTGTATAGCTCATTTCGTATGATTGTCCACATTTTGCCTTTAGCATACAAAATTCTTGGTTCCATGATTTGTATTGCTCATGCGACTAAAACTTAAATAATGATAAAGTCGCTCCTGTAAGTAGCCTTAATTTATATATAGTATTACCTGGAAATAGACTATATAGGTCTAGTTGTTTGTGCATTTGTTTATAATTTTTTGTTTTTATAATCTTGCTTTCTACAAACGGAGGTATTCTATTTAGATTAGATTTATTATGATACAGGCCTTCCTATGGGATATTCTTGGTGTTTTAAACACTCCCATAACACCCAGACGATATCAACAATAGGGCCTTGAGTAACGATATCTAACGGTCTATTATTCGTACAGCGACCACCATTTATTTTTGCTAAATAAACAGCAGTGGAAAAAAGGTTCGACATGAAAAATTTGTGATTTGAATATGAAACAAAGAATTCGTATTCTTTATCATTGTGAAAACCACATCTAACAAACAAGCTTGATTTAAATAATTGATATACAGTAGCGCCTATAGTAAACTTAGGCTCTGTATAAAACTCACTATATCCTAATAAATCATAAACTTTTTTTAATAGAACTCCATGGTTTGAAAAAACATCAAAGTTATGCAAATCGTCAAACGCATATTTTACGAAATCAGAGGGATCGTTTAGTAGTTCTTGAAACATTTTTTGTTTTTGCTGAGTTGTATATACATTCTTATAATATAGCTTTATATTCGTATTTATATATATCTGAGTAAGAGTAATTTCCTTGCAAATCAACATTGTCACAATAGCCTATAGCTATCTGATATATAGACCTATTAGTAAATAATTCAGGGGGACAGAATCAGATTGTATTTGTTTAAAACTAGAAAGTGATGGAGATTTCTCTAACTGAACGCTTTTGTATAAATAAAACATAGCATCAGTTTTATTAATAGCACGAAACTGTAAACTAATTATGCCTCTATGGCAACTGATGTTTTTATGGAAAGGATATCTAGACTCATTAAACTCAGTGTAATACACTATAAGACTATAAAACTTTAATTTATTTAAATTGTTTTTATAGTCTATTTTCTGATATACTAGGCTATATAGATGGAGAGGTGGTAGAGTTGGTTGATTGCGTCTGATTTGAAATCAGATGAACCGCAAGGTTCCGTGGGTTCGAATCCCACCCTCTCCGTAAGGTATAATAAATTTTTACTTACTGACAGCTTGCTCTATAAAATTAATTGCCTGACCTAAAGTAGCTATTTTTTCAGCATCTTCATCTGGAATTTTGATAGAGAATTCTTCTTCAATCGCCATAACCAATTCCACAGTATCTAATGAATCTGCCCCTAGGTCCTTTGCAAAATTAGCTTGCAAAGTTACTTTTTTTTCCTCCACACCTAATTGTTGAACTATAATTTTTTTTACCTTTTTAAATATATCTTGATTAGACTCTGTAACAGACATAAAATTACCCTAATATTATTCAATAACCATTTGGACTGTATCTAAAGTAAATTCAAAATAAAATAATTTGTATTTTTATACAACTTATTTTAAGGATAAATACATAACCTTCTATCTGGTTCTTCACCAAAACTACGACACTGTAAATTATAAGAAGATATTAAATTATACTGCAATTTCCGTATAATTGTTGATCTACATAAAAGCTCTACTGAATGCTTTTTAGATAAAATAATTTTTTCTATGGCTATACGAGTTTCTTGAAGAGCTTCTACTTCTATATCTGCTTTATGAGAACATATTTTCTCCCAATCCATATAAGGCAAATAATTTACACTTAACATTTTTTTTAATGCTCTGATAATATTAGCAATCGTGCTACTATGAATAGTATAAATTGTTAATTGCATTGATTTAGCAATTTGCCGTAGTTTATTATTCTGTTTAACATGAGATCTTAATGCTAAAATCACATCTGCTTTAACTATATCTTGAGTAATTACTATCGGAGAGTTCAAAGCTTGAATAGCTGATTTAAGCATTTCTACACTAACAGAATAAGCATAAACAATAATTACTTTCTTATTAAGAGTTTGAAATTGCTTACTTGATGTTGAAGGCGTTATATTTAATAAAGACTTTTGACTTGTCTGATTATGTATTGGATATACCATATTAGAATTTGGTAAATATTGATGCTTCATATTTAATGAATAGCTAAACTTTTTTGGGCTTTTATAAGAACCAAATTTATCAGAAGAACCAATTATAGGTGATAAAAATTCATTTACTCTAGATTGCTCATATTCTATTTGAATAGAACCATCAAAACAAAATTTACGACGTTGAACAAATAATGAAGCTCCTTGCAAGATTTGATCTACTGCTTCATCAACCTTTTCATGAACAATCCAACTATCTCTAGTATGAATTTCAATAGCTACTTGAAAAGCTGGTGAGGATTTACGCTCAAGTATACTTTTTTGAGAACCTCTACGCTTTGCTTCCTCATCTCCTAGAGTAACATATTGTATGCCTCCTATTAAATCAGATAATATCGGATTTTTAATTAAACTTTCCATATAATTACCATGGGCAGTACCAACTAATTGAACACCTCGTTCAGCAATAGTACAAGCTGCTAATGCTTCTAACTCTGTACCTATTTCATCAATAATTATTACTTCTGGCATATGATTTTCAACAGCTTCTATCATTACTTGATGCTGCAATTCAGGACGAGCAACTTGCATTCGCCTTGCTCGACCTATAGCAGGATGAGGTATATCACCATCACCTGCTATTTCATTTGAAGTATCTATTATCACTACTCGCTTTTCCATCTCATCTGCTAAAACCCGCGCTATTTCCCTAATTGCAGTCGTTTTACCAACTCCAGGTTTACCTAATAATAATATTGATTGACGTTTTTCTAATAAATCTCGTATAATACTTATTGTTCCAAATACAGCTCTACCTACTCTACAAGTTAAGCCTATAATATTACCTTTTCTATTTCTTATAGAACTTATTCTATGCAAAGTACGTTCAATCCCAGAACGATTATCTCCGCTAAAATTACCTATTCTACGTATACAAAAATCCAAATCCTGCCAAGAAATAGTTTTCGCAGATAAATACTCAGGACCATGAGGAAAACGAGCTTCAGGCCTCCTACCTAAATCCATAACCACTTCAATCAAGTATTTACATTGATTATGATTATGTAAAGGTAAACGTATAAAATCAGGCAAAATTTCCAGTAGTTCATTTAAATCGTCTGCTATTAACATTAGCTTTATCTTAATTATTAAATTGGTCGATAGAATATTCTCTATTACTTAAAACTAGAATAACAAAAAAATATAAATTTTTTAGATATTGTACAAATAATATAATCCAAAACTTAACTAAACATAAGTCAAAGATTCATAAACATGGAAAAGATCATTAAAATCACAAGTATATATAATAAAAGCTGTCAAGAAATTTTTTATTATCTATATCAGCATGGGATTATTGTTGGAATAAAAACCATTAAATATAAAAAAAAATTCTTTATACATTAATTATACAATTTGCAGATTATAGTAGAATATGGATGTTACCTCAAGAGATAGAAGAATACAATAACATATAATTTCATATAAATTATTAATTAGTTAAGGAAATCATAGTAATGAAATTTCAGATAGAAGAACTAAAGAAAATGCTTACGTCTATAGAAAAAAATCATATCCAGGAATTGCAAATTAAAAGCAGAAATACTTATATCTTAATTAACAAAAATAATATCAACAGCAAAATTCATAATTATGCAGTTAATGAAGATAGATCATTAAAAACAATAGAAGACAGTACACCTACTCATCATATTAACGAATCTAAAATTTATTCAACTATTGTTTCACCTATGGTTGGCACTTTCTATAAATCTCCTGCCCCTAATGAAGCAGCTTTTGTAGAAAAATATGATATAGTTGAGAAAAAACAGATTGTATGTATAATAGAAGCCATGAAATTAATGAATGAAATTGAAGCCGAAGTTAAAGGCGAAATAGTGGAAATACTTGTACAAGATGGTGATATTGTTGACTGTGGACAAGCTCTAATGAAAGTTAAAACTTTATATTAATTCACGATAGCAAGATTTTAACTATTGTTAACAGATTTCAAGAAGAATAGATATTATGCATATAATATAGTTATATAAAAACTCACATTTCTGGAATTCTATAATAAATTAAGAATAACCAGATAAAATTAAGTCAAGACATACAGTATCTTATGTGAGTGTTTTATTTACTTTCTTAGATATCACAATACAAAACAACTAAAGTAAGGAGTATCTCAATGACAGTTAGCTCAAAAGAGCAAGAGACAACAAAAGTAAAAGTCACTGTAGATAAAAATCCTGTAAGTACCTCATTCGAAAAATGGGCTAAACCTGGTCACTTTTCTAGAGCACTTGCAAAAGGCCCTAAAACTACAACTTGGATTTGGAATTTACACGCCGATGCACACGATTTTGATAGTCATACAAGTTCTTTAGAAGAAGTTTCACGCAAAATTTTTAGTGCACATTTTGGACAATTAGCAGTTATATTCCTTTGGCTGAGCGGTATGTATTTTCATGGAGCACGTTTCTCTAATTATACAGCATGGTTAAGTAATCCTGTAGGAATTAAGCCGAGTGCACAAGTAGTATGGCCAATAGTAGGACAAGAAATACTAAACGGTGACGTAGGCGGAGGATTTCAAGGTGTACAGATAACATCAGGTTTTTTCCAACTTTGGAGAGCATCAGGAATAACAAACGAATTCGAACTATATGCTACAGCTATTGGAGGCTTATTCATGGCTGCTTTAATGGTTTTTGCAGGGTGGTTTCATTATCATAAAGCAGCACCTAAATTAGAGTGGTTTCAAAATGTTGAATCAATGATGAATCATCACTTAGCAGGGTTATTGGGTTTAGGATGCCTTGGATGGTCTGGTCACCAAATACATATTGCTTTACCTATAAATAAATTATTAGATGCAGGTATATCTCCGCAAGAGATACCTTTACCTCATGAGTTTTTGGTTAATAGAGAGTTAATTTGTCAATTGTATCCAAGTTTTAGTAAAGGTATTATGCCTTTTTTCACTCTAAATTGGAGTGAATATGCTGATTTTTTAACATTCAAAGGCGGATTAAACCCTGTTACAGGTGGTCTTTGGTTAAGCGACACGGCACACCATCATTTAGCATTGGCTGTTTTATTCCTAGTAGCAGGACATATGTATCGTACCAATTGGGGTATCGGCCATAGTATGAAAGAAATACTAGAAGCACATAAAGGCCCTTTCACAGGTGAAGGCCATAAAGGCATGTATGAAATTTTAACATCTTCATGGCATGCGCAGCTAGCAATTAATTTAGCTATGATGGGATCTTTAAGTATTATAGTTGCACATCATATGTATGCAATGCCACCATATCCATACATAGCAACTGATTATCCTACACAATTATCATTATTCACACACCATATGTGGATTGGTGGATTTTGTATAGTAGGAGCAGGAGCTCATGCATCAATCTTTATGGTCAGAGATTATAACCCAGCTAAAAATTATAACAATGTTTTAGACAGAATAATTCGACATCGGGATGCAATAATATCTCATTTAAATTGGGTCTGTATATTTCTCGGCTTTCATTCTTTTGGATTATATATACATAATGATACTATGAGAGCCCTAGGTAGATCTCAAGATATGTTCTCAGATACAGCAATTCAATTACAACCTGTATTTGCACAATGGGTACAAAATATACATACATTAGCACCAGGGAATACTAGTCCTAATTCTCTTGCTACGGCAAGTTATGCATTTGGTGGAGATATTGTTTCTATCGGAAACAAAATAGCAATGATGCCAATATCTTTAGGTACAGCTGATTTCATGGTGCATCATATTCATGCATTTACAATTCATGTTACTGTACTAATATTAGTTAAAGGATTCCTTTTCGCAAGAAATTCTAGATTAATACCTGATAAATCAAATCTAGGCTTCCGTTTCCCTTGTGATGGTCCAGGCAGAGGAGGTACATGCCAAGTCTCTGGATGGGATCATGTATTTTTAGGTCTATTTTGGATGTACAACTCTTTATCTATAGCAATTTTTCACTTTAGCTGGAAAATGCAATCAGATGTATGGGGCACTATAAACCCTAAAGGGACTATCTCTCATATTACAGGAGGTAATTTTGCTCAAAGCGCTATAACAATCAACGGGTGGCTACGTGATTTTCTTTGGGCACAAGCTTCGCAGGTTATACAATCTTACGGATCAGCATTATCTGCGTATGGATTGATATTTTTAGGAGCTCACTTTGTTTGGGCATTCAGCCTAATGTTTTTATTCAGCGGAAGAGGATATTGGCAGGAACTTATCGAATCTATTGTATGGGCACATAATAAAGTTAAAGTAGCTCCTGCTATTCAACCTAGAGCCTTAAGTATTACACAAGGTAGAGCTGTAGGCGTAGCACATTATTTACTAGGAGGAATAGGAACTACTTGGGCATTCTTTTTAGCAAGAATAATAGCAGTAGGATAATATACAAAAATATCAGGAAAAATAATAATGGCAACAAAATTCCCTAAATTTAGCCAAGCATTAGCACAAGACCCAACAACAAGAAGAATTTGGTATGGGATAGCTACGGCACATGACTTTGAAAGTCACGATGGAATGACAGAAGAAAATCTATACCAAAAAATCTTTGCGTCTCATTTTGGTCATTTAGCCATAATATTTCTATGGACATCTGGCAATCTATTTCATGTAGCCTGGCAAGGTAATTTCGAACAATGGGTTACTAACCCTTTAAAAATTAAGCCTATTGCACATGCAATATGGGATCCACATTTTGGACAACCAGCAGTAAAAGCTTTCACAAAAGGTGGAGCTTCATATCCTGTAGATATTACATTCTCAGGTGTATATCATTGGTGGTATACCATTGGAATGAGAACTAATACAGATTTATATAATGGAGCACTATTTTTATTAATTTTATCAGCAATTATGCTATTTGCTGGTTGGTTACACTTACAACCTAAATTCAAACCTGGTCTATCATGGTTCAAGAATAATGAATCTCGTTTAAATCACCACTTATCAGGTCTATTTGGAGTTAGCTCATTAGCATGGACAGGTCATTTAATACATGTTGCTATTCCAGAATCACGTGGACAAGATATAAATTGGAGAAATTTCACAAATACTCTACCACACCCAGCTGGCTTACAACCCTTTTTCACTGGTCAATGGAGTGAATATGCTTTAAACCCTGATAGTGCAAGTCATATATTTGGAACTCAAGAAGGTGCAGGAACTGCTATACTGACTTTTTTAGGTGGTTTTCATCCTCAAAGCCAATCTTTATGGCTAACAGACATGGCTCATCACCATTTAGCAATAGCTGTAATATTTATTATAGCAGGCCATATGTACAAAACTAACTGGGGCATAGGTCATAATTTAAAAGATATATTAGATGCACATCGAGCGCCTAGTGGTAAAATGGGTGCTGGTCATGTAGGGTTATACCAAACAATCACAGATTCATTACATATGCAACTAGGCTTAGCATTAGCAGCTTTAGGGGTTATTACTTCACTAGTTGCACAACATATGTATGCAATGCCGCCCTACGCATTTATGGCTAAAGATTTTACAACTCAAGCAGCTCTATACACACATCATCAGTATATTGCAGGCTTTTTAATGGTTGGAGCATTTGCACATGGGGCTATCTTCTTTATAAGAGATTATGATCCTGAACAGAATAAAAATAATGTATTAACTAGAATGCTAGACCATAAAGAAGCAATTATTTCTCATTTAAGTTGGGTATGCTTATTCTTAGGTTTCCATACATTAGGATTATATATACATAATGATACAATGATAGCTTTTGGAACACCTGAAAAACAAATTCTAATTGAACCTGTATTTGCACAATGGATTCAAGCAAGTTCAGGCAAAACAATGTATGGATTTGACGTACTCCTATCATCAACATCAAATGTAGCTAGTCAAGCCGGTAGTAATGTTTGGTTACCTGGATGGTTAGAAGCTATAAACAGTAATAAAAACTCTTTATTCTTAACTATTGGACCCGGAGATTTCTTAGTTCATCACGCAATTGCACTAGGGCTTCATACAACCACATTAATTTTAGTAAAAGGAGCTTTAGACGCTAGAGGATCAAAACTTATGCCCGATAAAAAAGATTTCGGCTATAGTTTTCCATGCGATGGTCCAGGCAGAGGAGGTACATGCGACATCTCTGCATGGGATGCTTTCTATTTATCTGTTTTTTGGATGCTAAATACAATAGGATGGGTAACTTTTTATTGGCACTGGAAACATATAACTATCTGGCAAGGAAATGTTAGTCAATTCAATGAATCATCGACATATTTAATGGGTTGGTTCAGGGATTATTTATGGTTGAATTCTTCACCACTAATTAACGGATATAACCCTTATGGCATGAATAATCTATCGGTATGGGCATGGATGTTCCTATTTGGTCACTTGGTATGGGCTACAGGCTTCATGTTTTTAATTTCATGGAGAGGCTATTGGCAGGAGTTAATAGAAACACTTGCTTGGGCACATGAAAGAACACCGCTAGCAAATTTAATTAGATGGAAAGATAAACCTGTTGCATTATCAATTGTACAAGCCAGATTGGTAGGTTTAGCTCATTTTTCAGTTGGATATATTCTAACATATGCTGCATTTGTTATAGCATCTACATCTGGAAAATTTGGATAGTAAACTTAACTAATTAATTATACAACTGAAATCTCAACATAATACAAAAGACCACTGTGTTAATATAGTGGTCTTTTATTATTGCAATAAGACAAAAAATCTATTAATATTTAATTCATATAATTTTCAAGCAATTACAAGATATGGCCAAGATTAGTATGATCGAAAGAGAAAACAAAAGAAAGAAACTAACACAAAAATATCAAGATACAAGAAAGCAAATAAAACAACGTATTAAGCAAACATTAGATTTTAAAGAAAAAATAAAATTACAAGAGGATTTACAAAAATTACCGAGAAATAGCAGTCCATGCCGTATAAGAAATCGATGCTGGATGACAGGAAGAAGTAGAGGATTTTATCGAGATTTTGGATTATCTCGACATGTAGTAAGAGAAATGTCACATGAATGCTTATTACCAGGTGTTACTAAATCTAGCTGGTAAAATTTTTATCATAACTAAAAATAATATAATACTAATTTAAACTTTTTTCATAGATACCCTAAATCTTTAATCTGCAATAGAGTATCTAAAAAATATATGTAATGGAAATTACATTAATTTATTTAAAAAATTTTATAAACCAAACTGATTTCCTCTACGATACTGTAAATACGCTGCTACTAACAAACCTAACAAAGTTACTGGAATTAATCCTAATACTATGCCAGACAAAAGAGGTTCTACCATAAAAAATACCTATTTAATTACATAACTCAACTATAAATCATACTTATTAATTACCTGAAACCAATAGCAGCTTGCCAAACAAAAGCTAGAAGCAGAAAAAATACTGGTATCACTGGTAAAATATCAACCAAAGGTCGAAATACAGCATAAACTTCAGGTAATTTAGCTAAAAACATGAATGTAAACATATAGTAAACCTCTTACAAATTATCTTATATAAAAATATACATCAAATACAATTTTTTTGTTAATTCGATTGTACATATTAAAAAGTATGTATATAAATTATATGTAATATAATTTTAAAATACATAAATAAATTTAAAAATATAAGATATTATTTTTAAGTAGGTTTTAATGATAAGTTTCAAATTTAATAACTAATAATATATTATAGAACTTATATTTAATTAAATAGAAAAATAATTTTTTAAAATATTCATGATGACAATCATTGTACAATTACTCGTATTAATTTTAGTGGTATTTTCAACTTTATTAGTTATAGGCATACCCGTTACACTTGCTTCACCAGAGCAATGGGAAAAGTCAAAAAATTTAATATATACTGGAGCTGGTATTTGGGCAGGTCTTGTAATAATTACAGGAGTATTTAACTCATTCATTGTATAATAAATATATTATGCATAAAATTAATATAGATATATTTATAATATATTTATATTAATAAGTGAGTTGACAAAGTCTTGCTCATTTGTAATTATATATATGGAATTGCGGGTATAGCTCAGTGGTAGAGCGCAACCTTGCCAAGGTTGATGTCGCGCGTTCGAATCGCGTTACCCGCTTAATTTTAAAACTAGTTCGTTTCTTTAGAATCCGTATCTATTACAGTATCTTTTACATCATTATCACTTGTCTGAGTAGAAGAATTGTTATATACCTTTTTGCCAATAGTCATCATTAGTTGTTGCAGTTCAGATTGAACCTTTTTAATCTGATCATAATCTTCTGTTTGTATCAATTGTTTCAAATTTTCTATTAAACTATTAACTTGTTGCTTATCCTGATCATCTATTTTATCTCCCAAATCTTTTAATTGATTTTCAGACTGATAACATAAAGAATCTGCCTGGTTTTTCAAATCAACCTGGTCACGCTTTTGTTTATCTAAATCTGAATTTTTTTCTGCTTCTTGAACTAATTTTTCTACCTCTTCTTTCGGCAAAGTTGATGCACCTGTTATAGTAATAGATTGTTCTTTACCTGTTCCTTTATCCTTAGCATTTACAGATAAAATACCATTAGCATCTATATCAAATGTCACTTCTATTTGCGGTACACCTCTAGGTGCCGGCATGATACCATCTAATCGAAAAGTACCTAAGCTTTTATTATCTTTTGTAAACTCTCTTTCGCCTTGCAAAACATGAATCTCAACATTTGGCTGATTATCAACTGCCGTCGAAAAGACTTCTGATTTTTTTGTAGGTACCGTTGTATTACGAGGTATAATTTTTGTCATAACGCCACCTAAAGTCTCAACACCTAGAGATAAAGGGGTGACATCTAAAAGCAATATATCTTTAACTTCACCTGCTAACACACCTGCCTGTACTGCTGCACCTATTGCAACAACTTCATCTGGATTTACACTTTGATTTGGATCTTTACCAATAATTCTTTTAACTAGCTCTTGAATAGCAGGTATTCTAGTGGAACCTCCCACAAGAACTATTTCATCTATATTTGATGACTCCAATTGAGCATCTTTTAAAGCATTTGTTACAGGTATTTGACAACGATCAATTAAGTTTTTACATAATTGTTCAAATTTAGCACGTGTTATAGTTTTCTCTAAATGTTTAGGGCCTGTATCTGTAGAAGTTATAAAAGGCAAATTAATATCTGTTTGTGATAGACTAGACAATTCCATTTTTGCTTTTTCAGCTGCTTCAGTTAATCTTTGTAATGCTTGTCTATCTTGAGCTAAATCTATTCCTTGATCATTATAAAACTCTTTTATTAGCCATTCAACAATTATACGATCAAAATCATCCCCACCTAAATGAGTATCACCAGAAGTAGATAAGACTTCAAATACACCATCGCCTACTTCTAGAATTGAAACATCAAAAGTTCCTCCACCTAAATCAAATACAAGTATAGTTTCATTATCTTTTTTATCCAAGCCATAAGACAAAGATGCTGCTGTAGGTTCATTAATTATTCTAAGCACATCTAAACCTGCTATCTGCCCTGCATCTTTAGTTGCTTGTCTTTGAGAGTCATTAAAATAGGCTGGGACTGTAATAACAGCTTGAGTAACTGGTTGGCCTAAGTAAGTACTGGCATCCTCAACCAGTTTACGTAATACTTGAGCTGAGATTTCTTCAGGTGCAAAATCTTTACCTAAAGCAGGACATGCAAGCTTAATATTTAAGTTAGCATCTGTTTTTATACTATATGATGATTGCTTAGATTCTGAGCTAACCTCTTCTTGTTTGCGTCCAATAAATCTTTTAACAGAATAGAAAGTATTCTCTGGATTCATTACAGCTTGCCTTTTAGCTATTTGACCAACTAATTTATCCTGTTTTTTAGTATAAGCTACTACTGACGGAGTTGTTCTTAACCCCTCTTTATTTGGTATTACAGTAGGCTTTCCACCTTCCATTACAGCAACCACTGAATTTGTTGTACCTAGATCAATACCAACTACTTTACTCATAATTACCCCTATCAATAAATTATTTACTTATATCTTGCA